AATTAAAGGGGTTATTAAGGAAACTATTCAAATTTATAAATAAGGAGGCTTATTGCCAAAATTTTCTAAATTAAAATTTCATTTATAATTTTAGGCGCAGCCAGTAAATGAAAAATTTAAATTTTTAATAGAAAAAAATCCTAAGGTAAACCAAATTTATTAATTACTTCCTGAAGTAAAACATTTTATTAAGGAAAGGAAAGGAAATCAACCGAGACTCCGAAAGTAATGGTGAGTGAAATCGGAACAGCCTAAATTATATTATAAAATTGAAATCTAAAATAGGTAAAAATCATTAGTCCTGTAAATTTTATAAGTAATGAACTCTAAATAATAATAAAAGTAAAAATTTTAAACAAATTTTTGTTAAAGTTAATTTTAATTTGTTTAAAAAAATGAGTGGCCGCCAGTCCATCACATGGCTAACTTATTAGTTAGAAACGTGGTATACTGGTAGTTTGCTTCTCGACAATAAAAGCCAGCGCTGCATGCTAGGCTAATACTAAAATTCTTATTTAACTGGAAGGAATGACTAAGTACAATGAGTGTAAACTTGTTGGAACACAGGGGAACCATCCTCTAAGGCTAAGTATTATAAATTTAGTGATAGTGAAAAGTACTGTAAAGGAAAAGAATGAAAAAGACAAGTGGTAAACAATGTGTTGAAATAGATATGAATTAGTAACTCTATAAGCAGTCGAAATTCTAAAAATTCATTGAATGACGGCGTACCTTTTGCATAATGGGTCAGCAAGTTAATAAGAGTAGCAAGGTTAAAAGCCCTAGCGAAAGCGACTAAACTATCAAATTAAATATAAAATAAACCTAACCAATAAAATTTAAACAATCAATCTTTCTAATAAGAAAATATATATATTTAATTATAATGTAGTGTTGGATTAGTTACTTTTATTAGACCCGAAGCCAGGTGATCTTACCTAGACCAGATTATAATGGATCGAACGGGTGAATGTTGCATTATTCTCCGATGAGTTTAGGTAAGCGGTGAAATGCCAATCTGACCTGGTGCTATCTGGTTTTCTACCGAAACATATTTTAGTATGACATCTACAAAAAGAGATTTATGGAGGTACAGAAAGGCAATTCCAAACAAAAAAAAGAGTTTAATATGTTATAATATTTATTACATCCATAAATCTTTTTGGCGTTTAGGTTGAGGGGATGTTAAAATCTTACCTTTGGAAGCGAAACTCGAAATTACATAAATTGATAGTAGATATTCAGACTGCTCATGCTAAGTTGAGTAGTCAAGACGGAAACAGCCGAGAACACAGATCAAGGTCCCCAATAGATTGTTAAGTGAAAATCAAGGACGTGACAAAATCTTATACAGTTGTGAAGTGAGCTTAACCCAAAAGTTCAAAAGACTACTGAGTTCACTATAATAAATAAATCAATATGCAAGAAGTCCCTAAAGATGGATATGCTGGATTGAAAACAGAAAAAATAACCATATGTTAATGGGTAACTTGCAAGAACTATTTAAATTTCTTCAACGACTATACACTTTAAACTCTTTTACTTAAATGGAACTGGTAATTTAGAGTTATGAAATAGTCTACTAACTATGAAAATAGTTAAAATTTAAAGGTAAAGTAAGGAATTACCTAAATCACTTAATTTTATATACCTTATGTTTTATTTAATAATAACTAGGAAGTTGTTGGTTCGACTTGGTATTTGTAACACCCATTAGCCACTAAGGAGGGCTAGCCCCCCAGACCTTAGTAAAATAGTCCAAATAAATAAAACTATAAAATTAAAAATAAATTCCATCCCTAATAAAAGGGTAATACGTTAAAATCGCTACAAATATATTTAACTTTATGAACCAAAACTTTATTTTAACTCCAGGTTATATAACAGGCCTAGTTCAAACCGATGGCTCTTTCAGTTGTATAATATCAACTTCTCCAGAAGGAAAAGTAGTTTTTATACCTAATTTAACTATAACAACAGATTTAGATTCTAAATTTGTTCTAGATGCTATTCAATCTTTTTGAGATTGTGGAAAAATTAATGTAGATGTTAAAGATAATACTGCTAATTTAGTAGTTTCTTCTAGAAAGGAATTCATAGAAAAAATATTCCCACATTTCGATAAATATCCTTTATTTTGTGCTAAATTACATTCTTACAATTTATTAAAAATAATAATTGAATATTTAATTAACAATAAACATAAAACTGAAGAAGGTAAGAAAGAAATAGCAATAATGGCTTTATCTATGAATACTGCAACTCAAACTAGAAAATTAGATAGAATAAAAACTATTCGCTCTACGTTAGATATATCTGATAATATTCCATTAATTCCTAATACAATAAATAGTATAACCACCCCAATAACTAATGATAACATATCAGGAATCATTGATGGCGATGGTTCATTTTGAGTATCGTTTCAAAAAAATGGTTTAATTCAAACCGGATTCAGTATCACAGCAGATAATGCCTCTTTACCCTTACTTAAAGATATTCAAAACCAATTTAAAAATATAGGTTCTATACAATATAAAACAACAACTTTTTCAGTTTATTTTATTCGTAGCTTAAAGGATATTATCAATATTTTAATTCCTTTTGTGGATGCTAATCCATTATTTTCTGAAAGAGCAAATCACTATAAAATATTTAAAGAAGTTAGTATAATTTTAAGTAAAGAAAAACCATTAACATTAGAAACAAAATTAAAAATAGTTGAATTAGCCTATAACGCCAATAAAAATGGAAAAAGACGTAGGTTAACTAAATCTGATTATATTAAATTGTTATATGATAACAATACTGGAACAGCTTTGTAACAAAAACCCCACTAATTTAAACATAATCTTAACCCCCTAAAGATAAAATATTTAATCCCCGACCCTACCTCTGCTTCTTTTTTTGCAGTACGGCAAGCCGGAAAACCAGGCTGGGTCGATTAAAGCGAGGCTTTGCCTAACAGCAAGCACTACTTTTCTCTGCAAGAGGAGAGTAGAAAATTCTTATAGTTAAGAATAAAAAAATGCAGCGCAGGAATTTAACAAATATATACATTATTATAAGTATAAGGGTAGTAAAGTTAGCTGCTACCCCGTCTAGAGATAGATGGAAATTTAAATCAAAACTATATGCTGGGAGTATGAGATAAATTGTAAATTAAAACAATAATAAATTTTACATTAGTTAATTAATGTCATAACAAAATTTATTTTTCATTAATCAGCAGAGGGAGCTCCCTCTCAGAGACTAATATGTTTTACTCTTATAAAAAAGATGAAGATATAGTCCGATATTTTTTATTTTATATTGATCGTTGAATCTACAAAATAGAAAATAATTGCGCTACTTATAATGATCGTATGTAACAACGCATCAACAGTTTTAGCTTTGTTACGCCGAAAATTTAACGGGTCTTAAACAATCAACCGATATCGTGTTGATATTGAATTTATAAATTTTGCCCTTCCTATTAAAAGTTAACCCTCCCACTACTATATCCTTTTACAAAGGATAGGAAGGGTTGTCGTTAACGCTAGGGCTAAATGTTTATTCTTTATCTAGGTAGTAGAACATTCAGTCAATCTATTTATAAAATAGTGTTTCATTATTTTTTAGGCAACTGAAGAGAGAATGCTGACATGAGTAACGTAAAAGAAGAATATAATTCTTCTCGCCGAAAACGAAAGGGTTACAATAAAAGGTTAAATCATTTTGTGTTAATGCGGCCTCTAAGGACTATAACCAAAGTTATGGCTGATGAGTATATTATAGAAAGTCCAAAATAAAATTTTATTGGGACCAAGAAAATAATATTTGTTTTAGGCTAATTTTATTTATTTATTTGATTAATTAAAATTAGTTAATCTTTAAAATAGTCGGACTTACTTGTTCAAAAGTAGGTAGACACAATTATTTAGTTAATATTTGATAAGGAAAGAAAGGGCTAGTATGTAGAACCGTAAAGGCCCACTCTCCATCCGTTCATCGTTATTTAAAGTTGGAAGGATAAAAATAATGGACTTTATTAAATTTATAATAAAGAGGTGTATATAATTACCTTGCACCAATTTAAGGAGTTAATTTTATTTAACTTAATCCCAAAGTATAATAAAAGTATTAAATTAACACTCTCGCTTTGCTGCGTTTGGTTAATTTTTTAGTTTTCATATAAATAAAATTATTAGTTTAAAATTTAAGCCTTACTCTCTTCCACTTATACCGCCACATAAAAGTTCTGCCACTGTCTTTTCGAAAGGGGAGAGTGAGCGATTGGTGTTGTTCTTTTAAGGATAAAAGGGGTAGGGTGAGGAAGGGTCTTCAGTTAAGTAGGAAGTAAACCTGCTTCTTAATGGTTTTTTGAATCTTGAGGATAAAATACTAAACCGAAATTAGAAACTTAAATTTTAACTAATTATTACCTTAATTTATTCTTATTTTTAATTAAATATTAACTAATAAAAAGACTAAGATAAATATCATATATATTTTATTTATTTTATTCTGAATTGTAAATATATTTATATTTTACTCTGTCAATATTTATTGAGCTTGTTTCAAATACAAATTTTACTTCTATAACCAACCGTTAAAGGAAGAAGCGGCTCTGCAAATCTAAGGCTGTGGTTGAATTAGCTTCATAACCTAAAGGTAGAAGGAATCACTCATAAAGTATAGTTAAAAATAATAAACAATTAAAAAATTTTAATTAAACTAACCTTGGAATAAATATTAGACAAATTAAAAGAAAATACACTGCGTTTGTTGAGAAATATTTGCAGGAATCTTTGAAGCTTAGCAGTCCCTCTATTCAGTTGGTCTGTCTCTTGCTTGCGAAGTAAAAATAAGATATATTTTAGATTTTATAAATTTATAGAAATGTTATTAAATAACACTACCGTACCCTAAACCGACACAGGTTCGTAGGTAGAGTATACTAAGGCGTAGAGCTAAAAGTTGTTAAGGAACTCGGCAAGAATACCTCATAAGTTTTACAAGAAGAGGTGCCTACTGTTTTTTAAAAATTTTATTTAATTTATTCGGAATTATTTATAAATTTTTAGAATGGTATGGTGACAGAAAATCGGAGGCCACGACTGTTTACTAAAAACACAGATCAATGCAAAGATGAAAATCATAGTATATTGGTCGAAATTTGCTCGATGCCATTAATATAAAAGAGGTCATTGAAAATGTGACTGATTGAAAGTCTGGTTAATAGCGGTCTGGATAAGGCCGTGTGGTTTACTGAACAAAACTATTTTAGGAATGCAGTAAGTACACTAATCACTATATGCTAGAATCCCTTCCGTACTTATTACTATAAATTATATAGTAAAATGATAAGCTATAAAAAGGCAACTGGCAGGTAAATATGTAACCTCAACGACTACACGTGATATAAAAAGACATAGTCTATTACTTAAAAAAGTACGAAAGTACCTTTAATTTTTAAAGTGAGGAAGGTAAGAATGAAATTATCTTATTGCTAATCATTATCTAAATGAAATGGTGAGTAAATCTTCTTATTATTTATAAGGAGAAGAGCTGTTAACAGTTCAAAAATTTTAATAATATCGAAAAAGGAACGGTATTCTAAGGTTAGTATCCTTTTGGTTACAATTTGACTAACTAGAGGGTTATTGGTTTGGCCCGGGCTAAAATGAATTAAGTCCCCAAGTCACCAGGAGGGTTAGCGGCCCAAACCTGGTTAAAATAGTGAAAGAAAAAATAATCTACAAAACCTAAAAAAACTTAAAATTATAATAAAAAAAGCTACATTCACAATTTTTAGTACAAACCAATGGCGTCACAAGGTCGGCAAAATGATCATTTTAAATAATCAATATTTAAAAAGGATATTTACAAGAAACTTATCAAGAGGGTTACCTAAATTTACTAATAGTCCTGTAATTTCATACAATAACGCTGAAGAGAAAAAAAGTTTAATCTTCAAAGAAAATATAAATAAATCTTTTGTTTATAGATGAATTAACAAAATTAATGGTAAAGACTATTTAGGTAGCACTTCTAATGCTAAAAGTAGACTATCAACATATTATGATAGATACAGTTTAAATTTAACAGATATGCCTATTTATAAGGCTATACTAAAATACGGACATTCAAATTTTATTTTTGAAATTATCGAATATTGTGAACCTCAAGAAGCTATTCAAAGAGAGCAATATTATCTAGATCTATTTGATTTTGATTATAACATATTAGAAAAAGCTAATTCATCTTTAGGATATAAACATACAAGTGAAACAATATCTAAAATGAAGGGTCGTAAAAATCTATTAGGTTATAAACATACTGAGGAAACATTAGCTAAATTAAGGGAAAATCAAACTAATAAAAACCACTCAGTTGAAAATAAAGATAAAATGAGAACAGTCTGAGCTGAAAGAAAATTAAATTCTAGTTTAAATTTAAATGATTCGACTCAAGAAAATAATCTCTTAACACCCAATAAAGAAAGAAAAAAAATTAAAGGAAAAATAGTTGTAGTAACTAATATTGAGACTAATGTATCCACTGAATATATATCTATAAGTGAAGCAGCGTTAGCTCTTAATGTCACTAGAACAACTTTACGTTCTTATATAAAAAATAAAACAGTATTTAATATATTAAAACAAGACCCTTCTGGAAACGGTACAATTAAAGACAAATTTTTAATAACTGTTAAAGAAAGTTCAGCATAATAATTAAGTTACACTGTAAATATTTAAGTAATGCTTAACCATGAGGATCCTAAGGTAGCAAAATCATTTGGCCATTAAATGTGGTCCGGTATCAATAATGTAACGATGGTCTCACTGTCTCTACAACTTGCTCAGTGAAATTGAATTGCCAGTGAAGATGCTGGCTATCTACAAAGGGACGGGAAAATATATTCTGGAAAAAAGAATTAAAGCGACTAGATAAGTTTACAAATACAATGTGGTAATAATCCCACCTAATAATCCATTATTTTGAGCTCAAACAGCGTATTTTAAAAGTAATTTTAAAGTGTGAAGCCTGTTTTGTATTAGAAATTCATTATGGGAAAATTATAATTTTTTTATTTAATGAGTAACTAATATGAGAGCTAGATACCTAAGGACAATGTAATGTGAATTCACGTTTGAAGCGTAAGTTTGATTGTAGAAAGACGTTCCCGTGTTTTTCTTAATGGGTCTAAATATCATCTTATGTATAGTGGAGTCCTAAGGGTATCATTAAAGTGTATTGTAAAAACTAGGTAAGCCCAATAATAACCAGTTATTAGTTATTAATTATTGGAGTTTTTTCTGTGAAGGAAAATATCTATTAGTGGGTAGAGGATATTCAAAAAAGCGAAGGCCTTATTGTAATGATAAGGATAGGTGAATAATTCACTAATCTGAAAGGATGCTGACTTTGAATTAGTGTTAAATATTTATTATATCAATTTTATAAAGCCATATAAATTTTATAAGGAATTCTTCCTTTTACACAAAATCAATCTAACCTGCAATTATATTCATTGTTCTAATTTATAAAATTCAAAGTATACTATAAAATAAATACGCCCCTTTTTAATATATTATAATATGTAATAAAAATTAAGGAAGAAAAATATTAGATCGATTCCAACTTTAGCTCCAATTAAAACTGAACATGCGATTCCAGCTCCTATGTGTTTTGATGTTGATAGCTTTAAAGTTTTAGATTTATATTTTTTTAAAAAACAATGACAAATACAATGACAAATTATTTTTTAGACTCCTTGGTTCCGCAAACAAGCTTACATGGCATAGAAAGTGGCAGAGATTTTTCTAAAGCTAGAAACAATGAAAAATTATTACCGTGGCAGGTAACAGGATTAGCAGACGGTGAAGGAGGATTTAATTGCTTTATAGAAAATACAGGTAAAGGTTTGACAGGGCACACTGTTAAATTAGAATTTAAAGTAACACAAAAAACACATTCATCTGGTATTTTATACGAACTTCAAGAATTTTTTGGGTGCGGAAGTGTAGTAATAGATAATAGAAAAACAGACACAAAAAAATATCACATTACAGCTTTATCTTCTATTTTAGAAAAAATAATTCCTCATTTTGAGTCCTATCCTTGTTTAACTTCTAAATTTTTAAATTTTATAGATTGGAAACAAATAGCTTTAATAATGAGTAAAAAAGAGCATTTAACAATTAAAGGAATAGAAGAAATTAAAGAATTAATCTCAAAAATGAATAAAAATAGATCTTTTGAAGATAAATATAATCATTGTAAAACGTATTTAGGATTGACTGTATTACCTAATGGAGAATGAAAAACAAATTATAATTTACCTGCTAATTGAGTTCAAACTTACTTAACTGGTGAATCTATGTTTTATACTTATCTTGCTGAAAAAAAGAGTAGAGGGAAAGTATATCAAGGATGTGATTCTTCACTTGAATTAGGTCAAAATAATCATGATGTAGCGGTATTAATAAGTCTTAAACAATTTTTTAATGGTGGTTATATCAAACCTAAATATAAATATGATAATATAGATGAATGTATAAAATCACGTTCAGTGAATAGATATGTTCTTAGAAACACTGATTCTATAATTCAATTTGTAGATAAATATCCTATGTTAACTAGAAAACAATTGGATTATTTAGATTGAAAAAGAATTGTAGAATTAAAAATTTCTAATGCTCATAAAACAGAAGAAGGTTTAGCTTTAATTAAAGATATTATATCTAAAGTTAATTCTAGACGTGATTCTACATTAACTGATTAAGTAATTATGTGTTTTATAATAATAAGTTTAATGCTTGAGCTGTATGCGATGAAAGTCGCACGTACAGTTCTTAGAGGATGTTGTATCAGTAATGTATAACGGAGCCTCAACAGACCCTATGCAGCTTCTACTGTAGTTAGTTATCACAGGTATCTAGAACAATCTAAATGACTAGAGAATAGGGATTGTCGATAGACTAAAAGTGAAAACCTTATGATTAAGATTGGGTATTTGTTAACCTATTTTGTGTTATCAATGTCAGTATTGTTAAGTAACCACAAAGAGGGAGAGTTGACTAATTGGCAGTTTGACTGGGGCGGTCGTCTTTAATAGAGTAGCAAAGTACAATCCAATTATTTTCACAAATTAAATAAGTAAATTATTGTATTATTTTTTTAATAAAATTTTAATTGTCTGACGCTGGAGCCTACCACTAATTAATTTAGTGCGACCTCAGGCCAACCGACATTTAGTCGTGGAGTAGGGCAGCATCAATAAAACCCAATTTCAGTATTTATCATTTATTAAAAAAGTGGTAACATCACTCTACCTAGGTGGAAAAGGAAAAAGGAAAATTTAAAAAAGGGAAACTTCCGCTAATTGTGAAAGCCCCTCACTCAGTTTTGAGGGAAGCTTGCTTTTATTGCAGGAGTCTGTAAACGAAGATCTTTAATTAAAAAAAAAAATTGCTTTAAAAAATTAAAATTAAAATTCATCGTTCCAATTTAAAATATCTAAATTCTAAATTCTAATATCTCACTAGAAATTAAGAATAAGAAATTAGATTAACTAAAAAAAACAAATTTAAATTAAGGTATAGCTAGAAATTGTATGGAGAACAATCAACCAATGAAGGGTTGCGCAGAGTTTAATGGCGGTAAGCATGCTTAACTGAAAGACCTATAAGTCGCTCAGATACGTAAGTAGGGCATAGTGATCCCTCGTTAAAGTATGGAATTGACGGGGCTAAATAGATAAAAGTTACGCTAGGGATAACAGGCTGATCACCGACGAGAGTACACATTGTCTCGGTGGTTTGGCACCTCGATGTCGACTCATCTCATCCTCCGGGGGAAGAATCTTGGAAGGGTTCGGCTGTTCGCCGATTAAAGAGGTACGTAACCTTGCTTGCGTTTTCCTCCGTAAATTTACGGTTAATATGCTACTATAAGCTGGAAGTTATTTAAATATAAAACAGTACTAATAAAAAGTTATTAAGTTAAAATCTGTTTGAAGTATTATTACTTAGTAATATAAAAATATATTTAGCATTAGCTACAATTTATACTAATAAAAATATTGCTATTTACTGTTAATATCAGTGCGTAAATTTATAATAAGTTTGATAATATCAATAATAATCAGCTGATGGTAAGGACTACAGGCTCTAAGCCTTTACTGTAAAACCATTTCAGAGACTACACGTAGTAACCTGATTAAAATTTAACAGGTGTGATATAGTCCATTTACATTAATTTTTATGCAAATATACTTATTGTATAACATGTGTCATATAAATTAATGTAAGACGGAGTTGGGTTTGCATATCTTACGGGCTTTCAATTTAAACAATTAATCAAAAACTTTTAAATAAAGAGTGACTTAGCTCACTAAAGAGAGAGAGGCAGGACAAGTTAAATTTCTTAGCGCTCTCTTAATTAGCGCTGCGCAAGCGAGCGCTGGCTTTTTAAAATTGGTCGGTACTATTAAAATTTTAATAAATAAGTTAGGGTGTGAATCAGGTCATAACAGTACTCACTTTTGTGTGTAACTTTTTTTTTCTTACTTAAATTGGACTCTATTTTCTAAGTGTTTAAATTTATGCTAATATTGAAGCTTAAAAATATCAATCTAAATTATTATCCCCTGAGTTCACTAATTAAAAAGTGGGCGACCGGGTAAAAATATAACCTAGCAAGGTAAGATCCAGTAGAATTTGTACTAGGTCATCTTGAATGATAAAAAGATAAAAAATTTGTGGAGCTAATATTTTCTAGTATTTAAGAATATCTTTATTTTGAGGAAAACTAACTAGCGGTAAAATCAGCGATTGATTTATGAAGAGAAAAAATTTTACCAATTCCAACTCTAGCTCCGCTTAAACTTGAACAAGCGATTCCAGCTCCTATGTATTTTGTTGTAAGTTAACTTTCAGTTTTATTATATTAATAAAAAAAAAAACATAATGATAATAATTAAAAAACTAATAAAAATATTTTCGCGCCAAAATTTTAATATCTTATTGAAAAATGGTTATATTGATAACAAATGCTTTTCTACTGCCCCTTCTAAATTTGGGGTAATCAACAATATAGATCCTTATTATATAAGTGGCTTGACTCAAGCGGATGGCTCTTTTAGTTGTGGTACTATTGTAACAAGCAACGGTAAAAATATTAGCTTTAAACCTAAATTTGAAATAGTAGTTGATTTTGATTCTAAACAAGTACTAGAAAAAATTCAACTATTCTTTGGTTGTGGTACTATAACAGATAGATTAAATGATCATACTTCTCATTTTATAGTTCACAATAAAGAAGAATTAAGAAGTATAATTGTACCACATTTTAAAAAATATCCTGTTTTTTTTAATAAGTTACATGCTTTTAATCTGCTGATAAAGATATTAGAACTATTAGCTGCAAACTTTAAAGATAGGGATAATATATCAATCTTAAGAATGGCTGTTTCCATGAATGCTGCATCTAGACGAACTGAAGAGCAAATACAAGAATTAGCTAAAATTTTAGGTTATAATAAAAAAATAAATAAAATACCCGATACTATTTCAAATGAATCCTCTTCTACCCTTACAAACAGTAGCACTAGCAAAGACATTGCGAAGGAGGGAATGACTCCAGGCTTTTTAGCTGGTTTGATTGATGGTGATGGTTCATTTAATATTACATTTCAAAAGAATGGAAATATAAAACCAGTCTTAAGTATATGTATAGGTTCTAATGCTTTACCTTTTAGAGAATCTTGTAAAAATTATTTAGGAGATTCTGGAGCATTATATAAATCTAAATCAATTTTTATACTAAAAATATCTAAATTTAACGATATTTTTAATTATGTAATACCATTTATGGATTCTAATCCTATTCACACTGAAAAAAAGGTACATTATGATATTTGAAAGGAAGTTTGTTTTATTATTAAAAACGAACTCTCCAGCCTAGCAGGACAAAGTGGTACAGGAAATAAACTTTCTAAGACCTCATTGTTAAAAATTGTTGATTTAGCTTACAATATGAATAAATCAGGTAAACGTAGAAAATTGACAAAAGTTGAATATATTAATTTAATTAATAAAATTTATTAACCCTGCCTGGTTTTACCTTAACTTTTCTCAGGTTACTTCCACTCAATAAAAGTTTAGCTTTCACCTAACGTCGCACTGCGTTGCGCGAACCTATGCAGCTTAAATTTAAGCAATGTGGCAATTAACTAAAGGCTCTGTAAACTAAAGGTTAGTTTGGGCTGGATAATTAACTTTATCTTAAAACTCCCTAGTTAAATCTAAGGTCTTTTAAAGAAAAGGAAATCAGGAATTAAGTCCTTAAGGTAGCCTCACTTAAATAAAATATCTTTAGAAATAAGCACCTACTTACTGTATTATTTATACAATAGTTTAAACCGACCTCTTTATTAAAAAAAATAAATTAATTGATAAAAAAAGCTTTGTATAAAGCCCAATAATTATTGTTAATCTCAATAATTAATCAAAACCGGATTAATTGCAAGAAATACTAAAATATAAATTATTTAGTTTATTTGCAGCCAAGAGTTTCTTTTAACTAAGGTTCAACGACTAATAGAATTTATTCTATATAAAGTCCGGCATTAGTGTAAAATTTAACTTAATTAACATTAATGATGACATAGTCTGAACAGTAGCGTGAGTTACTGAAGTAATTGACTTTTGGGAAAGTACCATAGTAATTACTATAACATAATTGTTAATACGACGTAAGTCAGTATAGACCCTATCTTTTGTAGAGAAAATTAGTAAAAGGGGGCAGACCTTCTAGTACGAAAGGATCAATAGGCTGTGTTTCTCTAGTGTACCAATTGTATAAATTCATTATCAGGGACCCAAAATTCTAAATAACTTTAGAAAATAGGGAAAAATCCTTTATAATAAAACTTTTATGTTTAACCCTATTGTTTAGCGCCTAAAGCCTAACTTAGGTAAAAAGTAATATGTTAAGGGTTATAATAAATTAACGCATAGTTGGGTAGCCACAAACATAATAGATAAGTGCTGAATGTATATCAAGCAAGAATCTAACCCCTAGATACTAAAAACCGAATCTTTTTTTATATTTTATAATATTTATTAAAAAATTAATAGTAAAATATTAGCATTGTGAGGAAAATATAATAATAAATATATAATATTATTTTAAAAGTTTAAATTCGTTAATTAAGAAATAGAACATTTCTAGATAGGCTGCAAATGTAAATATCGTGAGATATGATTTATAATAAAATATAAATTAAATTAAAGTTAATTTTTTTAAGTTTAGCAGTACTAATTTATAAATAAACTTGATGTTAAAGATTGTCATATTTATCTTATTATTGTCAACTGTCAAAATGGTAAAAAAGGCCTATCTTAAAGAACTATGGAAAGTCTCTTTGAGAGAAGGCTGCCAATTAAGAGTAGGGACCCAAATGGTTGAGGGAGTAAGCTGTAAACTTATGGGCATTAGCCGTAGTGTGTTCGATTCGCATCCTACTCAATAAGGAAACTAAATTTGTCCATCTCTCCTCTCTGCCACGACCTTTTAACCTTTGCCTCTCGTGTTAAAGCAAAAGGAGAAAAAAGGGAGCTTGGTATGAGTCCTACCGCAGTTAACCTTTAGGATGGTGCAAATAGTCACCTTTTTAAAAGTTTGAACTAGCATCTCCCACAAATGTGAACAAATGGAAGCCAAAGGAGCAGGTCGGGACTAAAAAATAAAGGTAAGAAAATTTCCAAAAAAAGGGGTAGTTTTTATAAAAAAAGAGAGTAGAAGGTTAGTTTTTTACTGTTGTAAATTATCATAAGTCAATTTAAGTAAGTTTTTGTTTATTTTTTTTTTACGGAACCCTTTTAATTTAAGTTTTTAAGCTTAAAGTTTCCAACCTAAAATCATTAAAAGAGTAACCTGACTCTTTTAAGTTACTTTTATCCAAGATAGTCAGGATAAATTATATACCCTTTATTTAATTAGAAATTATGGTTGTAAAAATATTAATACTTTAATTAATAGTTACACTACTTTTAATTCTACTCTTTGTTGAATTAGTTAACTAAGTTGTGAAAAATTGTAAATTAACAATACCCTCAATTCTTTAATAATAATAAATGATCACTTTACTAATTTTACTACCAATTTTAGGTTCAATACTTCTCTTACCAATACAAGAAGACAGTAATCAAATGAGACAAATAGCCTTAACTACATCTTTAATAACATTCTTCATTTCTTTATTTATTTGATATCAATTTGATTCTAATAATACTCAATTTCAATTTGTTTCAGATTTTACTCATTTAAATTTATATCATTTAAATTTTGGAATAGATGGAATCTCCATTTACTTTGTATTATTAACTACATTTATTACTCCCATAGCCATTTTATCTAATTATTCTAATGTAAAAGATTTAAAATTCCTTTTACTATCTATTTTAATTTTAGAAAGTTTACAAATTTGTGCTTTTACTTCTTTAGATTTATTACTCTTCTATGTATTTTTCGAAAGTGTTTTACCAGTTTTATTTATAGTAATAATTATATATGGTCATGGTGATGATAGATTTAGATCAGCTTTCTTATTTTTTCTATACACTTTAGCAGGTAGTTTACCTATGTTATTAAGTATACTTTTGATAAACAGTTACATAGGTTCAACAGACTTCCAATTAATTTCTTTATATGACATTAGTTTAGACTATCAAATAATTATATGATTTGGTTTTTTCATAGCAATAGCAGTGAAGACTCCTCTTTATCCTTTTATAATATGGTTACCCAAAGCTCATGCAGATTCACCTTTATCAGGTTCTATAATCTTAGCTGCAACTATATTAAAATTGGGTACTTATGGTTATTTAAGAGTTCTTATAAATATATTACCGGATGCTAGTTATTACTTAAGTCCATTAGTTCAAACTATTGCTGTAATTACTATAATTTACTCTTCTTTTTCAACTATAATTCAACAGGATACAAAAAGATTAATTGCTTATTCTTCGATTGCTCATATGGGCGTTGTCGTTTTAGGATTATTTTCTAACTCAATAATAGGTATCGAAGGAGCAATTCTTTTTGGTATAGCTCATGGTTTAATTTCTCCTGGTTTATTCATATGTGTTGGAGGAGTTATTTTTGATAGAACACACACTAGAAATATAATAAGTATAAGGGGTTTAGTTAATACAATGCCTCTTTTCACAATTTTATTCTTTATGTTTACTTTAGCTAATACAGGTATTCCCTTATCTCTTAATTTCTTAGGAGAACAGATGTCATTAATAGGGATATTTGAAAGAAGTCCTATAATTGCTTCTTTAGGAGCTTCAGGTATAGTCTTGAGTGCAATTTATTCTTTATTTTTATATAACAGAATTTCCTACGGTTCATATTATCCTCTTCTGAGTCCTTTAAAAGATGTGACAAGACGAGAATTTTTTCTCCTAGTTTCATTATTAATACCAGCTGTTTTATTAGGTATCTGACCTAACATTTTATTAGATTCACTGCATCCCTCAGTAACAACTTTATTATACAATATAAATTAATTTAACCCCAGCTGGCAGCGACCCCCTCTTGCCCCCTTTTTATTCTGCAAATATAATATCGTTACAGTTATAATTTATTTGAAATATCTTATTTAATAGTTATTTCTTCAGTTAGTTCAACTATAATTTTTAACTTCTCCAAAACCATCCATTTTATTTGCCTTCTTTAAGAAGGCCGAGTGCTGGGCTAAAGTTAATTTTTTTATTGTATTGCTAGCCTATTGATTTCATATTTTCATATACAATGGTTTAAAATTTTTAGGAAATAAGTGGTGGTGGAACCACCTTGTCAGCAGCCTGATTTATCAAGGGTTGCAGACAAGTGACTTGCGTATAAAGTTTGAATGTATTTTTAATTTGCCGCCTTGAAAACTTAGAGGTAACCTAAAGGATGGTTAAGAAAGGCTGGTTTGCCTTTTCCTTTTAAAACGTTTCCAAACTCCGCTACGGAGTTTACAGATTTAAGGTTAAATTAAGCTGCCAGTAGTTTAGCTCACGAGGATTTAAGAGTAAACTCTAAAGATGCCGGCATTTATCCTTAATTTTGGCCACAATTAGTTAGGGTAACCCTTTTTCAGCACCCTATTGTATAGTCTAATGATTTCGTCTTTTTTTTTTTTATTTCGATACCAGAGGAAATAGGATTGCCGGAGTAGTCATTATTATCATAAATTAGTTTTAAGGAGTTTACTGTAAATTATAATCATAGAAGCTTCCGATCTTATCTAACCTACGGCTTTTACTTTTTGACCCGGTAGCTTAGGTTTAAATCTTTGTGAACCGGGAAACCGATATAGGTCCCCATTAATAACCTTTGTCTTTCCTCGGATTGGTTATTTTGATTTTATCTAAACTTAGATTTAATTTAAGATTATCTTTCAGAAATGTTTGTGTTCTTTGAGTAGACTTTTTGCAACCTCTCTAGTTCCTCTTAAAGCTACAATTTAATCGGCTGCTATCGTAGTAGTATAGACATCTAAAAAAGTAAATAGTTTGGGAGCAGTGATGTTAGAGTTTGCATTTTCTAGGGGTATCTGAGTGCTGCAAGTTTATCTCCGGATATTAGCTTTAGGTTGCAGGGAATTAAACTGGCTATCTTCAGGCTTTTCCAACTGGTTAGCCTTGCCTTGATCTACTTTAAAAGAAGATAAAAATACAAACAAAAACAAAAACAAATAAATATAACCCTTTTTTATCACCCTTAATACCCCTTCAATCAGCGGGTTCCTACCTACGGAAGGGATTAGAGGGACACATTGCACTTAATTTATTCAAAGAGGGAAGTAAAAGGGCCAGGACCCGATCTTAAGAAATTAATTTAAAAGTATTCCTTAGTTAATTCAGAAGGAGAAACATATCCTTATCAATTTCAATCTTATACTGCATTTATTTCATATATTAATAGCCAATCTTTCGCCTCTTAGCACTTAGTATTTTTATATTTTATTAGCTCCTCTTAGAAAGTATTATTAACTTTCTCCCTTTTGTGCTGCTTCAGGTCTGGCACTGTACAGTGCTACAGAGCGAGGCTTGCCCGCCGCAAGTGAGAGGCGGGGCCCCTGTTAACTAAATTGTTGAATTCTTATTTGAAACATATAGATAATTATTCAGTCCCTAATAATATTAATGTTGGTATTATGGTGAAAGAATGAATAATTCCTAATGAGTTTGAAAATTTTAATAGTATGTACCAGAATCTTGTTAATAATGAAAATATTTATTTAAAGAAATGTGAAAAGAAAGTGCAGTTAAGGATTTAAGTATGTATGAGTATATAAATTGAGGCAATTTATATAATTTTCAATAAATTTAAATTTTGGTAAGGAATACCGGCTAATATATAAGAGTATATATTTATCTTATTGATATATCAGGGTTTGAGAATTTGGATTTTAGAAAAACCAAAAAATATAATTTATATTTTTTCTGAAAACGAGAATTAGGATTCATCTTTTCCGAATTGTGAGGTAGCTTAAGCTTTTATCAGACATATTTTATTTCAACCTTTATTGTGATGGAATAAAAGTAAGTGAATATTTACCGTAAATTACTATTTACTTGAGCCCCAGTAAAACTACTATGACCCTTAATAATTAACTGTTAAAAAGAAAATTTATTGTAAAAATAATAGTTGGTTTTTAAATTAGGCCAAACTAAAATATAAATTAATAAAAGAAGAAGACTATAGATCTTCACTCTTTTTATATTTATTAAAAAAATATTGTTCTCTAATTACCGCGGTATTTTTTAGGGTTCCCTCCCACCCTTTTTAAAGAAAAGAGTAAGATAATTAGAAATCTGCGGCTTACTCAAGGCAAATAAGGATGCCGCCTTTCTCTTTTAGGAAAGAAAATGGGCTAAAAATAGACTAGCATGAACTATGGCAAATCCCTCCTTTCCATAGGGCAAATAAAGGCAGGTAGCTGCAGGGGGTAGTCTATTGTTAACTCAAAGTTTGCATACACAATTTAAAATTAAAAAAATTAAAAAAAAAAACTATTTAATTAGTAATTGATCTAATTAATTTTTTTTTAATATATAAACTTAAAACGTATATTCATTTATCAAACAACTATTTAGTCTAAACAAAATATTTAAACTATGACTTTTGCCTTAATTTTATTCTTGATTGGTATCTTAGGATTTGTCTTAAATAGAAAAAATATTATCTTAATGATCATTGCAATTGAAATAATGTTATTAGCGGTAACGCTTTTAATATTAATTAGTTCTTTTGGTTTTGATGATAGTATTGGACAAACTTATAGCATATTTATCATATCGATAGCAGGTGCAGAATCTGTTATAGGTTTAAGTATTCTTGTTGCTCATTATAGATTAAAAGGAACAATTTCGTTAAGAACATAAACAAAATGTATTTATTAATTATTATTTTACCCTTATTAGGTTCACTATCCGCAGGATTTTTAGGTAGAAAATTAGGAATAACAGGATCTCAAATACTAACAATAACACCTTTATTTATTTCATCTTTATTTATGACTCTAGCCTTTTATGAGGTTTGTTTAAGTGGTTCACCCGTATATATAAATTTGGGTAGTTGAATAGACTCAGAATTTTTAACAATAAATTGAGAATTCTATTTTGATCAATTAACAATATCTTTAGGTTTAGCCGTTTTATATTGTTCAACTTTAATCCATATTTATAGTATAGACTACTTATCTTCCGACCCCCATATTCAAAGATTCTTCTCTTATTTATCAGCCTTCACTTTTGGAATGTTGGTATTAATATGTGGAGGAAATTATTTTGTGATGTTCTTAGGTTGTTCTCAGCCTAAATCTATGAAAAATATAGATACCTTTACCATACGCTAGAAGTTCCTAAAGCTTTAAGTACTTTATTAAGGATTTATTTATTTAATTTATCTTTACCTTTTCTTTAAGGTAGTTAAAGTTATAATCTTAATGATGTTTAAATGGATAATTAGCAGGTAAGAAATTACCCCAGAGACTAATACGTAAAGCAAGTTATAATATTTATTGTTTTCCTAACTCGCACCGCAGGAGCACAAGCAAAAGAGGTCAGGAAAATTTACAAAAAATTTAAATAAAAATTTGAAAAAAGAGTCCTTTAAACTAATTAAAGTTAGTTTCTTAATATAGTGAGAAATTTTTCCTTCTGATGTTAATATATTTAATATAGTTAAAGAGCATAATTTATGAGGGGAACACACACTAGCTTTTTTACATTCTATAAAATTAAGTAATAATAGAGCACCTTTATTTAACAAAGATTTTAAAAAGAATGTTAAGTTAACAGATGTTCAAAAGGATATTTTAATTGGTACAATATTAGGTGATGCATGTTTAGAGTGAGGTAAAACTTATAAGAACGCGCGCTTACGTTTTGATCAAACTTTTCCTAATCATACTTCCTATTTAATGCATATATTTAGCCATTTTTATGATTTATCTGGTAAAGGACCTAAAGTTAGTTTTCGTAAGGCTGATAAACGTACAGGTAAAGTTTATTCTAGTATTCATTTTAAAACTTTGGTGTTCCCTTGTTTCAATTATTATTATGACTTATTCTATAAAAACGGTAAAAAATTTATACCTGATAATATTATAGAATTATTAAATGCTAGAGTACTAGCATATTGAATTTGTGATGACGGTGGAAAGGGTTCTAACAATGAAACTCATTTATATACTCTATCGTATACATATAATGAAATTTTATTACTAACTGAAGCTTTAAAATTAAATTTTAAGCTTAGAACTTGAACATACGAAAAATATCCAGGTCAATGAGTCATAGTTATTCCAGTAAAACAAGAAATACCTTTAAAAACCATAGTTTTACCCTACATCCATTATACTGTGTTACATAAAATATAATTTAAATTTTTTTATTTCAACCCAACCTTGTGTTTGTTTAACCAACCGTTTTACATTAAAGGCTGAGTTATTATAGCTTTATTTAAAATATTTATTAAAATACTCTCTCTATATTTAATTAAGTGAGAAGCAATTGGAGTGGTTAGTTATTTATTAATTAACTTTTATTTCACAAGAGTACAAGCTAATAAAGCAGCAATCTTGGCTTTTACGGTTAACAGACAAGGTGATATGTTATTAAGTATAGGTTTTTTTGCTATTATTGCTTTATTGGGTTCTTTAAACTTTTCTACTATTTTCTCTTTAGTGCCTTATTTAAATGAAACAGCTATAACTATTATAGCTTTATTGTTATTTGGAGGTGCTTCAGCAAAATCTGCTCAAATACCTTTACATAGTTGGTTGCCTGGATCTATGGAGGCTCCTACTCCAGTATCAGCGTTATTGCACGCAGCAACCTTGGTTACGGCGGGATTATACCTACTACTAAGAAGCTCACCTGTTTTAGAATATAGTCCAACAGCTTTATTAGTTATTACTCTAGTGGGAGCTACAACTGCTTTTGTTGCTGCTTCAACAGGGTTAGTAAGTAATGATTTAAAAAGAATAATAGCTATGAGTACCATATCACAACTCGGTTATATGGTCATGGCTGTCGGTTAAAAATATTGGCTGACATTAAAAATTACTATATGCTTAAATATTAATTTCTAATTATACATATTATTATTATGTTAAATTTAATTATTATTATAATAATAAGCGGGTTCAATTTAATACCTCAGAGACTTTACGTAAGAATTTCTTATGATTTTAATTTAATTTTTATTAAGAAAAAAGATAAAGTCCGGCTTGATTTTTAACTAATTATCAAGTTGCTTATATTTTTTATATTTTTAAACTACTTTTTAAATGAAGTAAATGTAGGTGTATTACAATGTTTTAATTTAACTGTTACACTTCATAATGTTAACTCCTCTTCTAATAATAAATTGTCTGAAACTTTCAGTAATGATAATTCCTTAAAAAAAAGAAGAAACTATATGGCAGATAAGGATAAACATGAAGTGTCTAAAAATGTACCTGAATGATTGGATCAAGTTGTTTGTGGTTTGCTTTTATCCGATGCTACACTTCGGTTTAACGGAAAACATGTTTTAATGGGTATTCAACAAACTCATGAAGAATTAACTAAAAAGGTATGGCAGATGTGCTTTGATTTTAAATTAGTTTTAAGTGACATACTTATCATACAGCGTAAAAAAGAAAAACCAGTATATTCTTTTCAAACATTAACTTTACCTTATTTTACTAATATATATAACGAGTGATATTATATTTTAGATGGTAAAAGATTTAAAAAATTACCTTCTAATCTTGAAAAACTATTTACTCCATTAGCTTTTGCTTTCTTAATTATGGGTGACGGTGGTTGGGATAAACACTCTTCTCGAATAGTAATATCAACTAATTGGTTTACTTTAGATGAGACTAAAAAGTTGCAATCTATTTTATTAATAAAATTTAATATTAATTCTTATTTAGTTAAAACAACCAACTCAGCGCACCTTATTAATAGGGGGTATATTATAAAGATACCCCACAAAGAAGTTTATAAAGTTAGGGAACTTCTTTTACCTTATATTTATCCTACTCTTCAATATAAACTAGGTCTTTAAGCATATTGTAATTTAACTTTTTAATTTAGTAGTCCTAATTCAAAAATAAAAAAATATTTTTCACCTACCCTGGCTAAGAAATATTAAAAACATTATAATTTACTTGGGACAGGAGAAAGTAATTACGATAAACAAGAAAAAATTTGAGTTGTTATCTCAATATAATGTGGCTTTATTTCATACATGTAACCATAGCTTCTTCAAAGCGTTATTATTCCTAGCTGCTGGTGCTGTTATCCATTCTTTCTCCGATCAACAAGATGTAAGAAGAATGGGAGGTTTAATAAAATTTTTACCTTTCATTTATTCAGTAATGGTAGTAGGTACTTTATCATTATTAGCTACACCCTTCTTAACAGGATTTTATAGTAAAGATTTAATATTAGAATTAGCTTATGGTCAATATAAATTTAATGGTATGTATGCTTATATTTTAGGGTCTATAACCGCTGGATTGACTGCTTTTTATAGTTTTAGATTAATAAGTTTAGTATTTTTAACTGAACCCAATGGGCATAAACAATCTTATTTAAATTCCCATGAATCTAATCTAGCAGTAATTATACCCTTAGTGATTTTATCTTTATTTAGTATATTTTTTGGATATTTATTTTCTGATATGTTTGTAGGAATGGGTTCTGATTTTTTCGGAAATTCTTTATTCATTCATCCTAACAATATAACTCTAATAGAAGCTGAATATTCTATAAACTTATTAACAAAATTATTACCATCTATTTTAAGTTTTACAGGTGTTTTATTAGCATTAATGCTTTATAATAAAACACCTAATATAATCTCAATTTACACCGAATATCCTATAATAAAAAAATTATATAGTTTTTTAAATGGTAAATATTATTTTGATATCATTTATAATAAATATATATTTTCTAAAGGATTTAATTTAGGTTATGGTATTTCTAAAAAAATTGATAGAGGGGCAATAGAATTAGTTGGACCTCATGGTTTAAGTGAATTACTTTATTCTATAAGTAAAGATATTTCTAAATTAGATACAGGAATTATAACTACATATGCACTTTATTTTACTATTGGTTTATTGTTCCTCCTTTCATTAATCTTTAGTTCTGTTATTTTTAATGAAAATAATAATGATTTTACCCAATTAATTATTGTTTTAACTTTTGCTTTATTTGTAGCTAAACGGAAATTTTAATAGTATAAACAATTTCAATATTTAATTTTTATTAAATAACTTTAACCCCCCTCGCTGGCCCAGTACAAAGCCTGCGCACTCAACCAATCAAATATCATCCCTTCAACTAAAATTTTAAATTTTACCCTTAAATAATTTATAGTAGTTGTACTCATATTGTCAGGGAATTATTCAAAATAAAAGGCACCACTCTATTTAACTAGAAATAAAAAAATCAAATTAACTTCAGTACCCATTGTTAGGGTATACAATAACCTAGTATATTTAACCTGGAATTAACTTATTGATATATTATAGATCCAACTTAAATTGGAATTATCCCAATTTGAATTTTATCTCTACATCAATTGTCAGGGAATTAACCCTATACAAAATTCCTCTCCTATTTATCTAGGAATTTATATAAAATATATTTATTTCCTTAACTTGAAATTACAAAACAAAACCTGTTGCTATTGATTTGTTATTGAAAAATTGTGTTTGGAAAAATCTCTGCCAGGAGTAAGGTTATAGTTATAAATAAAGAATTATTATAATTAAATTGTAATTATCACTTGCTATCGAATTTACCTTAAAGGCTTGGAATTATTTAATTATACCCTTGTTAGTTGCACTTACCCCTCGGCTTGCGGCGGGCAAGCCTCGCTCTGTAGCACTGTACAGTGCCAGACCTGAAGCAGCAGCGGGAATTTTCGATGTTATATTTAATTTGTATAATGGTGATTAATCTTTTAAAGCCGAAATTTGATGTCTTAGTATAAGGAATAGAGAAGAGTAATTTAAACCCACAAATTTAATGTTACATATAAAACATTAACACACATTAAGCTAATGAATTACTTAAAAACTAACCGTGGTTAGATGCAGAATCGGATCTAAAACACCGTAGAAAAGAAAGCCATAGCCAAATTTAATAAACTTAAATATTTTGAGCCTTATAAAAAGAGATTTATAGTAAATTAATCAGAGTAAATAGTAGGGATTTATGATCTATAATTACGAAATTTAAGGTGGCTTAGTTAACTATTAGAAATAGGTTTTGTTAAAAGGGTGTTCCACTCTCGTGGTTAAAGAATGCAATACAAACATAGCTAATGCTTTACCTAATTTCTGCCCTAACTCTCTCTCTGTTAAGGAGTACTTCTCAAACTCCGTTAATCAATCGTAAAGTTAGAGCTGGGAAAAAGAAAATTAAAAAATTATATCTTACTAATGTCCAATTTAATCTCTCATTGACTAAATTTAAGAAGGAAAGGTAATATTTAAAACCTAATTGGTGGGGTGCGCGCTTGCGCCCGAAAGGGCGTTGAGACGCCCGTTGCCCGGTTTTACTTTAAGATATTTTTCCTTTCCCTAAATTTGTTAGTTTCAGAAAGGCTAAAATAAATTTACCCAAGGTAAGATTCTAAAGAGGTTGTAACCATTGTAGCTTTTGCTTCTATTTTTAGAAGCTGGAAATACAAAATATCTGTTTTAAACTTCATAAAAGAAGAAGGATTTTAATATTAAATCAAAAAGTGGGGTAGACGACTAATTGGTTGGTTACTTTTTTTGGGTAGAAGCTTGAGCGTGTTCGAATCGCGCCTACCCCGTAATTAATAAAATTTTAACAATTTACATGTAAGGGCAAAATAACCCTCATTTAAAATTAAAAGAGCGAAAGTAGCCCTGCTAACTTTCCGCCTTATTTAAGAGACTGCCATAATAAAAGGGTTGGGTGATCCGCACTCCAATTAAAGTAGGTTAAATTTTAGTTATTATACTAATAATCTAAACCATACTAACAAAAGAAACCTTAGAATATTTTACAAAAAATATTGATACTTTTTCCACCAAACCTATACGGGAGAGTAGAGCTAACCTCTTGAAAAATAATCTACCTAAATAAAACCTAATTAAAATTTAAAAAGGGTAGAAACTACGTAAAGGTTAAAGCTAAAGAGAGAGTAATACTAATTTCTTATTGAAAAATCGAAAATTATTTGTAAAATATGGCCCTAAATTCTATACATATGTGTATAAATTAAAAATTGTAATTTTGTTTAATAAGAAGAGTTCTTATGGCTGGGAGGTGATTAAAGTAGCGAAAAGTTTTGTAAATACTTTTAACAGTTATTTTAATTTAAATTTTTGGAGGAAGCCTAATCAAGAATGTAAAGCACCGACCAACTAACACAAAGGGTTGTACATTCTATTTAAGTAGTTTGAAAGTTGTAAGATTTTATAAAGGTATCATGGCAGAGTGGTTATTGCGAGTAACTGTTAATTACTTATTCAATGGTTCAATTCCATTTGATGCCTAAAATTTAAATTTATTATTATTATAAAATTTAGTTGTAACATTTCCTTGTTTTATTTTTGATTACAATTTTATTTATTATTCATTTTCCCACCTTATAGCATACGTCAAAGTCAGGTTTGACTCTCCTTAAATAGCTAGTCTGTGAAGAAGTAGGTGCAGAAGAATACAATATATAGTAAGGTCAATACATTTCAGATAAAGTAGCAGCTGAGGGAGCTTTTTCCCGGTAATTTACTTAAATTTTAGCTAGCTAGCTCAGTCGCCAGATTCCTACCCCCAAAAAGAAACTGCGTTATTAACTAAAATGCCATAAAATTTTCAGGCTCTCCTATTCCAGTATACCCTTTTAAATTAAATAATATAAATAAGTGGTTAATAAATAAGGCTAAACTAGAAAATGTTAACAGAACACCCCTTTTTAATTTAAAAGAGTGTGGGTAATTTTGCTATGGAATAACCTCCTAAATAAAGCTAGGTACTATAATTAGATAAAATTTCCAATTAAAAATAAATAAAAGAAGTTATTTTTATAAAATATAACTTAATATAATAATAATATTATTATTAGAGCCATTAGCTTAATAGGTAGAGCGTCTAATTGTCAATTAGGAAAGTTTCAGTTCAAATCTGTAATGGCTCGTTTTAGCCTTCCTTAGAGTTGGCTAACCTTAAAAAAATTAACCAATATAACTTCAGCTAAAATAAGAGCTAGCTCTAAAATTAAATTAATTAATTAAATAAAGGTAAGCAACGACTAGTCAGGATTCATAATATTAAAAATAAGTGCAAATAATTAAGCCTTCTTTTGCGCTATTAATGAAATCAAATTACGCAAAGGCCAATTCCAATCAAAAGTGGAACTACTTTAGTATTAGTTTAAGAAGAGGAAAATAAAATTTTGGGGTGGGAGTGAATCATGATATTATTTTTTATTTAATAGGTGGATTTGAGAGGGAGACCTTACAAATCAAAGGTAAGGCAATCCTTATTAGTTAAAAGGTCGGAGTACCCGTAGTAGAAGTTGTTGGCAGAGTAAATATCAATTATCAACCGCAATTTATCTCACCTATCAAATAAATATAAGTTGCCTTAAAAAAGAATGTAATATAATGGTAGTATGATGATCTCCAAAATCATTCGTGAGTGTTCAAATCGCTCCATTCTTGTACTAAGCTAATAATTTAACGGTTAGAATAAATTCTTGATAAGGATTAAGTAGAAGTTCAATTCTTCTTTGGCTTAAGTAAATAGTTTCCTTAATTTAATGGTTAAAATCGTATTCTTCTAAAGTACAAATTTTGGTTCAACTCCAGAAGGAAACTATGACAAGTTTAGTTAAATTGGCTATAACATCTACCTTCCAAGTAGATATCACCAGTTCGAATCTGGTAATTTGTATCCTGTCGAAATAGTTTACCTGGCTAAAACAATTTCCTTGTAAGAAATAAAAATTGGTTCAAGTCCAGTTTTCGGCTCTCCTTACTTGAGTTGTAGTTTAATTGGAAAAACACCATTTTTTGGTAATGGATTATCTCAGTTCGAATCTGATCAACTCATACTTTCATTAATAATTAATTAATAAAATTAAATGTATTAAATGAGGTGAGGCAGGTGGGGTAAAATATACTCACCCTCGTTAGGTTGGGCCATTAACCTTTTCTAGTTTTATGTATAGTTTCACCCTTACCTTGAAAATTACCCTGCTCCTAATTCAATTTGCCGCGGTAAATTAGGACAGTAAGCTAATTAGTAAATTAGAAGCAGTGAGTACTAAGGAAACACATTAAAGTGTCGTATTTATAAGGTAATTAGCTATTATGAATTAAAAGGGGCTGCTTTATTTTTCCAAATAACCATCAATCTAACCTAATATAGAAAGAAAATTAAAAGCTTTACTTATATAGCCTCGGTAGCTTAGTGGTAAAAGCGTTAAACTGAAGCTTTAGATATGGGAGTTCAATTCTCTCCCGAGGCAGTTATGTAAAAGGTTGATTCTTCTATACTTATTAAACAGCTGCAGCTGGTACTTTGTAATAAAAGTAACATAAAGCTGCCTTAGGCACTGTATAAAATAAGAATAAAATTTTTAAATATGTTTATATTAGATTATGTCTGCTGCTGCAAGCTCGGACTAATAAAATTAATTGCCACAGCAAAGAAATAAGAACCTCTTGAATCCTTAGGCAAATCCCGCCACCCGCCTTACAAGATGCTCCTATAAAACGAGGTAAATTTGAACGGGTCAAATCAAAGTCATCAGCAACTTAATACAAAATTTAAAAATGCCTACCACTCTCCTAACTTGCCCTAATAAAAGGCGGTTACCCTGTTGGAAGGTGAGTGGTCGCGTTTTGTGCTGTTGGGGGTGTTAAGACTGCTCCTGCTTTTATCTTCTTTATAAAAAGTAGCTTAGGCTAGAACAAATATAACTAGGGGTCGATTCTCTGAGTTTAGTTGCGCTAATTAATAACTTTCCGGAATAAATAAATCTACTTAACCAAGTAGCGCAGCAGTCCGTCTAAAAGAATAAAACTAATTTATCAAATCTATTATGTAAATAAACAAAATAGAAATTAATATTTAATTAGTAATTGCTATAGTGTAATTAAATTAAGCTAATAAAATAACAAAGGTTATTGTTTTTTACCCTTAAAGCGCATCTCGGCTTTACTAAATCCTAATTAGTTTATCCAAACCACTTAATTCATATCTGCCAATCTACCTTTTCAATCATTATCCTATTCAAATCTAACCAAAGGGTTAACCAAAAAAAAGGGTGTTATCAAACTAGACAAATTTTATTTTATGGGGCCCTCCTTGGACGGGTAGGCTTTATACCTTATGACTGTACATTCCTACCTTTCGGCTAGTCAAGGGCTAGTTTGAATCTAATAGACCGCAAAGGGGGTTGTTGCTGCAGTTTTAAATTTTACCTTAGGTAGAACAATTATAGGAGTCTACGCTTTTCTTTTTGGTTTTTGCGCCAATAAAGTAAGGCTTTTTTTAAGTTAGCGAGGCAACAGTTATGAGATTAAAATTTTGGTGGTGTTTTAACCCTATCGCCTAACCTTTAAATAGTTACTTTGGGAACAGGTAGCCGGTAAAATTTAAGTGCTTTAAGGCAAAAAGTATTATGGTTAATTCTAAATTAAAATAATGGTCCCTTTTACCTTGAAAATTATGTTATGGTGAAATACGAGATAAAGGGTATTAATTTATTAAGGTTCACCTGAGAACTCTCTCCTCCTCTACAAAGCTGTGTCAAGGCTTAAGTGGCAGCGCTAATAAAAGTTATCAAGTTCAGCAGGTAAACAATAAAAATATAATACAAATAAACTATAATTAATAATAATAATAATATAAAAATTATAATTAAATAATTTACTTGATTTAATATCTTGACTTGTTTCTGTATTTAGCCATTTTACCCTCTAAAAAAAGAGAGATAGGGCCTCTCCTCCGCTCCAAAAATAGGAAGAATTGGTTACTGAAGGATGAAACCACCCGTTAACGCCTTCCTGTCCATAACAATGTTAAATTTAATCGCAGAACTACTACCTTAATAGGAATGGAGTAGGGTATTAAGCAACTTAGTTAACGGGAAACTGTAAACCTTCTCAAGCAAGGCAGGTTTTAGTCCAAATCTTAAAAATTTTTAGGCAAAATATTCATTTATTAGAAAACAGTATTTTCATAAAAAAAAAAAAATATAAAAAAAATATAAAAATAAAATATTATATTTAATATAAGTGAGAAAATAAAAAAAAAATATCAAATAATAATGATAACTTTATATTTTTCTTTAAAAACTAGTTCATGGATTTTTAATTTAATTGATGTAATATGTGTTATCTTACCTGTTTTATTAGCTGTTGCTTTTATGACTATAATTGAAAGAAAACAGCTCGCAGCGTTACAGAGACGTGTAGGTCCGGATACAGTAGGTTATTATGGATTATTACAACCATTTGCCGATGCATTGAAGTTAATACTTAAAGAAACAATCATACCTTCTCATTCTAATAAAATATTATTTTATTTAGCACCTGTTTCTACTTTAATATTTAGTTTATTGGGTTGAGCTGTTATTCCTTTTGGCCAAGGTTTAGCTATCTCTGATTATTCAATAGGGATATTTTATACTTTAGCTTTATCTTCTTTAGGGGTTTATGGTGTGTTATTTGCTGGATGAAGTGCTAACTCTAAATATGCTTTCTTAGGTGCTCTTCGATCAACTTCATCTATGATATCTTATGAATTAATCTTAAGTTCAGCTATATTAATAATTATTTTATTAACAGGATCATTAAACTTTACTAAAATTATTGAAAGTCAACAAGCTATCTGATTTATTGTACCTTTATTCCCTGTTTTTATCTTTTATTTTATTGCTATATTAGCTGAGACACAACGTACTCCCTTTGATCTTCAAGAGGCTGAGACTAATTCTTAGAATTAAAATTTAACACAAAACTAGTTCTATTGATTCGGCCTCTTTTTGTTTAAAATATCTTAAACAATTTAAAGATTACTATTTGCTGGAAACTCTTTAGAGTTCTTATTACCTAAGTAGCGGCCCCTAATTTATTTATTATACCTAATAAAATTTAAATAATTGCAAAAATAGCTAGCCTATGAGTCTATTTAAATTTTAAATTTGTTAAAACATGGCTAGGGGCTAAATAAATAAGTTATAATATAAGAAATTAGACAATCAGCAGGAAAAAATAAATTTAAATATTTTAGTTTATTCTAGGAATTTAAATATCAAATAAACTATTTTACTTTCCTCATCGACAATACGTAATCATTGGAATACTTCCTTGTTTTTAGGGTACTTTTTTGTTATTTTGAAAATTCTAATATTTAATACATTTATTTTTATAGTTTAAATATACAAGAAAATTTAAGGCAGTAGGCTGAAACAAAATTTATTAAATAAGGTTACATAATTTCAATATGATATAGGTCAAACTATCGTTGAAGGACGATATTTGCTTCCGCCTACCTCTTTCCATACACCCCTTCCTTATCCCTATACCTGCCTAAGCTTAACCAACCTGCGCTGGATCATCTAACGAGCGCTGGAAAAGTGACGCTTACAGCCGAAAGGCTGGGTGGGGCGGGAAAAATAATTGGAAAGAAGGAGTAGGCTGACACTCAAGTTGCCCTCCTACTTTAAAGGGACAGGGAGACTTCCTTAAAATGGATCAGGTGGTAGCTGGCATCTTGCCTCGCAGCCTCTTATCTAAATATTAAAGAAATAAGGGTACTGGAAAGGAGCGCTCCTGCGTGGGGAGGATAAGCCAAAAATTAAGGAAAATTTTAGTTTACTCTGTTTATGTTTTATAATTTTAATTTATTTTTTATTCTTACAAAATAAAAGTTTACAGGTGGAAACAATTGAATGTTTATACAGCTCTGCCCCAGTATTAGTACCTTTAAAAAGTTATACAAATTTATCTAATGTTTTAAATAACGAATCTTTTAGAACCGAATTAAAAAAGGTAGGTGGTGTATATGGTTTTATTAATGTATTAGACAAAAAACAATATATTGGCTCAAGTAAAGATTTATTTGATAGATTTACTGATCATTTTAGAGGAGTAAGTACTAATATTAGATTACAACGCGCTATTGCTAAACATGGAATAGATAATTTTATTTTTGTAGTATATTATTTCCATAACGATCCTTCTGTTATTTTGACTGATATCGAAACAGTTGCCATAAGAAGTTTTCCATTTGATGAATTATATAATTTTAAAAAAGATGCTAAATCTATGTTGGGTTATAAACACACTGAAGAAGCTTTCAAAAAAATGAAATTAAGATTATCTAATAAAGCAAATCATCCTATGTATGGGAAAAAACATAGTCAAAACGCTTTAAGATTAATAAGTAAGCCTGGAAAACTAAATCCTATGTATAATAAAAACCATAGTGCAATCTCTAAAAAAAAAATATCTTTATCTCTTAGCAAAACTACTATAGGTTTATACGACATAAACAATAATTTAATTAAAACATTTATAAATCAAGTAGTATTGGCCCAAGAGTTAGTAGTAACTAAATCTACTATTAGTAAATACATTAAATCTAAAAAACTCTTCCAAAATAAATACTATATCCGAAAGCACATATCTAGCGAACCTTTACAAGTAAAGGAAGATAAAAAATAAACAATTATTAAGTCAATTCTATTATACCTTATAATTAGTTTATTAATTTAACCCTACAAACCCTCCCCCCTACCGGTTATAGTCGTTACAACAAAGATAAGTATAATTCATAAATAATAATAAGTAAATTAGTTTCCTTTTGCTGACTTAGCTCCATTCATGTTCCTATATTTTTATAAGTCTCCCCGCCACCATTTACTCCCCAAAGTTTTTACTTTGCGTAAGTCCTTCCCTCTAATCCTCTACCGTTTCACACCACAACACCTTAAAAAGTAGGTACTTAGTCCACCGGCTTAAAAAAAAATAATTTAGTTTTTTTACTCAACCACTTTAGCTGATAGTATAAAGAGTCTCGTTATTTAAAAGACGGATGCTACGGAAGCAAAGCGCTACTCAGAGGTGGTGCAGTAGAGGTAAAGATAGATAAAAGAAGGAAAGGAAAATGACCTTCCTGGGAGATCTAAGGAGCGCTGTAAAATAAACTACAAACCAAGTTTAAATTTTAATTAGGGGTGAGTAGTAAAAAAAAATTGCGGGCAATTATTATGGAATCTGAATTAGTATCTGGTTTCATGACTGAACATTCCTCTGTACCTTTTGTGTTCTTCTTCCTCGGAGAATATTCCTCTATTGTCTTATTTAGTTGTATTACAGCAATATTATTTTTGGGTGGTTATAATTTCCCTGAAATTTTTGTTAATGATTCATTTTTTAATATACAAGCTATTATTCTAGGTTTGAAAACTTGTTTGTTCTGTTTTCTCTTTGTATTAGTCAGAGCGACTTTACCTAGACTAAGATATGATTAAATTGTTGGTCCTTTTTTCTAATTGTTGCCTCTGTCCTTACACAACGTTGGACAATTTGTAACTAGAAAATCGAATTTAAATGTAAACAAAAACCACTTAAAATAAACAAAAGTTAATTTATTTATTAAATTTAAAATACTTTTATAATCTAGTCTTGTGCAAAGCTAATCTGCTTATTTTTTAGCTCATCCCTTTTAAAAAGGCAGGCAGGCTGCCCGTACTAATAAAATAATATATTATTTTATACTCTATAACCGCGCTAACACCTTGCAACTTGCGTGTAAGAAGTAATACGGGAGAGACTATATTATTACTAATATATTGATCTATAACTTTAAGACATTTTATTACGGTATTCGATGTTATTATTAAGTTATATTGTTCTAAAATATAAAGTATTATATTAAGTCAATTTGTTGGTTAAAAACCCCAGAGACTACACTTTGAAAATTTTTGTATTATTCCCTCCCATCCTTTTTTCAATAAGGCAAGAAGGTGCATAATAGTAAAAAAAAATTAAGAAATAGTCCAATATTCAATTAATTAAAAAAGAAATTTATATTTAAAAGTTTTACCTTTTTTTAAAAATAGTCCTCCGGAGGAGGAGTGCTACGCAAAGACAAATTTAGTCATTGAAAAGTAAAGTACAAGGGGCTTTTAAAAGACAGCTTTAATTACGAGTCTGCCTAATAGAATTTGCGCCTAAATTTAAAACTCACTTAAAGGCCACCGAATTAAAAACAAATTTTTTTAACAAAGAAAAGGAGTGCCGGCAAATTATTTCTCCACTTTCAAGAGACCATAATTTTGTAATCCTTGTTTGTTATTTCAAAATTATAATACAGATAATGTAAAATGTTATTTAATCAGTACAGTAATTAAATAAATAAAATTCTTAATTAGTTGAATGTTTGCAAATAGTCATTTATAATCGCGGTTTTAGTTCTAAAGGTATAATATTTTTTTATTTAACAATAGTTTGTATAGTTTTAGTTATAAATATCTTAGTCTATTTAAACTGGGATTTAGGGGCTTCGCTGCTGCAGTTATATAATTTAGGTAATAACAACTATCAGGATACATTTAAGTTTTCTACAATTTTATTAATTAGTTTAACTAGATTGGAAAAAAGGAGACGTAGAACAAATTTAACGAACTTACCTTATAACAAGGATATTAAACAAAATGTTTTAAAAAAAGGTCTAACTAAATCAATTAAACCTATAACACCTGAAGAATTTAAATATTTAACTTATGCTAATTTGTTTTCATTAATTAAAGAAAAGGATAAGGGATTACCAACTAATAATCCCTTTATTTTAGCAAAAAGATACTTAAAGAAAAAAATTCCTCCTTCAGTAAAAATAATTAATGAATTATTAAATCATAGAAATGTAAAAATTAATCAAAAAGAATTTGATGAGTTATCTAATTTACCCTTTTCACAATTTGATCTACCTCTTTCTATTAATGATAAAGAAAGATTAACTTCTATTATAGGTAGTTCTGATTCTTTAGTTAAAACCCATTATTGTGCTTATATGTTTACCTATTTGAAAACAGGGGAAAAATATATTGGCAGTACTATAAATTCTGGCCAAAGAATACGGGTATACTTAAAACCCGGATCCCCTATGAAAGCCATAAAAGGGTCTTTCGGAAGACATTTAGCTAAAAATAAATTAAATGATTTACGATTAAGTGTAGCGGTTATACCTGCTCATTTAAGTCGAGATAATTTTAATTTAGTACTAGAACAAATATTATTTTTAAAACATTATCCAGAATTTAATGATGTTTATGTAGCCGGATCAGGAGGTGAAACTGTATTTAGTGCTGAGGATTTAATCAAAAAAATGAAAGTCCGAGGTACCCCTATATATGTATATAATTTGGATAAAAGTAAATTAATTCACGCTTTTTATTCATATAGACAAGCTGGTCGTTTATTGCCTTGTAGATGGAACTCTATTAGAGATGCTGTGTTAGGTCACAGAACTTTTAGAGGTTTATACTTCGAGACCCAATTAATAGATTCAGCTTTTATTGAATATGTTTCAATAGAAAATTTAATTAAAACAATGGAAGAACACATAGAAACTTACGGAGTAATCCGTAAAGGAAAAACTCCTTCTATTATATTAGCCTCTCACAATGAGACTAAAGAGTGTTGGCAATTTAAATCTATACCTGAATTAAATAAATTTTTTAAAGCATTATCATTGAAAACTATTTCAGTTGATAAATTTAAACGGCATGTTTCCCAAAAAGATCCGCTATATGGATTTACTCTTACTAAGTATCCAATTAATGAAATTTCAGATCTTTCATTAAAAAAAAGTTTAAATTTTGATGTTAATCATTATTTAACAACTAAATTATCCAAAATATATCCTATCGTGCTTAACCCCCAAAGCTAAAGCAGTGCGCCTTCTCAAGTGCGCATATTGCCAGGGAGAGCTGGCCATTAAAGGATATTCTATCTTTTAAAGGGTTAAATACATATAAATTATCTAAAAATTTTTTTTTTTATTTTGAATCTTGCAATTAATAGACTTATGTTGATTATATCTGTTACCAGTTTGTGTTGCTTTAATAATTTTAGTGCCTAGTATATTGGTAGCATTTGATATAATGCCATATTAAAATTATAATTAATTAAATAAAATTAGTCTACACTCAGAGCCCACCCGCTACGACCATATAAAATAACTCTCGCACCAACCTGAAAAGGGTTTGAGCGCCCACACAAAAGTTCAACCTGTAGTTACAGTTGAAAGCCTCCTAAAAAAAAAAGGAATTACCTAGCCTGTGTGTAGTGCTAAGCGTAGGGGGTAGCGGCCCTAATTTATAAGAGTAAAGTACGGGTAGTTAAGGGCAGGTTGGAGGTTTTACCTTGAACCGTGGAATTGGCAGCTGCAGTAGGCTACCTTTAATTTAATACAAGTAGAAAAAGGGGTGGGCCGTGCTAAAGCTCGGACGGCGGCTGCAATAATTGTCAATTAGATAGGTTCCAATTATGAGATAAAGTCGACAAATTATGACCCAACAAGAAGCACCGTGGTAAATTTTATTACCTTTTGTAGCAAAACTCTTCATTAATAAAATTGTTGTCATTAAATAAAGTTAATATAACAACTGGTAGGGGTAGTTGTGATCAGTGGTGGTTAGTATACAATCTTTTTAAAAAGACCCAACTAAAGAAGGGAGAACCTCCCTAAATTAGGAACAACTTCTCCCTTTTTATACATTTCTATCCTAATACCGGGGTGCAGGGTTATAAGTTTGCTAATCCTATAGATACTGCAGCACAATTGGAGTTATAGTTAATCTGGATCAAGGTAACAATTTATTAGGGGCAGGGACACAGTAAAAGGCCAGGTGCGAAATTAATTAGTTGGCGGTGTGGTAGCCGCATGTAACCTCCAATAAATATTATAAAATAAAAATATATTGTCATAGTGTAAACATTGAATTAAAAGTGTTAATTTTAAGTTTAAATTTTGCAGGCTTTTTCAATAATGGATGTTAAGAAGATCAATTAAGAGTAAAGCGGAAATATTTCCTCCTTTAAATTCCTTCATAATAAGTGCAAAATCCCAAGTATATGATTGGTATTTTACCTTAGAAAATTACCTTTAATATTAGTTTTCGGGCCCTTTCTAAAGGGTAACCGTCACTAAAACAATCTAATAATGAAAGGTTGATAGATAGGAAGCCTTATACTTTACTTTATTTAGAAGGTCAGGGCCAATAGAATGAAAAGGATAAACAATTTAAGTAAAAGAGGGTTACGACGGTCGAATGTCACTGCTCCACTAAAATTGAGGGATCAACCTACAGCTAAACTTTAATCGACCTGCACCTAATAATTATGGGCCTACCTAACTATGGAAATAGACCGCTGCTAAGAACAGAGGCGCAGCTAAGGAGGGGTAATTAGGCAGGCTAAGGTCAAAGTAGACAAAAATAGGAACAGAGTCAGACCCTCACGCGCTTCACATAAATACAAAAAGTCTTTCTTTCTCTTTCTTTCCTTTTGCTAAAGTAAGCTTCAAGAAAACAGGCAGCGCCTTCAAGCCACTAAACAAATTAATTGATAATAATATCAAGATCTTCTTAAAAAAATTAGTCACAAATAAAATATAAATTATATAAATGATTATACGGTTAAATATATGATTTATTTTACATAATTATAAAAATTTAGTCAAACAATTATATAAATTAATAATTTAATGAGAATTTTAAAAAATAATGTGATACTAAGACTACTTAATTCGTATATAGTCGATTCACCAGAGCCAGCTAATATTTCTTATATGTGAAACTTCGGTTCATTATTGGGAGTGTGTTTAGTATTGCAAATCTTAACAGGTTGTTTTTTAGCTATGCACTATACACCTCATATTGATTTTGCCTTTACCAGTGTTGAACATATTATGAGAGATGTCAATAACGGGTGAATAATGAGATACACACATGCTAATGTAGCTTCATTCTTTTTCATATTCGTATATGCTCACGTAGCTCGAGGTCTTTATTACAATTCCTATAAAAGTCCTAGAGTATTATTATGATCTATCGGAGTAATAATATTGGTAAAATTTTTAGTTGCCAAGTTTTATTAAAAAAACTATTCACTATATGCTTGAAACCTTTTTAACTGATTTAATACTTTTATTATTATATTTTTAAGGTATAATATTCCTGCGGTCCTACGAACTACGAAGGCTGCACTTAGCAAGCTGGCTAGGTAAAATTTATAAAAAAGTAACAATTTAATAGGTTATATATTTAAAGGGTAACTAGCTGGAAATTCATGAAACCCTCAACGACTACACGTGATGTAAAAAGACATAGTCTTGTTCTTTTAGCTAAGTTAATCTTCTTAGGCATATTCTTTTTAGAGGAGAGCTCCAATTAAAGCTAGGTAAAGGTTATGAGGTAAGCTCTTTGCTTTTCACCTATCGATGGTAATTTGCAAAATAATTAATAAAATTTTAATTAACTCCTAACTCCCTAGCACTTTGCATAGCTTTTTAAAATAGGGGGGGTGCGTACTAAAGTTCGCTCGGGGCCCATTCTTGCCTTAAGTCCAAGTGATGCACTTCTACGGCGTACGGGGCTGCTAACTCTAGTTAGATAGAGGGCCGCCTTGACAACAACCCTAACCTTAGGGTATAGACTTAGTTGATGTTTCGAAGCTCGTTGTGAGGATACTATCTTTTATTCTGCAGCCCTAGCTAGGCTCCTACGGTGCAGAGGTGGAAAACTATCTTTTAATTCTTTAATACTCCAATAAAAGTAGTGTAAAGATAATTTAATTATAAGAACAGGCTATTTATTGCTCTTTTAAATAAAAATTTAAGTCTAATTTGTATTCAAATAACAGACTATAATTTAGTCTTTTCTAATGGAAACTTTAATGAAAATAACATTGTAAATGCTGGCCTTTATTTAACTAGTGTGGCTAGTCCCAGACTAAAAAGTATTTTAATTAAGAATAACCTTCCTAAACCTATATTTATGTTGGAATTTGATCCGATAGATAAAATTAATTTACCCGTTAAAAAGACACTTAACTCTATTGCTGGTACTTATATATGTATAAATTTAATTAATAAAAAGTTATATGTAGGCAGTGCTTCTATAAATTGTATGTATAGACGTTATACAGGCCACCTCTTAAAGGGTATAGGTGGTAGTATTAATGTTAACCGTGCTGTTATAAAATATGGATTAAAAAATTTTGCTTTCGTGGTAATTGAAACAACTAAACAAGTTAAGGATAGAAAGGAAATTATTCGTATTGAGCAAAAATATATTGATTTACTTAAACCTGAATATAATATAGCAAAAATAGCAGGATCTAGACTAAACACTAAATGGACATTAGATTCAAGAAATAAACATAGCATAAGAATGAAGGAACACCTGGATAAAATTCGACTTTTAAAAAAACCTACTTCAGCAGAAACTCGAGACTTATTAAGAACTATTGCTTTAAATAGACCACCAGTAACAGCTGTTACTCGTAAAAAAATGTCGATAAACAATAATAAATCTGTTAAAATAATAGCCTATTTAGCTGATTCTAATATTATCTTTAGAGAATTTATCTCTATAGCCGATGCTGCTGAGTATTTTTTTAATGATCGTAATCGCAGAGGTCCTATAAAATACGCATTAACCAATAATACTAAAATTTTAGATAAGTATTATTTACGTAAATCCAATACTAAAGAATAACTCGTAAATTTTTATTGGTGCCTGCTAATTAGTCCTCTCTTAGACACAAGTGTCCTTCATAAGGTTTGCTAGTACCTTGGAAACGAGTCACTACCCGCCCTGACTAAATTTTAATAAGTGGGGTAGGAAGATTAACAATATAAAAGAAACAGCCTAATGATGGCTATTGGGTTTTTAGGTTATGTGTTACCTATGGGTCAAATGAGTTTATGAGGTAATCCAGAAGTAGCCTCATATGCTAATTTATTACTTAATATTATAATTACATTGTTAGATTGTCTAGCTAAAATATTTCAGGTTAACTTTGCCTTCATATCGGATATTTTTTTAGAAGGGACTAATTTATCTTATTTGAACTCTGTTTTGCTCACCGACCCTACTGTCCTTTTAAGGTTAGGCTGGCAAAGTGTGAGCTACGCTGAAAAAGATTTAAATAAAATTTCTTCTGCCGTACAGGGTTTGACCAAATCTACTAGATTACGGGCTGATAAACGCATAGGTCCTCATAATCATGTAGTATTAAGTATTCTTTTTGGTAGCTTATTAGGAGATGGGCATGGTGAACGCAGAAAACAAGGAAATGGAACCCGTTTTACATTTTATCAAGAAGGATTTCATGTTTCTTATTTACTTTGGCTACATAATTTATTATTGAATTTAGGGTATTGTAGTCCAAATATACCCAATATCCAAACTCGATTAGGAGAAAAGGGTACTGTAAGAAAAATAATTAGATTTAGAACTTGAACATTTACTAGTTTTAACTGGATTCATGAATTATGATATATAAAGGGTGTAAAAGTTGTTCCTTTAAATACAGGTGATTTTTTGACCCCCCTTGCATTAGCTATTTGAATTATGGATGATGGAGGAAAAGTTAATCAAGCTCTTAAGCTTTCTACTAATTCATTCTCTTATTCAGATTGTTTGTTATTAGTTAAAGTATTACATAATAATTTTAAATTGAAAGCTAGTGTTCAATCAGCAGGAGTACCTAATCAATATCAAATTTATATTTGAAAAGAATCTATGCCTTTACTACGTGAAATAGTTTTACCTTACGTTCATTCTTCTATGAGTTATAAATTAGGTTATTAAATTAGTTTAGTCAGTTAATAATGTATAATTAATAAATAACATTTTTATATTAATTATATTAAATTATATAATTGGCAACATCGGTGAAAACAGGTCAAAGATATTGTTTTTTTTAATCAAGACCGTCGGTTATTGTTTACGAAGTTAATTAAAAGGGTTTTAATTTTATTATGACAAATTGATCGCTACAGACTGGTCCATCGATGGGTATTTAGATTTGTTTATTAAATACTTAATGTACAGTCGGAGTTTAATCATTATTAAGTTAATGACATAGGGTTTATTTTAATGTTGATATCAATATCTTCAGTCCTTACCCTCCCTTTAAAATAAAAAAGGGAGGTGATGAAGAGTACCTTACTTTTAATTAAGAAGAGGAAGCATATAAGGCTTACTATCGCCTCCCTACCTTTAAAAGAATTCTGCTTGCTGCTTATAATATTTTTATCAGCTTTCAAGTATCAACTGTAGTAGCAGTTTACCTTTTGGATCAAAAGTAAAATAACTATAAGGGTAATTTTAATTTATATCAAGTAAATACGTGATTAATGTATTGAAAAAACAAGAAAATTTCTTAGTTATATTTTTTAATTAACTACAATACATTAATTTTAAACTTGGCTACGGTAATTACTAATCTACTATCAGCTATACCAGTGTTTGGACAAGATCTAGTTGAGCTTATCTGGGGGAATTTCTCAGTGTCAAATGCTACACTTAACAGATTCTTCTCATTACATTATATTTTACCGTTCTTGTTAGCTGCACTTGTAGTAGCCCATCTAATTGCTCAAGAAGGGCCTTTTTTTGATTATCACAATGAATTTTGCCAAAAAATTGTTTAGTTTAAGGTGAGGGTGGACTAGGAAATAAAGGGTAGAGTTTATGTTAAAATAAAAAAAAAGAATTATACTATATGCTGGAAAACTAGTTAATCTCTAATATTAAAATTTTAAATTAAAAAAATAGAGACTTAGTCAATCAGCAGAACTATTTAAGTCCTCAGAGAATTTACGTGTAACATTTTTAATTAGATTCTATTCACTGAGTAGATCTTAAAAATGAAGATAAATTCCATTGTTTAAATTTTATAAAAATTGTTTACCGTTTACATTTAAGCATTATTTAAATTCTTTCTTTAAGGAAGGTCGGTGTTGGTAAATATAAGTAACAAAAAAAAAAATTAAAAACTAAGGTCTTATTATTAAATTTAAACAATTGCTTCAGTATTTTTCATGCTTCAGTTTAGAAAAGTTAAATTTTAAGAGCTTTTTAATTATTAAATTTTTTTGTAATACTTCTTCACTAGACCAAGAAGAAAAAAATAAAAAAGTAATAACTAGGCGGCTTACTAATATTGAAAAATCTAAATTCAGAATTGAAGGATTTTTGAGAGAAGTTTTAATAGGCAATATTTTAGGGGATGCACATATGAGAAAATTTAATATAAATGAAGGAGCCAAAGGAAGTGCTAGAGTTCGATTTTTACAAAGTCTAGCTCAATCAGATTTCATTTACCATCTTTATGAATTATTTAAAGATTATTGTGCCTCACCGCCGAAAGAATGATCTTCTTTAATTAAAGAATCGGGAAATACAAGATATAACATATCTTTCGCCACTAGAAATTTACCTTGTTTTAATGATTTATATTCCTTATTTTATAATAAAAGAGTTAAAATTATCCCTCTAAACATAGAGGAATTATTAACTCCAGTGGTTTTAGCCTATTGAATAATGGGCGATGGTTCTTGATCTGGTTCTGGAGTAAAATTACATACTAATAGCTATACTAAAGATGAAGTAATTTTATTGATAGAATCACTAAATAATAAATTTAATTTCAATTCTTCAATTAATGTGGCTAATTTAGCTAAATCTCAATATATAATTTATATTCCTAGTCGAAATATGGATCAATTAAGATCTTTAGTATTACCTTATATGTTATCTTCTTTTCATAGAAAACTAGGTATTTAAAAATTAAAATTAAACATAAGCTTCACATTCATGGATCAAACAATCCTAATGGTGTAACATCACATCCAGATAGATACGGAATGTATCCTTTTTTCATCTTTAAAGATCTTGTAACTATATTTGCATTTTTTTTAGTTTTATCTTTTGTCGTGTTCTTTTTCCCTAACAGCATGGGTCACGTGGCCCTATCTAATTTATTAATAACAATACCGGTAGGCAAGAGAACCTACGGTGAAGGATAATATAACCAGATAAAATGACACTATATGCTGGAAGACAATAAACTGCCCTTATCTGAGAATTGAAAGGGCATAAAATTTATAGCGCTTATATTATTTTAAGCTAAAATCTATAATTTAACGTGTTAATCAGCAGATTAATAAATAAACCCCATCTCAGAGACTCCACGTGTTAATTCATTAAATTAATTTTATATAAAGTGACTCAGCTAAATATATATTTTTAATTTGAATAAGATATAGTCCGTTTAAATAAATACTGTTAAATTAGATAAAAATCTAAATAGCTCTCCTTTCCAAGGTCTTTACCTCGAAAACGGCGCAGCTTGAGACCCAGGTAAAATTGTAAATTATTAATTTATACCTATACTTCAATTTTATTATTATACAGTAGTTAATTTTTAATTTAGTAACTCGCCACTACCCCTATTTAAATTTTAAGTAATAAAAATTTAATTAGCCCGCACATCCGGCACACTACAGCTACTTTTTTTAAGGAATGCGCAGGCGCAAGGCTAGCGCGGATAGAGAGGATAAAAGGCTGATGAAAGCAATCCATTGATGACTCCTCCAGCTAAAGCAAGAGTAGTACCTTAATTAGTCTAAATTTAAAGTGCCTAATTAGCTCCAGAATCCTTTACTAATGGAGAGTAGCTTGTTTTCACTGGAGCATCGGTAGCACATAATTTAATTATCTCTTTTTAGGGGTTAGGCTAAACACCGTACCTCGACCTTTAGCACGCCCACACCAATAAGGGCTACCTTAATAAAATCCTAGTAAAAACAAGTGCTACGCTTAATGCTATCTTTCTTTGGGTAGCAGAGGAGGGGAAAATTTAATAATAGTATTTATTTAAAGCACTTCACAAATTTATTCCTTAGTATTTGTAATTTATTTTTTAAATTGTTACAAATATTAATCTTAAGTTTAGTTGATTTCAATATAGATGTGTTAAGGGCGCCGTCTACTAATAATGTTATAAATTTGGCATTGATATGTATTATGCCTTATCCTTCCTGATTACGCTACGCCATGCTTCGCAGAGCAGAAGTACGGGCTAAAAAAATAAAATGACATTATACTATTAGAAGATATTCTAAAGATTCTAAATTAATAAATGAAATGAGTGATAAAGAATTTTATGAATGGTTTGTAGGTTTCTGCGATGCTGAGAGTAATTTTAAAATTTATATTCGAAAGGACAAAAGAAAGGGAATTAATTTTGCATTTAAAATAGAACTGCATATAGATGACTTAAAGGTATTGCATTTTATTAAAAATAAATTAAATTGTGGAAAAGTAAATATATCTAACACTAGAAATTCAGCTAGTTATTCTATAACTGGTACAAAAGATTTAATAACTAAATTGATTCCAATTTTTGATAAATTTACACTTAATACTACAAAATACTTAGATTTTTTATGTTTCAAGGAAATAATTTCATTATATTTAACTAAAAAACATTTAAATGATGAGGGTATGAACCATATTAAGGATTTATTAAATAATTTTAATAAAAAAAGAACTAATTTTACTATGCCCCAAAATCATCAAATAAATATTACCTCTTATTGATTATTGGGATTTTTAGAGGGTGAATCTTCTTTTTCAATAGGTAGAGCTATGTTAAAAAATTCTCCGCACAAAATTAAATTTAATGCTCAATTTACAATATCTTTAACAGAAGTACAAAAACCTGTTTTAGAAGCAATAAAAATCTTTATAGATAATTTAGGCATTAATAAATTAAGTCCAAATCTTTATATTGATAGATGTGGTATTAATTATAGAAAAGCACAATCTTCTACAGCTAAACCACAATATGCTTTAGTAATATCGGATACTTATTTTATTTATAATTTTTTTATTCCCTTTCTTAATAATTTACATTTTTGTAGTAATAAGAAATTAGATTTTAATAATTGAAAATTAGGAGTAGAAGTTTTAGTTAAAGGACTTCATTTATTAGAAGAAGGGCAAATTTATTTACAAGAAATAATGTCTAGAATGAATTGAGGTAGATTATCTTCTAATTATTCTAAGTTTAAAACTAAAACTATGCCTGCTATTAATATCTTTAGCTATAATCCTTTATATGAATTTGGAACTAGTGGAGAAATTATAGAAATAGCATCTAAAAAAACAATTACAGTTGCTAAATTTTATTTGTTGACTCCTCTGCCTAAACTTACAACACTAGCGCCGCAAAGTGTCAATTTCTGCGAAGCGGGCCCTTTAAATAAAGAAAATATAACAAAGCCTCTCTATTTAAAAGGCAAAGCAGAATTGTGTGAATTTTTTAGTTTATCTGATACCGCTATTTATAAAGCAATTAATAATAAAAAGTCTCTATTTAGCAAAAAAACTAATTTAGAATATATAATTACTAAAATATTCTAAATCCTTTCTTAAAATTTTACAGTATTATTAAATACACTCTGATAACTAATTACGGTGAGAAATTGGTGGAGTTATTTTAATTATTATATTATTATAACTTCGAATTGAATTATATGCTGGAATAACTTATACTAAACAATAAACTAAAATTAGTTTATTAAAAAATAGGAATTTAGCTTAACACTACCTTTTGCTTGTCTTTGATTTGATTTTGTCTACAGCACATCACGCTATGCACAATGCTTCCAAACCCTTTAATTTACATTGCTGCAACCTTCCAAACCATTCTCGGCTGCCTCAGTGCTGGCTCTTTTAAGGAGGGATAGCTTTTATAGAAGAGGGAGGTAGGATAATACAGAGTGTGTGCTTCTGCAAAGCGCAAAGCGCAAAACAGAGCGAAGGGTTTTTTGGCCGGAGAAGAGGTCTAGTTCAAATTAATTTTTATTAAAGTCAATCAGCAGGTTATTTTAGTAACCTCAACGACTATACATTCAAACTTCTATTACAATTTAAGAAGTAAGATATAGTCTTTTACTACTAACTTTATTATTACAACAATTTAAATAAAAGGAAAATTGTAATTTAATTAGTAGCTAAAGATATACCAGCAAATCCTATGGTGACTCCTGCATCAATTGTCCCTGAATGATACTATAAATAAAGGTGTCATTTTAAAACTGTGCTTTATGCTTAAAATTCTTTAATAGCTCAAGACTACTTTAAATATATAATTATACTATTAAAGTAAAATTGTTTATAGCAACGATCGATAAGCAACTCTTTATAATAAGAAGTTCAGAGACTACAACACAGCATGTAATATTATTTTACTAAAGATATAGTCCGAAAGATGGTAATTTTCTTTGACCTTTTAATTTATACTTTATTGTTTGCAGCACGATCAACTAAAGGGATTAAAAAGCTTTCTAAATTAGAACGTGATGCTATTAAAATCAATGTTGATGTTATGAGTTGTATTACTGGAATGATGCTTAGTGACGGGCATATACAGCAAAGGTCTATTACTGGGAATGGGCGATTCATATTTGCACAATCAGGTAAACTAAATAAACGTGAGTATTTTAATTTAGTATTAGAAATAATGAAACCATTTTGTAGTGTGAATTATATTCCTTATTTCAAGGAATGAACAGATAATAGAACTAATACTTTAAATAGTAGTATTTCTCTTACAACTATGCAGCTTCCTTGTTTTACTGATTTACGTAATATTTGATATTCTAATAGTATAAAAAAAGTACCGTTAAATATTCAGAATATGCTTACTCCTATAGCTTTAGCCCACTGAATTTGTGGTGATGGTAGCAAACAGAATGAAGGAATTCATTTAAGCGTTTATGCTTTTTCTACCTTCGATGTTGAATTGTTAATTAAAGCGTTTAACAATAGATATAATATTGAATGTTCTATACATCATACGGACAGAGGCCCTAGAATTTATATAAGTAAAAAACATATGGATATTCTTAGACCCTTGGTATCTTCTCACATCGTGCCTTCAATGAAGTATAAAATAGGTTTATAGTTTTTCTCTTTTGACCTTTTACCATTTTATACAATTTTAAGATCTATCCCCAACAAACTGTTAGGAGTTATTGCAATGTTTGGTTCATTATTCATTTTATTAGTATTACCAATAACAGATACTTCAAGAATAAGAGGAAATCAATTTAGACCAGCAATGAAATTATTATTCTGATTTTTTGTTGTTGACTTTATAATTTTAATGTGAATCGGATCTCAACACCCTGACCGGCCTTATCTTGAAATAGGTCAAATAGCTACAACATTCTATTTTGCTTGATTCTTAATAATTGTTCCTTTTGTAGGAATAATGGAAAATACTTTATTTGATCTATCTGTCCGGGGGAACAAATCTTTATCCAATAAATAACATAAATCAATAGCAAAATTAAATTTAAATTATGTTTATTGATCATATTCTGTAGCCTAAATTGAAAATACTTTTTTTAATTATTTATGGTAAGATAAAATAAAAAGTTAGTTAAAATTTTTATACTTTAACCCTCCACTTTTTTAAATATGTTGTATTTAACACCACACACTCTCTATGCCCTTAGAGCCCTTAAGACTTAACCAGCTTTAAAGGTAGAAGCGAGGAGCCGATTGCGCATTCGGTTGCAGCGGCGACCCTCACTCTTGAATATTGGAGGAAATGGACAGGTTGGTTAAAGTTAGAACAGTCGGGTAAGGCTAAATATAGCGCATAATATTTTATTATATATTATTTTGGGCATTAAAATGGGTTTTATTATTAAAGTTAAATATCTTTTATTATATTTATTTTATTCCTATTTATTAAGGTTCAATTCCTTAAGTCCTTAGATTAAATAACTTTTTAGTTATTTAAGAATAAAACCACAAAGATAAGTCTTAAGAAATACTATTATAGTTAATATAATTATATTAACTATAATTTTATTATTCTTATTTTATATGTTTTATTATTATTTTACTTAATAGTTAATATTAATTTATTTTCATAAGTAGTATAATTGTTATTAAATATAATTAATAATATTTAATTATTAATATAGGGCTATTTACTAAAGATATGGATATAAATCCAATAAAATAAGAGTTAATAAATTAAGATAGACAAAATTAAAGATTTTTTTAATGATACAATTTTTATATTTATTTAATCAAATTATATTAAATGATGCTGCAGAACCATGACAATTAGGTTTTCAAGATAGTGCTGCACCCGGATTTACAGGTTTAGTAACACTACATAATAATGTAGCTTTTTATTTAATTTTAATAACTATCTCAGTATTCTGAGTTCTTTTTTCAATTATTTATTACTATAACTCTAAAAATAATCCTATTGCTCACAAATATCTAACTCACGGTTCAATCATAGAACTTATCTGAACTATAACACCGGCATTAATCTTAATTGCTATTGCTTTCCCTTCATTTAGATTATTATATATCATGGATGAAGTTATTAGTCCTACGTTAACGGTAAAAGTTGTAGGTCATCAATGGTATTGGTCTTATGAATATTCTGATTTTATATCAGAAGAAGGAGAAGCAATTGATTTCGATTCTTATATGATCCCTGAATCTGATTTAGAACTCGGGCAATTTAGATTGCTAGATGTTGATTCTAGATTAGTAATTCCAGTAGATTGTCATATAAGACTAATAGTTACCGGTAAACCACTTTGCCCTTATTATCATTAAATTATTAAATATAATTCGAAATTTGCTATATGCTGGAAACCTTTAATAATTAATCTACCCTTTTTCTCGCTTTGCAGATCAGGGTGATAATGGCTAATTTGATACAATAAGCAACCAGCAGGAAACCAATAGAGTTTTTTTAAATTCTGACCCTCAGAGGCTATACGCAATAAGTCTATTATAGATTAAGAGATAGTCCAAGTGTATATTATTAATATATACATTAACTTGAAGATGGGACCTAGTTTACTGACAATTTTACTTAGTATGAGAGGTAACTATATAGCTAAACGTACTAAATCTACAAGAGTGAATACAAAACATACAAATAACAAATTTGGAGTAACTAATAGCACTAGTTTAGTACCCTATGGCTCAAATATAGTTTCAACAATCAATATAGGTAGATTACCAAAAAATGTACAGAAATTAACTTACTTACCAACCTGTTTTTATTCAATTGTAGTTGGTATATTATTATCTGATGGTTGGTTAGAAAAAGAGAATTTAAATGCAAATACGAGATTTAGATTTAAACAATCCCTTTCAAAATCAGATTATGTTATTTATTACTTTCTTCTTCTAGCCCATTATTGTTCTAGTATACCTAAAATAGCGAAAGGAGAAAGAAAAGGAACAATTACTTATGCTTTACATTTTAGTACAAGAAGATACCAATGTTTTAATGAACTATATAGTTTATTTTACAATAATAAAATTAAAGTAATTCCTTATAATATTTATGATATATTGACACCCGTAGCTTTAGTTCATTGGATTGTGGGAGACGGAGCAAAAAGAAACAAAGGATTAGTTCTATGTACTGATTCTTATTCTTTATCTGATGTAATTAAATTGTCGAATGTACTAAGAATTAAATATAACCTAAATACAACTATTACAGGTTTTATAAATAATAGACCCAGAATTTACATTGTTCCTGAAAGTATGCCTAATTTAATAAAATTAGTAAAACCATATGTTCTTGAATCTTGTTGGTATAAACTTCAACTGAATGTACATATTAGTCATTAACACTTGGCAGATGTTATTCATTCATTTGCGGTACCTTCTTTAGGTCTTAAACTTGACTGTGTACCTGGTCGATTAAATCAAGTATCCTTTTTAGCTGAAAGAACAGGAGTATTCTACGGTCAATGTTCTGAGATATGTGGGGTATGACACGGGTTAATAAAGCATGGGCTCGTGTAAAATTTAACTATATGCTAGGACCCTTAATTTTCATTTTATCTTATTTATTTTTCTTTTAAGTTACTAATGTTATAATTTATCTTATAATTGTCTATATTTAATTAAATTTTAAACATAAGGATTAAATTTTTATTTATAAAGGTAACTAGCAGGCTAAATTTGTAGCCTCAGAGACTATACGTTATATCACTCAAATTTGAGTTAAATAAATAGTCCAATCCTTTTCATAAGAAAAGGCTTTTTTAATTAAATCTATTTTTCAATCGATTTTAGGAGGTAATTAAAAATAAATTTAAAGCTATTCATATTTTATCAAGTTTCAATTTACCAAATTATAAGGGGAAGAAGTGTCAACTACTTATAATCAAATACATTATATTCATTGTTTTGATTTTTTTAAGTTCTAATTCAGACAGTAATTTACTACATTCTTCATTACCAACTTTCAAAAAAAAATACTTCAAAAAAGATAAAGGAAATCCTTCAAAAAAAAAAAGAAGGAGGTAAAAGGAAGCGAGGTAGGTTTGAAAGGTAAAAAAATAAATTATACTTAAATCCTGCAATTTCTAAATTAAATTTAAATTTAGAACATAACTTAAAATCAAAGGAGCTTAACAGGATTAATAGAAATACAAATTTAATTTTCTATGCTAATTCTATTTTATCTTTTTCTTTAAATGTAATTGGATCTAAATATGGAAAAAATATTGATAATCCTATAGCTAAATACATAATACCTACTGAGTGAAATTCTCTTCGTAATTATAAAGGTTTACCTGGGATATTCTTATTTAGTAACAAACAAGATTCCTATAGGTTCTTCTAAAAATTTAATTAATAGATGTTTTATCCAACATAAGAATAAAGCTCTTAATAATAAAAAAAAAAAATACATAAAAATTTTTATAGAAGTGTAGTAAAAATACTTGAAGTGCACTTACGGTGAGTTTTCTAAAACTTACACCTAATCATACTCAATTGATCACCCGATTTATAACAGTAATTTAACTTTTATCGGTAGGTAAGGTTTACTGGCATTAATAAAGGTAGGTTTTTCCCTACTACAGTTTCTTAGAGCCGTCCAATCTAGCCACCAAAAAAAGTGCCGTTTGGAAGGACGCTGGTTCGTAAAATTCTAAAATTTGCGGAATGACTATACACAATTTAAAATTAAAAAAATTAAAAAAAAAACTATTTAATTAGTAATTGATCTAATTAATTTTTTTTAATATATAAACTTAAACGTATACTATAAAATAAATATTTTAATAATATTGAATTGTTTACTAAGTTAAATCCTAATTATAAATTAACTAAAAAAGAATATGAATTTCTTCTTGATTTAACCATATATGTACTCACAATAGCTGAGCAAGTTTATATGGAAGCCCTCCTGCCTTCACTTAATGGAAGTTATTATGCTAAATGATCAACTTATAACACTGGAGCTAAAGGTTATACTAGAGAAGAAGATTCTAACATAAAATTATCTCTTTCGTTTCTTAATAGATCTTATAGTCAAGCAACTATAAGAGAGTAATAGAAAATAGGAAAGGTAAAAAAGTTTCTGATAAAACAAGACAAAAACGTCTGATACAAGTAATAAACGTAGATCAATAATTTTGATAGTTGTCAATTCAGAAAAAGAAATTGTTTTTGAAACAGTAGCTTCTATAAGAAGAGAATTAGAAATTAGTGATAGAACTATCCATAGATGAGCATTAAATGGAAAACAAACACCGAACTAAATCTTTAAAGTATCCTTTAATTAAAATAAAAATAAATTAGTCATGCCTATTGCTATAGAAGCAGTTGATAGTAATGATTTCTTAGTATGATTGGATTCCCAATTTTAATTAAATTTAAAATAAAAATTTCATAATACTTATTGAAATTAAAATATAATATAAATATATAAATATTGTATACTTAATCTTAATTAATATGTAGTTAACCATATTCTTAAATTTTAAGTAATAAAAATTAATATTTAAAGTAAATTACTATTGTTTATATAAATTATAAAAAATTTATAAACAAAAAAAATAAAAAAGTTAGAAATATAGTATAAACAGGTTATTTTTATAGCCTGAGATTAACCCTTCATTAAATATTGTTAGGGTACAAAGAGCTTAAAATTTTTTTAGCCCGGTGCTACCACCCTCTTAAGGCTACTTTAATTTAGAGTAATAGATCACTCTTTTTTAGGCTATTGGGTAGAGGCAACAAGAAATTAAAGAAAGTAAAATTAATAAAAACCTCCAATATTATAAAGTGAGTTTGTTTGGCTTATAAAAAATAAAACTGCACTTTAACAGACCAAACGCCAAGACAAGACCTAGGCCCTTATTTTTTTCTAATTTAAATTTTTAAAAGGACATTGGGCTTTTTATTTTTTCTACTTTAAAACGGGCGTAGTTAATTATTTTTTATTCTTTTTTTTTGTAATCTTTTATCACCCTAAAAAACAAATAAAAGAGGAGTTATTTATTATTATTTTAAGGGTATTAAATAAAATGTTTTAATAAACTAATTTTTTTATATTAAAAAAAGTTTTTTTTATACAGTTTATTAAGGCATTTTAACTCTGTATATTATTTTATGTAGTAAATAATTAGTATATTGTAGTTTACTAGCTCAGATTACATACTTTATGGCGCTATTGTTATTTTTATAACCTATTTCCTTGCAGTTTGCCTAGTCTAAAAATTTTAGGCTAATTTAATAAATTTTAGGAGCGCTCTCTCTTACAGTTTTGGACCTTAATTAGCGGAGTTTATTAAATAGTACAGTTATATATTCTCCATATAATATAAATTCAAAACAAATCTATGTAATTTTACCAATTAATAGTTAATTTTAATAATAAATATTAATTTTAGCTTTAATTATTATACAAACAATTAAATAATTTCTTCCAATTTATATCGACAAATATAAGTTTCAATATCTAAATCAAAGTAGAAAAACCTACTTTTAGGCAAACATAACCTTAAAATAAGATCTGATATTGAAGCGGTCTTTATAAGATGAAGGTAAGTTTAATATAAAAAAAATTTTAATAATTTTTATATAATTTAATGAAAAACAAAAGTTGGTTGACAAAAAATCAATTTGCCGGGTATCAAGCTACAAAACAGGATCAAACTCCAACAAATTTGGGCAATAACCTTTTTTATGAAAAAAAATATAATCAATTTTTAAATAATAATAATAAAGAAAAATTTAATTATAATTACAATAATTATTTATATAAAAATGTAGATATTTTTAAAGATAAATTTAAAGAGATATATTCTTTTTGGAATTTTTTAGATATATTCAATTTAAGTATAAAAAATGAATTAATCAGCAACTCAGTAAAAAGAGTAAAAACAGACGGCAAAATAGACTCCGAAAAAAACACTGAAAAAATTGAAATTTTAAATATTATAAGAAATGAGGATAAAAAAAATTTTAAAATTAATAATGGTGCCATCCCGCCTTTACGGCTGGCGGCCTTACCTTTAAACAAACCAGCCCACTGTCTAAAAGGAGAGAGTTTTGCACACAAATTCCCTAAATTAAACAAAAAAAATACTTCTAATATAAAGCCTAACAAAGAAATTTATCTTAAAGATAAAAAAACAACAATAAATATATTATTAACCAGCCTTAATTTAAAAAACCATACATTAGTGCTTAAAAATAAATATGAAAATTATATTTCTAGTGTATACAATTTTTGTTCTAAGAATAATTTAAACAAAGAAAGAAAATTACAGCTTATAAATAAATATAATTATTTATTTGTTAATTATTTAAATATTTTTATAAAAAAAGTTGAAAAAACCTCGCAATACTTTACAAACCTCAGTTATAATGAGGTAAAGCACTCCAAAAAAAATTTTAATTACAATTATATTGAAAATACTATAAATTCTAAAATTGTTTCTACTGCTTACCAAAATATACCTAATTCAAATAGTATTAATTTAAACTCTAATGTAAGTAATGCTAGATTGGAATTAAATAAAAATATATTCTTACAAGCGCCCGTTAATAAACACGCTTCCCAAAAGAATAAAATTATATTACCTTTATTTAGTTCCCCAATTTTAAAAAGAATGAAATATAATTACAAACAAAGTGTAATATTAATAAGCATGGCAAAATTAGAAAAATATTCCCAATTAATTAAATCTTATAATTTATCTCTCCTTGCCGCGCAAGCGGCCGACCACGTAGCGGATGGTCGTGCTCCTCTTAATTTAAATTTAGTAATTCCCACAGCTGACCTCCCTAACTATAAAAAGGGCGGTGGACTTCAACAAAAATTGAAGGTAGGTGATTTGTTAATAGCCAATAATAATTTAGAATTTATATGGAGTATAAAAAAAAATGTAGATTATTATAAAATAAACTTACAATTTTATAATTTAAAAAAAAAAATAATAAATTGGAAAAAAATATTTAATATTTTTAAAATTAAAAATTTAATTTATTATACAATTTTTAATAAAAATTATAAATTAAATAAATTTTTTTTAATACCCAACAAATTTTTGTTAGCTCCTCTTCAACTGCCTCTCCTTCTTCAAAATCAAAAAGGGCCCTCCAATAACTCGCCCAATGAATTATCCAAATCTCTCGAGGGAATCAAATATCATTTATCATTATTATTAAATAAAAAAATTAAAAATAACAAATATTTAAAAATAGATAATAAAAAATTTAAACATTTTTTAATACTTTTTAGTAAAAGAAATTTTAAAAATAAATCATTATGAAATATTAACTTTTTAGGGTTTAGCTTTAATAAAGATAATATTAGAAAATTGATTCGTATTTATTATAAATTAATTTATTATAAAAATAATACGAATGATAATAATAATATTATTATGAACGGAAACAAAAATAAGCTACTAGCTACTCAGAAAGATTCTAATATTAAATTAATTAAATTAAATAAGTTAATTAAAAAAATTGATTGTTTTATCGATCAATACAATAAAATATATATAAATAACAATAATAACATTAAAGTTAATAATTTAAACAATTTAGAACAACCACTACCAACTAAACCAATTATGCTAGGGACTTCAATCAATCACAATATTTTATTGAATTTGCCCATTGTTAATAAATTAATTACGAAGAAGAATTCCGTGGCTGATAGATTGGAGGAAAACCATTTGCCTCCCCTAACTCAGAGAAGTGCCCTCGGCTTATTTAATCCAAGTTCACCAAATTTGGCTAATAAATTTTATTATTTAAATTTATATAATTATTTTAATTATTTTAATTATTTTTGAACACAAGCTACGCTAAATAGTTTTAGAACAACAACCGTAAACAAAAATAAAACCAAAACCCCATCAATTTCTTTATTAGATACAATGAAAAATAACACTAATATTTTAAATTATAATTTAAATCGTTGATTGAATAATTATCAGTTAATTACTTCTTATAACAATAAAAAGAGTATAAGCTTGCGCAACCCAGCCGCCATTTTTAAAGAAAATAAAATTAAAAATGAACAAACGATTATATCTAAATTTAATAATTTCAAAAGTTTTAATAGTAAACTAGATTATATAAATATTAATTCTAATCCTGTTAATATGTTTTTAAATAAATATCATAATAAATATTTAAATAAACCTATTCTTAATCAATTTTTAAAAACCTTAAGTTTTTTTAATTTGGATATTAAGGGTACTTTTATTTATTTTACTAGATTTATTGCTTATAATTTTAATTATCAAAATAATATATTAGTTAAAGAAATTTATGATTTATTATATTTAGGTTTTAAATCTATGAACTGTTTAATTAGTAAACCTGTATTTACTTTTAAAACTGATAAAATTATTATTAATTTATTTTATTACATTATAATTAGTTCCTTTTTTAAAAAAAATAAGTGAAATAAAAATATATTTAGACTTAGACAATCTAATAATTTTAAAAGTCGCTATAATCGAATTAGATTTTATTATAGTAAAAATAAATTTATTAAATCAAAATTATTAGCAGATATTCCTTTAACAAGATATGAATTAAGTAAAAAAAAACTTAATATTTTATGTTTAATTTTAAGTAAATTTTTTAATAAACCAGTTGAATTAAATTTAGTTAGAGTTCATTATCCTTATAACGATAGTAATATTTTAGTAAACTTATTAGGGTTAGTCATTAATAAGGTTAAACTTTTAAAAGTTGTTCAAAGATTATTCAATAATGCTATTTTTAAAGATGTGCTTAATTATGAATTTAAAAGTAAATCTAATAAAAGTGATGATCTAAGAATTTTACCTACTTTCTTGGCAGGTATTAAATTAAAAGTAGCTGGTAGACTAATGAAAGAAAAAGTTATACCTAGAAAGACAACAAAAAGATTTTCCAAAGGTTCTTCTTCAAATGGAAAAATTAACTTTACTGATACTTCTAGATTCACAAGTAAAAATAGAAGAGGTGCTTTCTCCATTACAATCTCTTCTTCACAAAATTTTTTTAATAAGTATTAATTTTAGATCTACCTTACCCAAATCTTAAGTGGATAATTCCTATATATTGCCTGCGGTATTAAGGCTAAGGAATTACAGGTATTAGAAAAAATTTAACCCCTTTTAAGTCCGTTGAATTGCGGGACTAACCAATTAAATTAATGGCTAGCGAAACAAGTAAAAATAATTAATAAAATATAAATCCGAAAATAGGACTCTCACTCTTTGTGAGTAAAAGGCTTCCTTTTAACTCTCCCTCTACAAAGTTTCAGAACTGAAGAAAGGATTAACCGGCCAATATTATCAATATAATCTAACAAGTTAAAAAATAAATTATAAAATAAAAAAATATACTTAATTATAATTAAGTGTTATTATTTAAATATTAAATATTCAACCGTGATTGTGAAATCAATCCGATCATTTATTACTTTAGTTAATAGATTAAGGGGTAGAAGGATAATGAATTATTGTATCAGGCATAATTGGGTTATTTAAAGGCCCCAACCAAACCCTCCGGTTTAAGAGTAAATTAGGATTACTGGATATTGGAATTAAAGAGAAATTTATTGATTATTATAATTGATTGACTAAATCTAAATAATCTTGTAATGATAATGAGTACTGAAACTCCAATAATTTTAACTCCAATAACCCAACTAAAAAATACTGTTATTATAAGATTTATCCCAAAAATATCTCCTAACAACAGCGTCCAATTTCAAATCAAATCAAGGTTATTAAAGTTTCCTCAATCCAAAAATATTGAAATTATTATTATTAAAATTATTATTATTATCATTATAAGAGTTATCGGATTTCGCAAACGTCAAAAAAGTGTATGTTTACCCCACTCTTATTTAAAGGTTAAACCGGAATATTGGGCTAGTTTACCGGCTTCCGTATTTAAATCAATTATTTAATTTCTTTTTAACAGATCTATTAAATAGGTGACTTAGTGTTTGTTGTAAACTACTAATTTAATACTATTGACTTTCTACTTTCAACCCTTTGTGCTCCAATTAATGGGGTAGTTTGAGTGGGTCTAGGAATTGAGTTTAACTGAAAGGTATTATTTCAGTTATTCAAGGAACTATAGGTAGTTGAGGTCTATCCTTATACTTTAACTTAAGGTGTTTATTAAGTTAATTTAAAATTTTAATTAGTAAGGTTTTATTGTTTTATTAAGTTAAATATTAAGGTACCCTGGATAAGTGTATGGTAAAGATAATATAGATTTAAATTAGTAGTAGGAAAGCAATTTATCAGTTAATATTATTAAAATAATTTGTAGTGAAGAATCCAGAAAAATTAGTTGATTTAGGAACCTTGAGACTTTATTTTTTATCCCTTTTAATTTTGTTATCTGTTAGGTATGAAATAATTAGTTAACTGAGTTATTAATTTAGTATTTAATTTTTTACATTAATTAAGAAGTAAGGTGTTAAGTTTTTTATTAAATTTATCGATATCGGCTGAATGTCTGTATTATAAGTAATTGTTTCCTTGATGAGTAACTAATTATAATTCATTTTTAATGATGTTCCAGCAACAACAGGCCTACTACAATAAATTCTAGTTATTAAAATTTAACTTTTATTCTCCTGTATAATTACGAGCACCCTACAGATAAATAAAACCAGGTCCTGTCTACTTTGTATCCGGTAGTTATTCAAATAGGGTTAAATTGTAGTATTAAATATATTATTTTAATCGGTTATTTATGATGACTGATACTAAATATTTGTTATCTGCAGTATTCTGGACTCCATTTAGAGTTATTAGTTGATTTAATTTTATTATTTAAATTATTTAATTAGAAGGAGTATGAAATTATATTGGTTATTTGTAACTAGGGTGTTAGTTAGGTTGTATCGAATTATTTAGTTGAAGCAGTATTTATTAATTTATTTGCTTTATACTTAATTATGTTACAGTTTATTTATTTTATAATATTATATTTATTTTAATGATCTAGTTGATTTACCTGCCCGCTGCTTTATTAAGGTAAAACTTAAAGTAAATAGTGAGTTATTAGTTTTAGAATTTATTTTATTAACCAGCAGAGCTGGACTCCTACTGTGTTTTATTAGAACCGTAATAATATATCAATTTAAATTACTCTAGTTAATAAATATCTATAGTGGTTAAATAAGAAATGGTTTAATTATTTAGTAATTATTTTGGTAACTAGCTAATTTAATTTATAACTTTAATTTTTAATGATCCGATTTTCAGCCCTAGTAGTGAGGGATTCAAGTAGTTTTTCTTTTGTTATGCAGGTGCTATCCTTTAAATATTTGTTTTGTTAATGTCCAGCTACACATACACAGTTGTACTCCAAGATTACTTAATTTAGTTGTTTACTTAATATTTGTTTTATATTATTATTAATTAAAAGTATTTTATTAGAAGTAGTCTGTATTAAATTCTTGAGTTCATAAAATAAAACCTATAAAATTATTTAAATTATTTAATTATTTTAAATAGTTAACATTGTGGTAGAGGAGTAAAGTAGGAATATAATCTTTAATGATTAACCAGTTTAATTTACTTACCTGCCTACTAGATTAACTAATTAGTGAGATTATTATTGGTACAAATATCTATTTAGTTATTAGCACCACAGATTCATTTATTTAATTAGGACCTTGATTATTAAATTTCCTTTAATTTATTTAGTGAGCCTGATAGCTTTTATCCGTAGAACTAACTACTTTAAGGTTTTAATATTTAAATTATTTATTTGAAGTTCTTTTGTATAGTGGTTAAGTCTGTTTTTACAGTTGAAGTGTGAACTGGGGTAATTCTTTAATAATTTATTTATTTAGTTATTTAATCTATTTTCTATCTACCTGAACTTATTTGATATTTTATTTATTTATTTAATTGACTTTTATCAAACTCCACAGGCTACAATTTTTTCAGTACCGTTCTGTCTCTTAAATAATAAAGTTAGGTCTAATTAGGATACCTTTTTTTATAAAATGTTTAAATTTGTTAAGGTAATTTACTAATTTTAAATTTATTTTTATTAAATAAAAATAAAAAAGACTATTAAGAGTAATCCATTAAAAAAATGCTGCGGGTAGAAGCAGAATAAAGTTTAAATACTCACCTACAACCTTTACTTAATTCAGGTTTATTATTCCTCCTTATTTTTTCTTTTGAGGACTAACTTTAATTATTTTAAATTGGAGGTCTAAAGAATGAATATAGTTTAAATTAAAGGCAAACCTTCGCTTAGCCAAGCGGATAGCATCAGGGCGTTTATGATTAATATTATTGAAATTATCACCTTTAACTTTATAATAAACTTCAGTATATACGTTGTAGGAAAGATTAAATAAAAATTTGGCGTAAAATTTACTGAAAATATCTTTTTTAATATCTTAGTGTTTTCCTATAACAGGGTAAAGAGATAAGAAAAGTATTTACTAGACAACCTTGGGCGGGGGGTTAAAAAAGAAACTAAGTTAATGACTGGCGCCGGCCAACGTGCCTTGCCTACGTCTAAAAATAGGCGGGCCGAGGGTGCTGCAGCAGAGCACAACTGTTTAAATTTGCAATCTACCTTTCTAAAAGATATTGCAGGGTAACCTACAAATACCTTCTATTCTGTATAAATTTTAACTATCAGCCGCAGATTTGTAACGGAACTGTTAGCCACTTTACCTTCACAGTAATAGCTAAATTCTCATTAGTACTGGATTTTTAAACACTTAAGCAAATTAATATTTTTTATACTCTAAATTTTTATATTAACAAAGTTTTTTAAAAGAATGTTAATAATTTCATTAATATTTTTAATTTCATGTAAAGCTCTACCATTTATCCACAATCAACTATCCATTAACTATTATCAAAGACTATCCTCAATACTTTTACTTTTCACGAGTTTCTTAACTTTTAATACATTAGATATTACAGGTTCATTTTCTTCGGGTTTAGGAATCTATGGTGGATTATTCAATGTTAATCTCATTAATCAAATAATAGAAATCGTTCTATTAATCATAAGTTCTTTCATTTTATTAGGTTGACCAATAAAAAGTTCAGGGAATCATAGTATTAATTATTCTATCTTAGTAATCTTCTGTATCTTAGGTGCTTCTTTATTAATATCAAGTTCAGACTTACTTTCATTATATTTAAGTATAGAATTACAATCATTTTCCTTATACATTCTTTCTACATTATATAAAGAGTCAACTTCAGCTGGTTTAAAATACTTTCTAATAGGGTGTCTAGCTTCTTCTTTAATATTATTAGGATCAGGTTTAATTTATTCAGCAACAGGATTAACAAATTTTGAATCAATTTATAATTTAATTTCCGTATCAACAACAGATGGATTTAATTTAGGTATTATAATTGTATTTATTGGTTTTTTAATAAAAATAGCTGCTGCTCCTCTACACAATTGGTCGCCTGATGTTTACGATGAAACACCTACAATAGTTACAATCTGATTAACAATAATACCAAAGATATCTATATTGATTTTACTTTTAGAATTATACACTCATTCAAGCAACCTACCTCTAAAATATTTATTACTGACAATATCTTTAATTTCCTTAATAATAGGGAGTGTTGTAGGTTTAGTTCAAAAAAAGATAAAAAGATTATTAGCCTATAGTACTATATCTCACTTAGGTTTTATTATACTATCTTTAGCAATTAACACTGAACAATCAATAGAATCCTTTTTATTCTATATCATCCAGTATTCTTTAACAAATTTAAATATCTTCTTAATTTTGATAGCTTTAAGTTATTTAAATAAAAAAGATATAACATTACTATCAGAATTAAAAGGGCAATTTATACCCAATCCTTTACTAAGTTTATCTTTCAGTATTTGTTTATTCTCTTTATCAGGAGTGCCACCTTTATTAGGATTTTTTTCAAAACAATTAGTGTTATTATCTTCTTTACAGAGTGGATACTACTTCATTTCTTTAGTTGGGATTTTAGTTAGTGTAATAAGTGCTTCATATTATTTAAAGATAATAAAAATAATCTATTCAGATTGAAATATTGAAAAAAATATTCCGCAGATCAACTTAAGTAATTTTCATAGTTATATAATCTCAAGTCTAACTTTATTCATTTTATTATTTATTTTAAAACCTTCTTTAATCTTAAACAACACCTTATTACTGTCTTTAATTCTATTTAAATTTTAATGAATAATTTACTAATGTTTTTTATATTTGTTCCTATATTGGCCTTACTATTATTAGCTTTAAATTTATTCCTAGCTCCTCACAATCCTGACGAAGCTAAAATTTCTCCTTATGAGTCCGGTTTTTTAGCTATAACCGATCAGACTCGATCAACATTCCAGATTCATTTTTATGTAGTCTGTCTACTTTTTATAATTTTTGATTTAGAAATTTTGCTTCTATTTCCTATTGGTGTGACTTTATATGAAGTTTCAATTTATGGATTTAGTATAGCAATTATCTTCTTCTTGATTTTAACTATAGGATTTATTTTAGAAATAGGATCTGGTGCTATTAGCTTAACTAACTTAAACAATAACAAAAATTAATTTAACCCCCACCCAAAAAAAAAGATAGAATAAATTTTTATAGGGCTACTACAAATTAAAGGATAACTGCAGCCTTCCCTACAGTACAGTTTCAAAACTAGGCTAAGTGAACTATATTACTTTATTAGGGAGTGGTTAGGTTCAAGTCCCTTATTATAAAGATAACAGAAAGTCAATTAAATTTGGCTAGAATCACAGTATTTGAATTAGGGAAAATTTCCGACCCAATTCTTTGGGAATTAATTTTAGTTTAGTTTTGTGTCCATAATCTTCTTTAATAATTTACTGTGGTTAGGGCGCTTTAAAGAGGTATCTCTCTGTACAGGCCCACGTTTTGTGACAGCTAGTTTTCTTTTTGAGAGTTGTGTATTTGATTTCCTGATCTTTAATTAATTTTCCAAGACTACTTGAGTACGAGTTGAGGTTTTATTGTTGGGGAACTAGGCTTAAGGTCGTTGGTTCATTGTTTTAAGATTAAAATATTTATTCTTTAGCTAGTAGAATATCCAGATTTTTTGGATAACTCTGATTTAAATTATTTATGAGCCATAGATTTCTACATTTAGTTGTTAGGTAGATTCAGTTTTGTTCTTGTTTTTGATAATTGTTAAGTTAATAAATTTTCAGTATTTAATATTTGAATTATTTTATCCCTGACAGAGATTAGACCGTAGTCAATTAGCAGGCACTTTAGTTAAGTAAGCTTTAAGTCTTTTGAGCACGTACTTTAGTTCGGGTGATGAGGAATTGTTGTTGGCTGGAAACCCTTGTATTTGGGCTACGACAAGCTAAAACCCGGTCGGTTTTAATTAGTCAGGGAGTTGGAGATTGAGGGTCTCAAATGGACTTGAATTATTAAATAAGCCTGCGAAATTGAACTTCTATAGGGTTTTATTTACTAGTGAGTTATAAATGCCGTAGACTTAAATTTTAAATAAGAAAGGGTCTAGAGTTTTGTCCCGGCTCGCTTTGCGCTAATAATGGAGTTGAGCCTTTTTGGAAGTTTTAGTTCTAAGTTTTAATCCATACCTGTTTTTACTTTTGGGAAATACACTGTGCAGGACAGACAGCTGGGGTAACCTAACTTTTTGGGGTAGTAGTGCGAGTTTCCTTTTCAATGATTGTTTTTACTAACCTACTAGAGTTTTGTAATTACTTTATTTATTTTATAGTGGACAGTTTAAGTGGAGTTTTATTATTTTGGAAATTAGTACCCTAACAAGCTGGTACTTCATTTAGATTTATTGATAGTTGTGAACTGTGGATTATATTTTATTTATTTAACACTCTCTTAAGTTTCATGAGGAAAACGGATATGCTAAACTTCCTCTCTTGTTTAAATAATGAGGTGAAATCTGGGGATTACATAGTAAGGGTTAATATATTTAAGGTAATTTGACTTTACTTGAAAACCTAGGGTAGTGTTGTACAGTGGGTTAATAAAATGTATCTAACTATTTTAGTATTTTATTGCTTTATAATTTATTTAATTTAATTGTAGGGAGTAATTTATTTAATCAGTAAACTTAGTTTATCAAAATATTTATTTATTTACTAGATGATTTTCTAATTATTATTGTATTTTAATTATTATTCCTGGCTCCACTAAATCTACTTTTATTTATTTAGTTAGTTGATTGAGTAATTATAAAGATATTTATGAGGTATTATTAAATTGGAATTGTTTTTTATTAAATTAATTTTTAATTATTTAGTTATATAAGAATAGGTAAGTAAAATTATTTCAGTATTAATTTATTAATTTATATTTGTTTTTTTTTTGTAAAACCTTATTAACTAATTATATCAGTTTATTATATAAATATTGTCACAAACATAAACTGTATTCCTAGACTTTAAATTAAGTAATAACCTACATAACTATTATATAAATTTATTTAATTTGTATCCTTTTATTTGTTAGCTCCGCAGGAGGCCACCTATTTTTAGTTGATCCCACCTAATTAAGCAATAATGAAATATTAAGGCTTTCAGCCTTAAGTTGGTAATTTTCTAAATACCGGAGTGAAATGAGATTAAATAATGCTACTAAATTACTGGAAATCGTTGGTTAAGGGTTAGGATTTAAACAGTTTTCATAATAATTAGTTGTTTCAACTCTACTCACTTAAATTAATTTTAACTTAATTTTTCTTAACCAGCCTACAGATAAACTCTAGTTAAGTTAAAAGCAGTTAGCAAAGTGGGTCAAGGAAAAGATATTCACTTAAAGTAGTAATTTAAAAGTTAATTACCTTGATTTTTTTAATTAATTATTTAGTTAGTACTTTAATATCTACAAAATGAAATGATGATTTTGTAGATATTAAAGCTAATTTAAGATATGAGGATTGAATAACTTGAAAATATCAACCCGTTAATAAAAAGTTCTTAGAGAAATTTTATACAGAATGAGACAATAATGAAATATTTTTAGATTTTATTAATTGTAGACCTGTTTATATTAGATTTGAAGTAGATATAGTTAATAAAATACTGGCTCAATTTATTGAATATAGTCAATTAAAAAACAGGATTGAAAATATTATATGAAATAATAGTAATAATAATATTGAAGAATTAGATCCAGCTATTATGATAAACTTGAAAGAGGCTATTAAGGAATTTAAAAAAAGGAGAAAAAGTAAAATTGAGTGATTCGATAAAAATATTGAAAACTTTTGTTTAACTTTGGAATCAGATTTTGAGGTATTTAAAAATAATATTTTAATTAATGCAAAAGAACCGGCACAATTTTTAGCAGGTATTATTGAATACAATAAATACAGAAAAAATAAATCTCATATTATTAGAACTCCTATTTTATTTGATGCCACTTGTTCGGGAATACAACATTTAAGTGCTTTAACGACAGATACAAAATTAGCCGCTTTAGTTAATCTATTAAATTTCTCAGGAGAAGATAAACCTTCTGATTTCTATCAATACTGTATAGATAAAATTGTATCAGAGATAAAAAATTCTGGTTTATTGGATTTAAGGGTATTGGAGAAAATTTAATGGAGTTCTTTGATAAAGAATATATTTCTTTTGAAGAAGCACAAAAATTAGTGGATAATAATTTATTAGATGAAAGTAGATTGTTTAAATGATTCCACAAAAAAATATGGTCTGTATATTTATATTTATATTATGAATGATCCTGAATTAATATACTCTAAAAATATTCCTATTAAATCTGATAAATTACGAGAAATAAATATTAAAACTATGAATAAAGATGAAAATAATAAAATTAGAAAAATTGTACTGAATACTAATTCTTTAATATTTACTAGTCAAGAGATTAATAAATTAGCTTTTTTGTTAAAAAGGTTGTTTTAAAAATAATCCCTTCCTTTTTATCTTTAAAAAATTATTTCAATGATATGTTAGATATATTAGAATTATTAGAGTTACCTCTTTATTGAATAACGCCAGCAGGAATGAAAATTCAAATGAGTGATCAAATCTTTTTAAGAAAACAAATAAAAAATAAATTCCTTAAAAATTCAAATCCTATAACTATAATGATTCCTACTGAGAATATTAATTATAAAGATATTAAAATTGGATTGATGCCAAACTTAATTCATTCAATGGATGGGGCTAACATTCATTTATTAATTCATTATATTAAATTATTAAATATTGATTTGAATTTATATACTATACATGATTGTTTTGCTGGAGATTATTTAAATATGAATTTATTAGAGAATTTAGTTAAAAAAAGTTTCATAGACTTATATTTTAAAAAAGATTATTTAATACAATTAGATAATAATTTAAAAAGCCAAATAGTTCTCAGACTGCAATTTATAAAGATAATACAAATACAGCATTTATTTATTTGGAGTTAAAAGACTACTTAGATAAAAAAGTGGCAATAGAAAAAAATAATATGAGTACTAAATTATTAGCTAAGAAATTAAATAAATCTACTGTAAAAACTGAGGATGTAAACACTTATTTAGAACAATACCAACAAAAATTGGAAAAAGAACTAGTTCAAAATAATCAAATAGTGGATATGGTTAACAATAAAAAATTTGTTAAATTAATTTTACCTGAATTAGAATACAAATGAAAATTAAATAATAAACTATTCTCGGATAGTATAATGGAAAATCTATATATTATTAACTAATCTTAATTGAAACCGATAGGGTGTGTACACACCACTTCTAATTCCGATTGTTATGAATAAAAAGATTTATAAAATTCATACTATTTACTAATATTTTTTTAAACCCTTTTACAATACTTACAATACTTAAAGGGGTTTAAATTAATGGTGATAAAATAAGGCCCTTTGAAGTAGTAGGGGTTAAACATGTAATGTTTTAACAGAAAAGGGGTTAAATTAATTTTTTGTTAGCGCACTGTACAGGCGAGGGTTAGTTATTTTCATTTTTAGAAATTATAATTGTAGCAAACATAGCTAATAATAAGATTATACCTAAAGCTATAAGTAGTACTGAGGAATAAGTATATAAAATATAACCTAATATTTTAATTTGGGTAATGTCAATTAATTGCAGGTCAGAATGTAAAGAAAGGTTTGATAAAATATTAGAATTTAAAGTTAAGGATTCCCATAAATCATTACTTTTTAAAAAAAGTAGATAGGAATTTTCCTGAAGATTTAAATCACTGAAGAATTGGAAAGATAAAATGTTTGAAAAGTTGTAAATAAATATGAATCCAATAGCTATTGCTAAAGGTAAATTCTTTGTATATTGATTATCAGTTTCTAATATTTCACTTAAATTTATATTTAACATCATAATTACAAAAAGAAATAGTACTGCAATTGCACCTACATAAATGATAATATAAGCTAATCCTATGAAATTGACACCCGTCAAGATAAGGTAGATAGCGGCTTGAACAAAGACTGAGATTAAAAATAAAATAGAAATAACTGGATTTTTAGATGTGATAGTAAAAATACCTGATAATAAAGAACCAATTGTTAAAACAATTAAAGATAAATTTGTCATTAAAAAGATAAGAAGATAAAATTTAGTCTATTTAAATATTAAGACTTAAATACTAGTTAAAGGAGTAGTTGTAACTAGTTAAGGGTTTAACCCAGAAAATTGTTAAGTGAATAAAACCGCAAATTATAAAATTATAAGGTCATTTTGAAAGACTTTTAATTGTCTTTTTAAAGAGTTAGAATATCTGTAAGACTAGTTTTGTATGACCTAATTTCTAGGTCTTCTGGTTTTACTCTAAATGACTTTGTGCTATTATACAGGAGTTCATTTTAATAACTTGTTTTTAATTGTTACAAACTTATGTGTAAGATAAAGGAGAACAAGTAAATAGTCACTCTCCAATTTAACCTCAAATTTATATTTGGTAATATAATAATTAGCATAGAACCTTAACTATATTCGTGAAATATCAGATTTAGATATCTTAACTCTCTTTTAAAGGGGGTACACTCCCTACGACTGAGCTAATCCTTTTGCGATCTTTTATATGATGAACAGTATTTTTAATTTTATGATTTATTATGGATTTTATTTTTTAAAACCAAGACACTATAAGTCCGGATTTAAAACTATTGTTCAAGGCGGTGTTATTTGTATTGTTTTATTTGCTATTGCAGGATTTGATACGTACTTTAGTTCGGGGTGCTTCGCAGAGGGGAGATTAAGTATGAAATGGAGTGATATGGATATTATTTTGGCACAGAATTGGGAAGCGGTATTCCAGTTAAATAATACAGATGTGCAGGTAAGAGAAGGCGCTCAAATGGTTGCTGATGTTACGGGTGTTTTCACAGGATTGAATAATAAGAAAGATATTATTAATAAGGTAAACAATAATTTAAACTTGACGGATGATAAGGAGGAGGATAGGGTATTTAAAGATATTTTAGAGAGATTAAATGTTAAGGATGATATTATTTTTGATAAAGATTTAGAGAAGTATGAGAACAATTTTGAAAAGTGATTGTTAGATAAAGCTGATTACGAGATTATTGCTGATGTTTACACTGAGTTGGAGAACGATATTCAATTAAGGGAGAAAAATAAATGGAATAAATTTTTATGTGAGGTTTTAGAGGGGTCTCGGGGTTAGTAGTAGGGGTCTTGGCCTAAGCGATTATTTTGGATAGTTATAGCTGAAATTAAATCGCTGTTTAAATTTTGAAACTGGTTAATAAACTTTACTCACTCTACTTGGATCTTTATTTCTGGGAGATTTTGTAAAGAGGAGTTACCGATTTTATTTAAAAGTAATTTAAGAGTAATCAATCCAGTTATTGATATTAATGCAGGGTGAATTAGTAAGAGAAATATTCATACAGATGTTTAAACTACAAATAGTACTCCTGCCCCCGACTTATGCAGTTCTATAGATAATAAATTTACAGATAAAAGTAAAGAAATAATTAAAGGGGTCTGTCTGTACCGACCTAAAGCTATAAGTAGGTTTAAACAGTGTACGAATTCGATCCCTTCTAGCTATAATCACTAGTGGTTAAAATTTGTTGCCTTTAACTAATGGTTTTTTGTTATTTAATTTTACTTCCAGTTGTTCTTTTTGTAGTACTTCTTATAACTTCTCTTGTCTTTGTCTGCTACTTTCACAGTCTTCTCCTCTTTTATCTTCATATCTAATATATCTGTACTTGGTTCTGGCATAATAAATAAGGATAGTAAATCAGGGATCCTCTTAAATCCTGTAAATTTATATTTCCAATTAATAATGTCGTTACCATCTTCATATTTATTTAATTGGGGATAGGTATTAATTGTTAGAAAGGCAGACTTGCTATCTTTAAATATTTTGAAAGTTAGTTTGATATCATATTTACCTTGATTTATGGAATAAGTGTATAGTCCCTCCTTACTTAATTTGAGTTTGTTTATAAAGGATTTAAAGGCAGCTAGGTTTGCATTTTACCAGATAATTTAATATCCCTAATTACTAAATCCATTCAAATCATTGGACTTATTGATTCTAAATATGCTTTTAATAATTTTTTGAGTCCAGCGCCATCTACCGTTCCACCACTATAAGCTTGTCTTATTTCTTTTTCTAAATCTCCAGTCGTAACACTAATAGGGAAATTTTTACTATTATAGAACTGTGCAGTATAAATTAAAAAAGCTAAACCAGAAATAGTTCTAATTCTCGAAATATTAATAGAATAGTTCTCATAATAATATTTAGCTGTTTTCATCATTATATCATATGATATTTCTACGTCATTGATCAGATATTTTTCTAATTCTTGCCTACAATCTCAAATTCCATTATTTTCTGTTTCAATTCTCTTAATTAATTGATTATATTTCAATAAGTCTGCTGGATTCCTAATATTTCAATTATTGAAATATTTAATATCTGGTACAGCCCCTTTAAATTCCCTAGTGTCCTTAGTCAAGAAATTATAAGGGAATAATCCTTTAACCGTCACCTAATTAAAGATATCTCCTGCTTTATCTAAGGAAAAGGATAATAATTTTAAACTATCTCCAATTATAATTCTAATTACTTTATTATACTTCACTTTCTTTGTAATAACTAAAGAAATAATATCATTAGCTGAGTTAGTACTAATTTTAATTTTAACTTGATTAAAGAATAAATGTTTATATTTTAAATAGGTTTTAAGTATAAAAATACTATCAAATCCACTTAAATTATGACAATAAAACATTTTATTGTGATTTTCTCTAGTTATAATATTGTGTAAGAAATCTTTCATCATTAAATCACTATCACCATTATAATCTGCTACATTAAATACTTTAATAACATTATCTGTTTTAAAACAAACACTAGAAGGAAAACAATCAGTTCCATTATCTCTGAATTCAGTTTCAATATCTAAAGCTCCAATATTTACATTCAATTCTATATCTTTATAACTTTCAGGTAAATTTTTATCTTTATACAATCTTTCAACTAAATCTAATTTATTATTCTTATAAGTAACAATATCTTTCTCACTTAACTTTCTAATAATTAAATTATCTTTATTACTATAAACTTCATCTACTCAATTTTCTATAGAATTTTCTGTATTAATAATACTATAGACACCTGATTCAAAGGTACATTCTAATACCCTAATTTGGTACCGAGCTCCATTTTTAAAGAGAGTATTGTTGTCTTCATTTTCAGGACTAGTTATTTGAGTAACTTTAATTAAATAATCTTTATTAAAATAATTTTTAATATAAAATTTATCGGGCAAGTCAATGTTTTTTGCAGCTAAAGATGCTGCTGGATCATAATTCTGATTTTCTGTAAAATATATTTTCTTTTTATCCAATCCATATTTGTCGTACACTGAAATATCAATAGGATACATTTGTTCTCCATAATTATTTCCGGGAACTCCTTTTCATACATTAAATTTCTTTAAATTTTTATAAATATCTTCCTTTTTAATATTAAATTTAACTAAATCCTTATCTTGAGCACTTTCCACTCCAAATTTGTTTAAAAATATTTGTTCATTTTTAACTAGACTCGTCACCATATTATTAAATCCCTCAAATTCGTTACTAATAATTCATTCTTTCATCATAATACCTACATTTATATTATCTGGAACTGAATATTTATCTACATATTTGAAATAAGCCATAGTCATTTTAGTTAACAGACTTTCCACTTGTACTCCTTTAATAATAAAGATAGGTACTGTACTTTTAATATTACTACTCATTGAACCTTCAGCATTCATAACTGTCCCTTGAAATTTAAATATTACTTTATAAATAATTTTATCTTTTAACTCGTTTACTAAATTCTCAAAAACTGTTTTAATTTGAATCATATCGAATAACCCATACATTTCATTTAAAATTTTATCCTGAATACTTGAGCCATCCTCTTTACAATCAATACCATTAATTCTAACATTAAATAAAGTACCTTTTAATTGATATCCACCTGTTAAAATATTGTCTTTTCTAAGATCAAAATTATTTTTAAGTAACTCTGCTAATTCAGTAGTATCCTGCAATTTAACATCTATTAAATCCTTTTTATCTAAAATATCCTTTTCTATCTGACTACTATTTCAATCATCTAAAGCTTCTTTTGCATCCACAATATTCTCTATATCTGCTTTTGCAGCAATACTTTCTACAGCTTTATCTCATGAATTAATAACTTAATTAAAAGTATCTTCACTTCAAAGTTTAGCTTTTTTAATTCTTTGTCCAACAGGAATTGTTTGAAAATAATTTAAATTGTTATTTTGATCGTTCCCCTCTTCCTGTATATCTTGTTGTTTGTCCTTGTTCTCTAAGCTATCCTGAATTACTACCTGACTATCTTCTATTCTACTGTTAATCTTTACTTGCGCCTCAACATTTGATTTCACTGATTCTTGTTTTTTATTATCTGTGTTACCTGTTCCACCTTCAGTATCTGTTTTGTTCTCAGCTGCATATGTATTGTGCTGTCTTACCTGTCTGTGAAACGGCGAATCATTATGATTTAATATTGTTAGCTGGGTTCTTCTGTTACTTGTGCTGCTGTTTCTGTGAGCTAAATCAACCTGATCTGAAAACATATTTATTTTATCGTGTTCTTGCACAAACTCGGTTTTCATACTTGCAGGAATGTTACCGTTAAATATAAAATTAATTCAAGCTAGCATCGTGTGCATTGCATAATCAACGTTTGGATTTCCTTCTCCTAATCTTATAAATTTGTCATTAACAACTCTAATAAAAATAAGAATACCATTTGTAAACTTTTTAAAATATGTTCTCATTATAACAAATATCGGAAACCAACCGTCTCCTTTACTCTAAAATAGGAAAATTAATAAAATGTACTTACAGTTAATCCTAAATACAGTTGGCTGCTAGGTTGTTAATAAATTAAATAATTGAATTCTGATACATTAATAAAACCGGATATAATTACTCTAAAAGACTACTACTTAATAAAAATAGTCTTCTCCTAATATATTTTTCCTACAAATATCTTAATTCTCAAATACGCCTGCTCTGCTAAAGTTTTTTCTCTAAATCAAGGTTCGTGTAGCCACAGCTTACGGCTGGAGCAGTAAATATATAATAATAAATAGTTATAATAAAAATAAGTACAATAAATTTTATTAATTCTAAGTAGTCCAGGGAAGCTTTACAATAAATTATTAATAAACAGGATAATCATTAATATATGATTAATTAAAGTCTAGGAACAGATTTAAATTTAAAGACAAGAACCAGAATAAAACACCCTAAACCAGTACTGTAAATATATACTTCTTAATTAATTTAAGTAGTTTTCGACAAAAAAAATAACCTTTAAAAATTTAATAACTAAATCAAAAGATTAAGTGTAGTACAAATCATAAAAACCTAAAAACTCTGAAAAAGAGAGAAAATTTTTATTAGTACTGCGAAAGTTGGCTTGGCGCAACAAACTCTCTCAAACAACTTAACTTGAATCCTCTGTTCAATGTATAATTATCAAAATTAATATTTTAGTCGTGCTGCGCACTCTACAGTAGAGAACAGTTACAGTTGATCAATTATATATATTAAACATAGATTAATGAATGTCTCTATCAAATATATAATTAATAAATAAACTAGAGACTAAATAAATAAATAAATATAAATATTTAAATTATTAAATAAATAAACTCATACGAATGAAAAAAAAAATAATTACAGTACTCCAACTAAACATATTTAATAAAAGAGATAAAGGAATTACTCACAATTTATTTTTAAATATCTAATAAAGTAGTGTGGTTAAATCAATAATTCAATACTTATTAAAAAGTGATACTGCATTAAAATAAAGTATAAATAATATTTAGTTAAACAAATAAATTACTTAAATAAATTATTAATCAAAATTTATCTAAATTAATAGACAAATAAAATACTTAATATAAGAGTCCAAATAATAATTGAAGTAGGAAACATAAATTAATAGACAATTATTAATAAATTTACTGAATAAAATAGAAGCTATAATTACCTTGACACACTCACTTCAGAATACCCTAATGTAGTCTATACCTTTAATACTTATCCAAGACCCTATCCTATTATAAATTTTATTGTCGGACAGCATACAGCAGGTAAATGAAATAGACAAACCTTCGTAGGAAGGTCGATAAATAAATCTTCTAATTCCTTTTAAAATTTCCCAAGCTATTTCCTACTTCTAATTCATCCAAAAATTCATTTATATTCGTGTTTAAAAGTATTTTAACCCTAATTCTAAAAGAAGATTATTTTTTTTTCTCTAATAATAAAACTGATTTACTATTCTAGTGATCGCTTGCGCAAGGTAGTTAGATATTAATTATTTTTACGACCCTATACAATGGTTTAAATGCAATTTAAATATGAATATTTTATATTTACCTGCGTAGCAGAACATCATAAAATAGGTATTAAATAGATTACTGAGTTGGATTATTATCTTATTTATAATTATTTAATTGTTAGATTTATATTAGAGCAATTATTTTATGAGTTAACAGAAAACCAGTATTTTACTAGGACAGTCTCTAGATTGTAGGTGGACTTCCTAGTTAGGACTACTTGCTTTACTCATTTGTAGTAGTTTATTAATAATTTTATTAAATTGTACACTGCTTTCAGCGGAAACCTGAAAACCACTGCTCGCGTAACTGGCACAGCAACCGAGTCCCGAGTATTTTCTTTTTGTTGTATGGTGGAACTAAATAATTTTTATATTTATTCCAGTTACAACCATCTTTCGCAGGGTGCAACCGAATAGTGAAGAGACCCGGATTTATTTTGTTGTGGGCTGGAGTAATTTATTTTTATAGTTTAGTGTGCCACCGTGCCTGTACAGGAGTAGGAGACGGAAGTATCCAGATACTAAAGTTAGACCACTGAAAATCGTAGTAGTTGTTTTTCACTATCCCTTTTCTCAGGGCAACACCCTGCTTTTCCTCCTTGCGCATGACCTTACCTTTAACAATAAATCTAATTGCCCCTAGCACTTTATTTTAATACAAATAAAGGGAGGGGGGGAGACCAAGGTGGAAATGTTTCAGCTTGGTCTCCCCCCCCCTATGGTTACAAGAAGGAGGCAGGACCAGCCTGTACGGCACTGAAGTTTAATTGCTAATTATCAGAAATTGTTCAACTATCTGTTATTATGCACCCCTAACCTAGCTCACTTAATTTATATAACTAAAATAACTCATTACTTCATTTAATAGCTAATATATCGCCGACTAATAAAAAAGTTATAAAATTTGTTATAACGCAGGCCAGGTAATAGCCCTTGGTCCAGTAAGGGTAGCCTATTAAAGGGGTTGTGCTGTGCTTCCCTAAATTACTGCCTAAATAGAATGAATTCTTATCGCTCAAAGGGTAGGGATTAATTTTCTTATCCTCTCTCCCTTAGCCCGACAGCTAGCTGGCGGTTAAGTGTATTTTAGTGTGGGCTACTTTAGCAAAAAAGGGGGGGGTTAAACCCTATAAAAGAATAGTAATAAAAAAACAGGTTTTATAGTATTTAAAAATTTAATGATCAATTTTTTTATTTTATCACCCTTAGAGCAATTTGAAGTTTTCCATTTAATTAGTTTAGATGTTACAATCTTAGGGAATTTTATATTTTCTATTACAAATTTAACTTTTTACACCCTTTTAATTTTATTTACAGTAGTAGGATTACACTATTACAGTAATAATGATTCTAATTTAATACCTAATAAAAGTTCAATTGCTTTAGAAACTTCTTTTGCTACTTTAAGTTCAATGGTTAGAAATCAAATAGGGAATAACAATGAAATTTATATCCCTTTTATATACTCTTTATTTTTCTTTGTTTTAATTGGGAATTTAATTTCTAATGTGCCATATTCTTTTGCATTAAATGCTAGTGCAATAGTTGCTTTAGGATTATCAGTGACTATTTTTATAGGTGTAACTATTTTAGCTTTATCTAAACATGGATTGAAATTTTTCTCGTTCTTTATCCCAGGTGGAACACCTTTAGCTTTAGTTCCTGTTTTAGCACTAATTGAATTGGTTAGTTATTTTGCTCGAGCTGTTTCTTTAGGTGTTAGGCTGTTTGCAAACCTGTTCGCAGGTCATAGTTTATTAAAAATACTAGCTACATTCCTATATAAATTATTTTCAGGAAATATCGTTATAGCACTATTTACATTAATTCCATTTGCGATTTTCTTAGGTATTGTTGGGCTGGAAATCGGCGTTTCATTTATTCAAGCTTACGTTTTCACAATCTTAATCTGTTCATACCTAAAAGATGCTATTGAATTACATTAAAACCCTCAAAAGATTAAACGAAATAAAATAGTATAAAAAGTATAAAAATGAAAAAAACACATAATAATATATTTAAAAATTTAACCCCTCAAACTCCTAATGCTAAATTAATTTTGTCTTATTTAGATTCTAACATAATTAACAGTATAGAGTCTGTTAACGGTGGAACATTTAACAAGAAGGATAGTAGAGGAGGTCATATAGACGCTAGAAACAAACTAATTTATTTACTTAATAATTTACCAGATAAATCCTTGCTTTGGCCCTTTTTAATTAAAAACTTACCTAAATTTGAGAATTGTGCTAAAAAAGTTAACGGAGAATTGGTTTCTGAATTAAGTTATTGATGAAAAGACTTAACCTTTAATACTTTACCTAAAGATTTTGGGGGGTACTTATTTATTTAAACAAACCCTAACTAATGAAAGTTACATAGGATCTACTAATTGTATATATAATAGAGCTTTATTCCATCAAAGATTATTTAAGTCTAAGGGTAAAAAGCGGCAATTTGCATTACATAAAAGCCAGTGAACAAAACTTGAAACACTAACCTTTTCGATAATAAATAAAACACCTAGTTTTATTAAACTATGAGAGGAAGAAAATAAAGATAAATTGTTGAACTTATATAAGAATAAAGGGGAGCATGAATTACTAATATTGTTATCCAGTTACCCTGCGCGAGTTATCGAACAAAACCTAATAGACACTTTTAACCCTTCTATTAACGGTGGGGTATCTAAAAGTAAAAATTCTGTGGTTGCTTTTAATTATGCCAAACAGGATGTTAGGGTCTTTAATAAACCTTTTAATAGATTATTCAATAGTATTCCCGTAGTTATTTATGATGAAAGCTATAATGAACTATTTAAATTTAAATCTAAAAAAGAAGCCGTAAAATTCTTGGGTTTATCTTCCGATACACATATTTCGCGGGATATATCCCCCCCTATCCCGGCAGCGTAGCTGGGGCAGTTTTCCCTAATATAACTAGGATAGCTTATACTAAATTTTAATTCTAGAAGAGGTTAGTAAGATTTAAGCAGAATTCACTGTAGAAAATACTTTAAATTTAGACCTAATTTTATATTTTTATATTATTGTCAATCATACAATTTTGGTTTTCACTTCTTTTACAATTATAAATATTAAATTTATTTAAAACTTATTACTAAAAAACTTAAAATTAAGTATAATAAGTCCTATTATAATTAAAATAGAGGCCTAGTTAAAAGATTTCTATTTTCAAGGGGGTCGTTATATTCGTACCGTTCTCACTTTTCACGAAGCCTTAAAAGAGTGGTCGCTTGACCGTGCCTGCTGCAGCAGCCAACTTGTTTAAATATAAAAAAGAAACAAGGAGACAAAGATCCGGCGCTCGTCGGGCACTGGCAAGGCTACCTTACCAGAGTTCTGTCGCCTGCGCTAAGTAAAGGAGAAAAGCGGGTTAAAATAGAAATAAAATATTTTAATTACCTACAAAATAGAAATAAAATAAATTTTAATAAAATACTAAAAGAGTAGAAATATAATTAATAGAAATTTTATTTATTTCAAATCCTCATTAGCGAACATGTTGAAATTTGGTAAACAATCTTCTCTTAAGCAGAAGTGGGTGTACGCCCTTAAGAGTTCGAGTCTCTTTGTTCGTAATCTCGTATCACCGTTAGTGTAAAATAACCATTGTTAACAGCCCTCCCTGCTCTGTACAGAAAGCGGCACCTTTATCTTTCTTTAGTGCTGTTAAGTGCTACAGCATTTCAGCGAGGGGCCACCCAAATAACCTAAAGGGTAGTGCCGGTAAATCTGTAAATATTAGGTATCTTCTGAATTCTGGTTAAACAAAAATATTTTGATTTTTCTAGGAGCAATCCAGTTTTAGTTGAAAGTAGGCCAACAAATGGGCAGTAATACAAAAGTTAGAAGGTGGAAAACCGGCAACCTAAGGTACGTCAAACCCTTAATCATTTATTGGTAAATAAAGAATATTCACAAGGACCCCTTGTGATAAAGGTGCACAAAAAGGTTAGCCAGACCAACATTCCTAAACTTAGGTAGGATACTCTACGTGTGCTTCGCCTTTGTATTTTTTTAAACCCCTTTTCAAAGGTCAACCTACTTTTACTGCAGTTGCGCTTGCTGCACAGTTTTGCAGACAAGTCAATAATTAAAAGTCTAATTATTTTAATTTAAGTATAATCAAGCGAGATAGTGTAATATGATAGCACGAGAGACTCATTACCTCTTAGTTTGGGTTCAAATCCTAATTTCGCTAGAGGTCCTTTGGTATAGTGGTTTGTACAGCTCCCTTTCATGGATCTGGGACCAGTTCAATTCTGGTAGGGACCATTAAAAAATTTTCAGATAAAAATATCAATCAAAAGGGTTATAGGAGGATAAGTTAGCTACACCTAAAGTCAGGTAAATTCAGTTTAAGTTGGGCCTCTCTTTAAATTTGTGGTTATGTTAGTTTAAACAGTCACACGGTAATATTTCTCGAACTAACTAAAAGAAGACAGAACTCGATTGGTTGAGTGTTTCACTTTTAATGAAAAGGTTTTTGGTTCGAGCCCAAATGTTTTCAAATTTTTATGATATAAAAAAGAATATTACTCTCGCTCACTCTCACTTAAGTAGGGCAGCAGTGAATCGTTAATAAAAAAAATTAACCTAAAGAAATATTTATTAATTGTTAAAATATTAACTAACAATTATTTAAAACTAATAAAATTACGATAATAGATAAAAAAAAAAAATAAGACAGAGAAAAAAAAAAATAAAATAAATAAAAATAAAATGGTAACATTAATAAATAAAAATAATAAAAATATAGTAACTTTAAAAAATATTAAAACCAAATTTCAATCTCATCCTTTTCATATAGTTGATAATTCTCCTTGACCTATATTAATAAGTTGAACTTTATTTTTTATGGCTATTGGAGCAGTATTATCAATGCAAGGATTTACTATAGGATCTAATTTATTATTATTAGGTTTTATAACAACAGTAAGTGTAATGTTTTTTTGATTTGGTGATATTAATACAGAAGGGTCTATTTTAGGAAATCATACTAAAGAAGTTAAAAAAGGATTAACTATAGGTTTCTTCCTTTTTGTTATAAGTGAAGTAATGGCTTTTTTTACGGTTTTCTGGGCCGCTGGCCACTCAGCCTTGGCTCCAGCAGTAGAGATAGTCTCATGACCTCCGCTTGGTATTAATGCTTTGGACCCCTTCTCAATACCGTTACTTAATACTTTTTTATTATTATCTAGTGGTCGCTTGCGCCGCCACACATGAAATTTATATTCTAATAATTTTATAAAACTTTATGTTTATTGTCTAATCCTTTAAGTTTAATTCATTTCAATAGTCCTAATATAAAAGTACTAAAAGATTCGGCCCTCATAATTTTACTATATTATCTATATTAATAGGTAGTTTATTAGGAAATGGTTTTGCAGCTAGAATTAAGATTGGTCCAATGTTTAAATATTATTTTGGTTAAGTTAATAGTGATTTAGCTTTACATTTATATTTTCTTTAATTAACTCTTATGGTTCTTCAACATCAAATATACTTAGAAAGCAAAAAGAAAATTAATTTCTATTTATTATCCTTCGTTGGATGTTTATTTACCCGCTTTAACTCCTCAATTAACTAGTTTAATTATAAAATTTAATACTTATTCGTTTTCAAGTTTAAATTGAGGATAATTCATTGTTTTATGTAAATAATTGTAAAAGTAGTACCTTCTATTAAATTTTATAACTTAACACCTCCTACTCTAGCTTTTGGGTTAATAAATGGCGGTTGTTTTGTAAAAATAGAGTTGTTATGCTAGCTACACTTTCTTTCACTGAATCTTAAGACCTGTTCTTAAGAAATTAATTAACAAGTACTTTTGGATTAATTATCTTTTCTCACGCTAGTAATTTAGAAGGTAAATACTCTGTATTTATAAAGAAGGAGACACACCCTCTACTTATTAGTATAGTGCGCCCTTTATGATTCCTTTAATTTTATATAAATTAGGTTTATAGTTTTAGTTGTATTTAAATAATAGTAACCAATAATATTAAATATTTGAATTATAACTAATATCGAATGTAATGCGATAATTATTAAAGTGTTAGATATTAAATTTTATAAAAGAATTAAATTTTATAGTCCTTAGCTTCATTTATGATTAATAACTAAGGGCGACACTATATATAACGGTTAATAATCACAATACTATTTTTATTTTTAAATTTTTCTTACGAATGTTTTTATTTAAATAAGTTAAAAATAATTAATTTATATTTTTTGTAAGTTAAAATTTTAGTCAAATTAATAGAAAATAGGTATTATCAAGACCGTCAGTTATATTAACTGCTACAGACTGGTTATATAGTGGATGTCTTTATTTAATTAATTTACTATTTAAATTTATATCTACCCGCGCCTGCTTCTTATGTCTTTAAAGTTCGCCGGTCCTGAAGCTCCTTTCAGTCAATTTTATTAAATAAGGTTAAATAAATAAGATGTTTAATGTACAGTCGAAGTATTAATATCTAAATATAATTCATTAGGGGATTCCCCCCTATTTAAGTAGGCTAGGCGAGCACTCGATTGCGCTAAAGCAGTTATTAATTTGCTTGTGCCTTAATAATTAGGTACAGGCAAACCTGCTGCAGTTAAAAAAAGAATAAAATATTTTATTCCCTTTTTTTATTTTATTGCGAGGAATTAAAAAAAGGTATAAAGGATTAAAATTTCCTTTAAATATAGCTATGTTTGCGTTTAAATCGAATAATAATTAGTGAACTAAACTCCAAAGGCTCAATTTAAATAGTTTAAAGGAGAGTGTAGTACTATTATCAATTAAAATAAATTTCTGCAATTAAATTGTTTTTTGATATTTAACATTATACCTCTTATTTGTTTTATGGTTAGATAAATTACTTGGCATTTATTACTTATGGACACCACTCATTTATAGGTGGAAAAAGAAAAGATGCTATAATTAGTATATTTATTACTATTGTATTAGCAGTTGTATTTACATTGTTTCAATTTTTTGAATATTCTAATTCAGGATTTTCAATATCTGATGGTATATTTGGAACTATTTTCTATTGTAGTACAGGCCTTCATGGGTTAGTAACACGTAGCCCCTTTAACATTTCTACTATATATATTATTCAATAATAATTTACATTCGACAGCTATCCCGCCGATTCTTAAAAAGTAAAAAAATAAGGTTGTTTAAGGTTAAAACTATAAATAAGATTTTCAGTAGCAGTACTATTCTAACTAATAATTGTAAAAGGAGAAATTAACAATAAAAATAAAGATAAGGTAAGAAATTAAGTATCATAGCTTATGGAAGAATGAATGTTATATAAGTACATTTGGCCAATAAGAATAAATAATTTTCCTTGTTTACATTAAAAATTTTTCCTACAAATGTGGTAGTAGACTTAGCTTCTTATTTAGGAAAAAGCTCTCTGTTTTTCTACCCCTTAACTGTGGCCTGCAAAGCTGGCCTGTAATAAATATGTCAGCCTTAACCACTAGCACTGATTTAAATTCAAAAGTATTACACCCTTTTTATTTACCTACTCCTTATGAAGTTAAAACAATATAAGAATTTTAAAAACTACTAACAAATTAGGCTCTTCTAAATTTAAAGTAATTGCTATAAACACGTAGCATGAATCTGAAAATAAAACAACCATATTCTAGTTTTAGTGATTGTAGTAAGCTTTAAAAATTAATAGAACTAAATTTAAAATTTGCATGTTGCCAGGCGAAACATATAAAGGTTATAAAAATGATTGCCTACCTCCGACGCGGAACGATAAAATTTAAATTAAATAAAAAAATTTAAACCTAGTTTATTTAACAAAACCAAGCCCAGAATTAAAATTATATCCTTGTGACGACGGCGGGCGGGCGGGCTTTAGCACGCACGCAGGCCGCTGCGCGAAATAAACCTCTTTTAATCCTATTTGTCCCTTCCCGAATATAAGAAAAGGTAATGCCTTGTACTCGCGCTGTGATTAATTGTTAAAAGAAGGTATATAGTTTTATCGAATATTTTAATATATAATTAGAAGTTTTACAGAAAACTGGATTAATTGCAAAAAAACCTTTAATACTTTAAGTCTTTTTTCTTTCACGGATTACCAAAGTATAATAATTGTTAAACAGTAGAAATAAAAGATTTTTATATTAAAGACAATTTGCAGCCAAGCGTATATTAAATAATTTTTTATCTATTTCCAAAGAGAAATAGTTTTACTTCACCATTTGTAATTGTCAACCACTTTTCTTAAATTCCTTGTAGAAGGACATCTTTTACCTGGTGTGCTTTAAGGGAGAAAAGGGCACCACGCCCGAGCGAGCTTTAGCAGGCACGGGGTTGGCAGAGCCAGCTTAGAAAATTTCTTTATAAAAGGGAAGCATAAAACCCCCCTTTTTTTAGGATGGAATTAAGCAGAGCGAATTAGAATTAAATACGAAGGTTCAACGACTAGTAGGTGAGTATATTTATTACAAGAATCCTGCCACGATTGCCCAGCAATAATTTTATAAGGTTTTTATAGAATAAACTTTATTATACGGGGTTCTCTTAGGACTGTAGGAGTAACCCCTTTGCAGCCATAGCTATTAGAAGGTAGAAGTGTTGCAATATAAAAAATATATCGTAATAACCTTATCTCTGGTAGGGATTAAAACCGTAAAAATTTTATTGAAGACATAGTCTGAACCATTTCGAGAGAAATGGAAATAAGATATAAAAATTCTTATGTTAACACAAATTGTACATGTAATTATAGGAACAATATTCATCTGAGTTAGTTTTGTAAGACAATTATCTTATTACATCTCAAGACAAGGTCATGTTGGTCTTGAAACTGCTATTGTTTATTGACATTTTGTCGATATTGTATGATTATTCCTTTATGTAACTATTTACGTATGAGGAAGCTCATTATCAAATTAATTTAAATTATAGTAAATAATTTATAATATATAAATAAATTAACCCTACCTGCCTCCCTACCTACTGCTTCAACTTTTGCGCCTTCCTTCCCTTTTGTAAGTGTTAGTTTCACACTGTAAGATTCCTCTTTTTTTTTTTTATTTCCTCTTTTACGGAACTCCCTGTTTAATTCCTTCCCTATTTTTGCAAGCCCTCAACTATAAGTAATAAAATAAACTTAGAAAATTTACTAAATTTGAACCTATCTTAATACTAGAATAGAACAGCCCTATACTTGCCCCCTACTTAAGAAGGGTTACAGAAACAAAGAAATTACCTAAATAATTAAAAAGATTAATCTAAAATTTACTAAAAAAACATAAAAATTTAAACAATTAATCTAATATTAACTAAATTAATATAATTATTCCCTAATTAATTAAATAATTAAATCTGATCTTTTTTTTTGCTATCAGCCGGTTTCAAAAGATATATTGTTCCTAAACTTACAACTTAATAAAGTGAATTACTTAATAAACTGAGACAAAATAAAAGACCCCACGAAAAAAAAAGTCTAGGCTGGTTTTCTCAAATAGTTAAAGAACTTTTTAGGCTGTAAAAAGGAATTAAATAAATAAGGGAGGACACAAAATTAATTATCTAATTAATAATTAAATATAATTCTAACAAAGTCATTCAACTAAATAGAGTGGATTTCCAGCGGAAGTTGGAAATTAGGTACTTGTTTAGTTTTTAATATAGGCGCTGTAAATTTTAATAATAAATACTCTCCCGGCTGGCTGTGCGCAAGTGACCGCCGGACCCTAATTTGTTCAATAAATAAAGTTAATTTTATTTAAGGGTCTCAATTAAATATTTTATTAACTAACTATACTAAGGGGCCATATTTAGGAAGGTACGGAATTTATATTTTAAACAATTACCTTAAACCATACTAGACAATATCAAAACTCCACGGAGGTTTATCCTTTACTAAAAACTTTACTATTGTAAGACTCTTAAGCAAGGTAATAATTATTAAATGGTATTAGTAAACTGTAATCTACTTATAAGCTAAACCACTAGTAGTACAACCTTCGGCTGGAGATACTTTTATATAATGTTAAAGTATCTCTATTTATTAACCTACATCAGTAATCAAAAGGGTACATGCTAATGAAACAATAATAAGGAATTAACTGACCCCAATAAATAATTAATATTTAGAATTCCGCAGTAAACTTCTTTTTTATAAATACCAACTGCTCAAAAATTGTTGGATAAAGTTAAAATTAGAAGATCCTTTTTACCTAATTTTATTCATTCATTGGATGCTGCACTAGTTCATTTATTCTTTATATTTTTATATGATGAATCAATAGTTAATAAAAATATTATGCCTGCTTTCACTGTTCATGATTGTTTCGCTACTACACCTAATAATATAGATAAAATGGTAGAAATAGTAAAACAAGCCTTTATCTTAATATGTTTCAATGATAAAGGTTACTTAATAAAATTTCATGAACATATTTTAAATGAATTAAATGAAATGGAAACTTATTCTATTATACTTAAAGATAACAAATATTATTTAAGAAATGACTTGGATGAATCTAAAAATAATTTAATTGCAATACCTGAATTACCTGCAGAAATTATATATAATAAGGATATAATAAAAAGAGATGGTCATGTTACATCAATAATAACAGATAAGAAATTTAAACTATACTGCGGTAACAAGCGTTTAATAAATAACAAAGACCCTATAATAGGTTAAAACGGCGCTGTTATTTTTGACTCCGATACTTTATTGGATATAAAAGCAGGTAAAATGTTACAGGGTATTAGTAAAATTTATAAAACAAATCAAATACAACACTGATCGGAATTGAGAACCTCCCTGGTAGATATTGTTCAGGCATGAAGTAGCTATCCGAAAATTCCTTCTTTAACAAAGGTCGGTTGCAAATTTTAATTTAAATTCAAAAAAAGAGTATAAAAAAAATTTATAATAACTTAAAAGAAGATAATAAAAATTGTATAAAAAACATATAAAATATAACAATAGTAAAATTTTGTTTAATTAATCCGTAAGAATTTAATTTTGGTTCTGATTGAACGTTTTTCAGTAGTTTTAAGACATGCAAATCATTATTAATAAAAAATATTATTATATAAATTTCCAAATAAATAATATTAATAAAAAATAAGGTGTAAGGGTGAGTATAGGTAGATTAGATACCTTATAGACTTCTTAAATAGAAGATTATTACTTCTTGATCCACAAAGGATCCGGTATGCAAGCTTTGCACAACTCGAAAAAGATACTTAAAGTAATATAAAATTAAGAAAAGAAATATTTTTGCCTAACAAACAAAATAAAAAGATAATCTTTTTAAAAAATTTTAATAAATTAACAGTAGTTAAGAATTAAAATTTTAGTAATTTTAAATTAGTGCTAAAGCTCCCCTCTCTGTACAGAGAGGTTCGAGGGCTAAAGTATAAGGACAAGTAATATAATAATTTAGCAATTATAAAAAGGAAATTTTCCGCTATAAGATTTGATCTATTCTGTTTAAAGGTAGTTGGTAGAGTAAAAGCCTATCCAAGCCTACGATCAGTAGCTAAGTTTGAAAGAACAAATAGCCACATAGGTAATGAAATTTTCCTAGTAGTGTTTTTACTACCAGCAGTCAAGAATCTTAGTCAATGCTCGCAAGAGTGAACTAGCTAACTGAAATCGCATATTTCGTTAATGGAAATGTGATAAAGTAAGGGAAGAAGTCTGACGTTACCTTACTATAAGTGTTGTCCAAAGCTGCAATGTGTTGTGGGAAGACACTAATGAGGCGATTTAAACTATCAAACTCCGGGAACACCCTAAAGCTTATGTTACCAAGCTATAGTCGAAAGGCTATAAGTGGCTGAACTAATCACTCAGGTACGGTAATAATACATAAGATAGATGAAAATAAAATGGGCAATCGCGGATCTAAGTCAGTATTGAAAAATACTGTAAAAGAGCAACGAGTAGACGGTAGTTGGAGTAAGGATTCTAAATTACTCTTAAGGTGTACTCTAATGGGCTGCGAAAGCAGTTATCCTGTCAAAATCCCATCTAAACAATTAAATAGATTATTTTTTTTCTACGGTTAGTGGTGTAAAACCTAAACTGAATCCTTATTTTGTCACTGGTTTTGCCGACGCTGAATCATGCTTTTGTACTACAATTGTAAAAAATGTTAAATTAAAAACTTTTTATCGTGTAAGAGCTTTTTTTGCAATTCGATTAAATCAACGTGATAGGTATTTATTAATTCAGTTACAAGAATTTTTTGGTGGGATAGGTACAATTAGTTTTGATAAAAAGCTAAAGCGTTTAAGTATTCAGTAGATAGTCTTAAAGATTTAACAACTACTATTATACCTCATTTTAAAAAATATCCACTTTTGACTCAAAAAGCAGCTGATTTTTATTATTTGAACAAGTAGTTGAACTAATGAACGCAGGTTCTCATCTTACTGTTAATGGTCTACAAGAAATAGTTAATATTAATGCATCTATGAATTTAGGTAGTTCTGATATTGTTAAATCAAATTTTAGTAAAATTAATCCAGTAGAAAGAGCAACTATTCAAACTACAAATATACCTGATCCAAATTGGGTATCGGGTTTTTTTAGTGGTGAGGGTAATTTTGATGCTGGAATTAGAACGGCAACCAATAAAATTGGTTATCGAGCATATTTAAGATTTAGAGTTACACAACACGCAAGAGATACTCAATTAATGGAGCTATTAATTAAATATTTAGGGGCAGGTAGACTTGAAAAAGATTACCGAAAAAACAAAATTTGTGTAAATTTAGTAATAGGTAATTTTTCAGACTTAACCCAAATAATTGTACCATTCTTTAACCAATACCCTGTTTTGGGTGTTAAATACTTAGATTATCTAGATTGGTGTAAAATTGCTAATTTAATCACTTCAGGTTCCCATCAAACAATTGATGGTTTCGAAGAAATTCGACAAATTGAATCTGGAATGAACAAAGGTAGAAAATAATAATAATATTTAATTGCATGATAAATTTGATGATCATGGGTGCCAGAAGACTCGGTAAGGCCAGAGACGCAAACGTTAATCGCAATAACCAGGCGTAAAGGGTTCGTAGGCAGCTTAAAAATTTTAATTTATATAGCTATATGATTAATATATATATTAATTATAATAATTTTAAAAATAATACAAGATATAATCAAATAGAGGATAAGTTGAACAATACTTAGAGTAAGGGTTAAATCTATAGATACTAAGTAGAATACTCAAGGTGAAAACTTTTTATCCATTATTGATGGAAGCTGAGGAACGAAGGTTTGAACAGAAAATAGGATGTGCGACTTGATAAGTCTAATTATTGTATTGTATTCTCAGAATACATTATCTTTCGTCTGATAATAGCCAACCTAGACATGCAAAAGATTTGATTTGAATTTTATCTTTCCAGAAATGGTTTTGTGTGAAGCTCTAGGGTAAAGTTAATTTAAAAGGTAATCTACCTTGAACATTTGAAATTCAAATGTTTTATAACGAAGGCTGATTTCTAAGGTTAGGGAGACCGAACTTATGTAGTAAAGCTTATTAATTAGGCAACTAATCGTCCTAGTTAGTTGTAGACGAACAAATAATTAATATTTCAAAGTAAGAACCTAAGGAAATCTATCGTACATAATTAGAAACAAGGGAACACCTATAACCTGCAATTAATATTTTTAATTCTTAATATAATAAAATTGCTAGCTTATTCCGTAAGGGTAAGTACATGGTTAGAGGTAATATGATTTAGAAAAAAGCGAATGTCTATTTGTAATGAATAGAATAAGGCTATGCCTAACCTGAAAGGGTGCCTACTTTCTAAAGGTGCTATAACAAATATAATAAATATTTAATTAATAAAACATTTTTACTTATTTAATTTAACCTCTGCGTAGCGCGTAGCAGTAGCGTAGCCGATTTAAAATTTAAAACTTTGCCCCACTTTAGTAGTAGTTATAAAAAAGATTCTTTTTTTTTTTAATTAGGATACAATTCTTTATTAATATATATCTTTTCGGCTGCAGTAGCAAGCGTTTATAGAAGAAAAGATTAAACCAACTCCAATTAAACTTGAACATGCAATTCCAGCTCCTATTTATTTAGCTGCTGCTAACTTAAATTTTAAGACATGTAATAATAAAAATAAATAATGACAACAATAAACAATAACAATAATAACAATAAATTTTTAACTTGATTTGTTGGATTCTGCGATGCCGAGGCCAATTTTCAAACAACTTTTGTAAAAAGAATAAATAAAAAAGGTCAATTAACTAGCTATGGTATAAAATATGGTTTCTATATCGGTTTACATGAACAAGATAAACCTTTATTAGAATATATCCAACAAAAATTAAATAATATAGGAAAGATTTATGAATATCCTTTAAAAAAAGAATGTCGTTATTCTATTTATACACATGATGATTTAAAATGATTAATTGATAATATTTTTTCTAAATACCCTTTATTTACTATTCATCAAGCTACTAGATATGAACGAATTAATAAAGGTATAACTAATAAAATTAATAAAATATCTATTTCCAATCGTAAAGGACAGGTTGCCGAAGAGAGCTATGAAGTCCAAGATCCAAAGTCTTACTTAGGTATAAGTGAAATATTACCTTTATTAAATAATAGAACTGATTTTGAAATAGATAATTGAATAATAGGATTTTTTAATGGTGAAGTATCATTTACTTATTTAACTAAAAAAAATAAAAAAATTATACCTAGAATAATGTTAGAACATACAGATGAGAGAGTTATAAGTATGATTAAAGATAGATTAAAAATAGGTCCTAAAATATTAGTTAGAACGAGAGATACTAGAAAAACGACTTATAGTTTACAAATAAGTAGCCAAAAAGATATTACTACTATTATTACATTTTTAGATAAGTATAATAATCTAAAAGGCAATAAATTGAGCCAATATGAAGAATGAAAAGAAAAATTCAAATTAATTTAAAAAGTTATATAGATAAGTAAAGTTAAAGTTTAATTTAATTAATTAAAACATATATTATATATATGAATTTATAGTGCTTGAGCCGTATGCGATGAAAGTCGCACGTACGGTTCTTAGAGGGGGAAAGTTCGTGAGGACCTACCTATCTCAAATCGATACCCAGTTATCTCTTACTGTCAACGATGAATGGTAGTTGTTAGTTTTAAAACTAGTGACGATGTTAACGCGTTAACCATTCCGCCTTGAGAGTACGGTTGCAAAACTGAAACCAAAAAAATTAGTCGGTCTCGAAGCAAACGAAGTGAAGCATGTTATTTAATACGTAAGTACGCGTAAAATCTTACCAGTTCTTGTATAGGCTATACAATTTTAAATTGTGAAGGTTATAATTATTTTGGGCATTACTAAATATAATGCCGCCATAAAAAATCAATTTATAACTCGTCTACAGGTGTTGCATGGCTGTCGTCAGTCCGTATTTTAATAAGTTAGGTTAGCTCCACAAACGGACGAAATCCCTGTTGTAAATTTATACTTTACAAATTTATGATTTTTAAATAATTTCATTTGGGGCTAAGACAAGTCGTTATGGTCCTAATGAACTGGGCTATAGACGTGCCACGATAACTTTTACAAAGTGATGCAAAATTTGACCTTATTTTCCCTTTTTTCCTTTAATAAAATTATTGAAGAAATAAATTTAATTTCTCTTCTCTGCGCACGCTGCAGCGGAGGGAACAAGGTCTTAAGAAATAGCTAATCATTAAAAAAAGTTATATTTAATAAAATAATATTAAACGAATTGTTGCCTGAAATTCGGCAACATGAAGAAGGAATTTCGAGTAATCGTTGATCACAAGCGCAACGGTGAAGGTAAAAAATTCGTGATGAACTAACTGTCTGTCACTGGGAAGAAGCTCGGGTAGGGGGAAACTGCTTCTTAATTAATAACTTTTTCTAAAGAATAGCTTAAATTTTATTAAGTAAATTTTTAAGTGTTGTTTTATTGATAAACTTTTAAATTTTTAATTGTTTATCCTTATTAGTTGTTTGGTTTTAAACCTTTAACAACATTTTAGTAAGATTAAACATCTTTGTTAAGCTTAATTAGTCTTAGTTAACTCATCTAAGTAACATCTCAAAAGTCATAGCAAGGTAGCTGTACTGGAAAGTGCTGCTGTAATATAAATACAATCTAATTGAAACCCCCCCATTAAAAAAAATAATACAAATTTAAATTTATACTTAAAACTGAACTAAACTGCAAATCATAAATTAAGGTAAACTACTACTACAACTGTCTTCTACTATACAATTCTCATCTGCTACTGTATTAGGCAGGGGCTTTTTAATAAAAAAATAATAATTCATCTTACTATTCCTATCCCTTATATAATAGGGGAATAGGTCATTGAATAAGAGGAGATTAAAATATACTAACCTAGTAGGGAAGTTGTTTAGGGTCGGAATTATGAGCATAAACTTCAGGATAGTAAAGTAGGTCAGGTGAATTAAATTAAATTATTAGTTTAGGAGTAATTAGCTCTTTCCAACACTATTAAAATAAAAAAGGGGCAATATAGAGAAGTTTAGTGCTGCAGGTTTATTTAAAGGTTTTGAGTTGGAAATATCACCTCTCAGTAGTTGATTTGATTCCCTCACGCCACCCTTTATAATAAAAAAAGGAGGTAAAGGTCGGGAGTATCTAAAAAGTAGGTCAGGCTGGTAGTTAACGTCAGGACACTTTACCCAACCTATCCTATCTATTTTTCTATTTATCTTTAGGGGGAATTTAGGTTAGAACAGTATTTAATTGGCAATAAAGTAAGTTTGACCTTAAAGGTAAAGTATAAGGGTGGCAAAGAATTGCGGAAGTGCGCTCGATAAGTATTCTTAAGGAATATTCAACTAAAGTGCAACCTTTGTAAAAGTCAAACAAAACTAAGTGTCAAAGTTAACCCATCCACTAATTATGGCGCAATATTAATCTTCAGATTGAAAAGAGCTTAACTAAAGTTGAGTGTGTAATGTTAATAGTCATTATGAAGTACCGAATATAATTTCTCATTAAGTGAATCACAATAAGTATTATAAAAAAAAATTAGCTGTGTGTGCGCAAGCGACGCCCTCTTCTCAATCTCAACACCATATATCGTCACGGAATTACAGGCAAGTATAGGTGCCTACGCGTGCGCTGGCCTGTACAGGGAGTTCTCTCTTCTTCGGCCCTCGAAAGTTTATAAGGCCAAGGTTCATTCAACAAAATTACCTAATTAACAAAACAAAATTAAATAAGTACTCTCGCTTGCGCACTGCTCTTTTCTCAGCTATATGACCTTTTTCAAAAAGGAATCATAATTATATCTGCTCTTCTTTTCTGCCTAAGCGCCAGGTTCTCTTTATTGCGACTCTTTTTACTATAACCTGTTCAAACTACTGGAGAGTGAGGCTAAATAATGTAGTTTGGAAAAAATTTTGTTAGCTAGTTAGAAAAAGGTCTACTTAATGCTGGTTTTCTTTATGTAAATTATTTATGAAGGGGGTTAGCTGAGTGGTTTAGCTGTAATTTTACACATTATGTACAGAGTTTCGATTACTCTACTCCCTATTAATTGCATTTATATATTAATTTGGCACGCGATTATTAAACCAGCGTAAGCAAAGACTAATTAGCCTAACCATAGAATAGGGATATTATGATTAACCCTGCCTCGGCAAGCCTGCTTGCAGTTATTTATTTTTATACAGAGTATCAAAACATTGGGGCCGCTACCGCGCTACGCTTAGTTGTGCAGAGGTGTTAAAATTTAAAGCTGTAATTCATTTATGGAGTAAGCTTTAACCCAAAAAGAGTTTTAAGTCTTTTTCAGTGGAACCAGCAAATCCCAACCAAGTTACCTATTATAAAAAGGGGGAAATGCCCTTTTACTGAAACTAAGAGTTGTTAAGTTCAGTTTAGCTTGAAAACCCTTACCAAGGGTATAATTTTATAAAAAAAGAATATTAAAATAATTAGCGAATATGTCGAAATTGGTAGCCGAGTGAATTTTAGGAATTCATGTTTTTTAAATCGTAAGAGTTCAAGTCTCTTTGTTCGTAAAAAAAGTAATTGTGGGTTATTTATTTTGGAAAAAAACTTTTAATCTGGTTTAACGAAGGTACCCCATCATTTACCTTTAAATTTAAAGCACTTTTAATTTATTTAATTAACAAATCCCGCTCCTGCTAATTCAATTACTTTGGTTTACTCTTTAAAAGAGCCACACTCAAACATAACCTACTTATGTTAGTAATTTCACCCTTAGCTATAAGGGCGCTGGCTACTTAAGGTCGGATTTCTTCAGTCCAATAATATCTCTTTGCACACTGAAATATGAAGAAAATCTCCTAAATAAGAAAAGTTTTAAATAATAAACAATTCTAGCTAGGCCCGTTGATAACCTTGGGGTTGGATTAAGGGACAAATGATTTTAGTTTGTTTGTTATAGAATAACTAAATTAAATGTGCATCTTTAGCTAAATTGGTATAGCAGTTGTCTTCGAAGCAAAAGAATGAAGGTTCGAGTCCTTTAAGGTGTTCACAAACGCATATGCGGAGTGGGGTTGTTTGAAAGGTTCCTAGTTTCTTTGCAAGGGTGGGGTGGAAGTTCAATTAAGTGGTAAATTTTCGGAAGAGTTAAATTCACCTAATTTCATAATATCTTCCTATACCAAGGGCAATAAATGTATGAATGTCAATTTTTATTGTATTATCGGTGCGGTGCCGACGAGCTTTAGCAAGTAGGTGGGGTGGCTTTAGCACGTCAGTTTTGTAGAATTAGGGCGAAAATATTTTAGAATTTCAAGAGAGTTCAGTTTACAGATGGTTCTGTAGTAGACCTGCAAAGTCTAACAAAATAAGGTTCAATTCCTTCTTAACTCTAATTTTTTAAAAAAATATAAAAAGTTTAATAAAAGAAAGATTTAATTACTTTTAAACCTTTTATATTAAATAATATTAAAAAAAATAAGTGGCACCACACTAACCAAAGCAAATCCGCATAAAACGGTAAGTAGGTGCAACGCTTCTATAAGTTGGTCTAGCGTACTGGATGTTCGGTAGTGCAGGGTTGTAAGGTTTGCGGCCAATTAACTATCGTGAGGGTAAAAAAATTGCTTATTATACAATTTTACTGTGCACGCAATATTCCCTGTTTATATATTATATAACACCAGTTTGAAGAAGGCAGGAATAGTAAACAGGTTAACCTACAAAAATAAAGCATGTGTTCGTAGAGCAGCTAAAATGTTTAATATTAAAATAAAAATCTCCGGCTAATTCTCTGCCTGCGAAGCGCTCCTTCAAATATCGCTGTCGCTTTTATCCTAAAGAAGTATTTGTGTAGCCAATCCCCTACTAAATGTTTTTTTTAATTTTTTTTTTTATTTTTTTTTTTTTTATTATTCTTAATTTATTAAGAACTCCTAAATTTCTCATTTAATTTATTTTTATTATAAATAGATAATTAATATTTATGGCAGGATACTAGCGCCATTATAGATATATTAATTCTAGAGATAGTTCAATATAACACCAACAAATTTTCGCGTACTGCAAAACTATTAAAATTAAGATAAAACAACATTACGCACCTGACCAACGATTTTAAATTTGGGGAGGGTTACCACGCTTCTTATTGAAGCTAATTAAAAAAAGTTAGTTGAGCTAACTAAAAGATGGGTGAGTGTCAATCCAACACTTTACCTTAATTTACCCTTCAATTTATCAAGCCGAAAGTAAACTTAAAGGGTAGTTTTGATTTGATGTAGGCTACCATAATTTGGCAGACCTTAAAAAGATAAGCTTACTCGTTAAGGTTTTTTTTTTGTTCCTTGCCTATTTTAACGTTCCTAATTGAAGAGATAATAGAGAGAGACTTTCAACTAGTTAAAATATCTTGCCTATCTTACAATCAAAAATAAGTTTAACCTAACTCCTTCTCTTTACCTATCGTCTTTCAGCCTTATCCTAGAATCCTTAAAATTTTAACTAACCGCTGTCCTTGAAAGAAGGCGGGTAAGATAATATAAAAGATAGAAAAGGTAAGAGCATAGGTTTATAAAACCCTGCGTCCGAGCTTTAGCAGCCGGCTGCCCTACCTTAAAAGTGAACTCCAGCCATTTTAACCTGATCGGTCATCCTTAATCGGCTAAATCCCCCCCATAAGTCCTATTTTACAAACTCTGCCTACCCAAAAGGTATGCAATGTGCAGGAAAATTATTAATAAGGATGATGAACTTTTTTATGATAAAGGGTGGAGGAATAGTAGAGTGTTAGATAAATCAACACCCTAAGTTATTGAAAAGCTGCTAATGCTATCCTCCCATCTTGCCTTCTTTAGGCTACGCTAATTTTATATTGCTAATGTTAATTTATTAGGTACTAATTATTACGCAACCCGGCCTATTAAATTTTGGCCTTTTAGTTCAGAAAATATAAGGTTATTATTAAAGTAGCAGATAAAAAAAGGTCGGCTACCTCCCAACGACCGAGCTTTAGCACGGTAGGTAAGGTTTACTGGCATTAATAAAGGTAGGTTTTTCCCTACTACAGTTTCTTAGAGCCGTCCAATCTAGCCACCAAAAAAAGTGCCGTTTGGAAGGACGCTGGTTCGTAAAATTCTAAAATTTGCGGAATGACTATATGAGAATAGAGAATGCTAAAATTTCGGTGTAAGAGCAAAAATTCAGTTCATACAGAACTTTAACCAATTTTTATTGGTTTAAATAAATAATAAAAAATAATGCCTCAATTAATTCCATTTTATTTCTTAAATCAAATAATTTCATCATTTATAATTTTATTCGTATTAGTTTATATTTTATCTATATATATTTTACCTTTATTTACATTTCAACAAGTTATTAGATTTTATATTACTAAATTAAGTAAAAACAAATAATTATTATTCAAATATTATTGTATATTTAACCCCTTTTTTGTTTGTTATTTATCACTGAGCACCTGGGTAGAAAAGTAAGTAAGAAGAAGGGAGTCTATAGTTAAACTAAAATTGTGCAATTCAGCATTAGCAGCCAAGGCTGCTAGTATATTAAATTTGGAACTATCAGCCTCCCTTACCATTGGATGTAATGTCTCAACAATTTTGAATTTGCGGGTAACAATTTAAGGGCGCGGCTGAGTATAAAATATAATTTATAAGCAGCGGAGAAGGATGTGAAGCAGTACACACAAATTTATTTCTTTAAATTATAAAAGAGACGATTTAATTCCAAAATACTGAATATTTATTTTATATTACTTTTCTCTTACACAAAAGCAAAACCAGTAACTTTGGAAAGGTAATACTAGACTAAATTATGTTCAAAAAGGAAAGACTTTAGCATAAATGGTTAATGCAGTTCGCTCATAATGGATTAGATAAGGGTTCAATTCCCTTAGGTCTTATAACTTAATATATTTAACTTTATAAAAAATAACAAAGAAAGGAACTAGATAGAGCGATATTTATGTTCACCAGTTTATTAATTAAAAAACTAAAATATATAAAAGAAGAAGATTTTTATTTAATGAAAATTAGGCCTTATCCTTTCTTAAGTTGAAAAGGTGTGAATTAAAAACATTACCTCTAATCGTTAAAGGGTCACTCTACTTAAAAGGGGAGGGGCATTTGGCCGAGTGGTTAAGGCAGCCGTTTTGAAAACGGTAACACGAGTAGTGTCGTGGGTTCGAATCCTACAATGCCCGCTAAGCAGGAGAAAATTAAAACCAACTATTATAAATATCCTAGGTAAGATTAGTTTAAATGGCAAAACACCGTCTTGTGGCGACGTAATTAAGAGTTCAAATCTCTTATTTTACCCTACTTAAATATAATGTAATTTAAATTTAATCTATTGTAGATCATCGCTAATATAGTTTAACTGGATAAAACATACCTTTCATGATGGTATAATAAAGGTTCAATTCCTTTTATCAGCTGTCATCCTCATTCTTCATATACCCAGGGGGTATAGGATAATGGTAGTCCTGTGTCTTTGCAAGACATCTGTTCTCGTTCGACTCGAGATATCTCCAAAAAAAACAATATAGTTTATAATGGTAATTGCCTAACATTGCCAATGGAATAGTTTACATTGGTAAGTTAAGACAATTGCTAATTGTTCGGGTAAGCCCTTAGGTGTTCGAATCGCCTCTATTCCGCATAACAAAACCTCTTAACAAAAGTCAAAAGTTAAGCCAAGTGAAGGATAAATATAGGCTTCAATAAAAATCAAAACCCATCTACTAACCTTATTAGAATAAGGGAGTTAGTAGGTTTAACCAGTGTTTTATTTTGAAGGTATTCTCACAAAGGTTTAACAATTAAAAAAAAAAACCCTTTAAAATTAATTAAGACAAAACCAATACCAATAGATACATTAAAAAAAGGGAATAAAAATATATAAAAAAATGAATTGGTTTAATTCTACTAATGCAAAAGAAATTGGAACAATATATTTAATTTTTGCAGTTTTTGCTGGTATGATCGGTACCGCTTTTTCTGTAATGATTAGACTTGAACTTTCTTCACCAGGGGTTCAATTCTTATCAGGAGATCACCAATTATTTAACGTGATAATAAGTGCTCATGCCTTTATAATGATCTTCTTCATGGTGATGCCCGGTTTAGTAGGTGGAAAACCGCCTTATGTTTACCTATAAAAAAAACATTAGCCACTAAATGCTTAAATTTTTTTATGATTCTAAGTACTGATAATTCCTTTAATACCAAGATAAAATTTTAATTTCTCCTTAAATAAAGGAGAGCACTGCACACCTATTGAAACTTTAATTTAAATATGGGCTAGTTTTGCTACAGCCCCCCTTTTTTCTATTTTTAGGTTCAAGTATTAAAGTTGGCTAATTTTTTTATGCTAACGACGTCCCGACCTTTGAAGGCAGGACACCGGTTTTATAATGGTTTACTTTCAATAATACGGCAGGGACTTAATTTTAGATATACCAAAAGTAATAAAATTTTTTTAGTATTTTAATAATGGAAAACAGTAAAAATTATTAGATTCACCCTTTTTCTTTCATTGTGCTTTCATAACTTATGATAAACCTTTTAAATAAAATAGAGCGCTCCCAAATCGACCCACTTGGGTCCATTGCTAAGAGAGCAAATTATATTGTGCCCCAGCTACAGCGGGTGTCATATTATTATTTAATAAATTTAGATTAGTAATTAAGCATATAAAAGTGGGTAAAAAAGAATAAGCAGTTAAATTAATTTATGTATTATTTTAACTCAGAGACTATACGTGCGCACAAAAAGATATAGTCCAAGGGCTTTATTAGTTTGATGATTTTTTTGTCAATTCCTTTAATTTATATATGTTTGCGGCCCGCCCTGGCGTTTAGCTTACCTTAGCTAGTGTTCGGGTTAAATATAAACTGCTATTTTAGTCCTATCTCTAAACTAAAATTTAAAAAGGGTATATCTAATATAATATTTCTTCTTTTTTTTTTTTATATTTAAGTAGTAGCCTTAGCATATGCTTATTTTTAGTAATAGTATAATTATTAACCTTAGTGCTACGCAGACACAATTTAAAACCTTTTCTTAGCTTTCTAACCAATAAGGAAAATTGAAGGTATAACAATATAATAAATTGACAAACTAAAGTCAAGGGTTTAAATCCTAAAAATGTAAAGAAGTCATCGAATAAATTAAATGTTAAATCGCCTTTATATTTAACCCAACCTCTCTATACAGAGAGGAATAAAGAAAACAAATTCATTGTAAAATTAAATAAGAGATCAATCGCGACCTTAAGTAAAACTTATGCAATAGCACCTTTTAAAAGAAGAAAGGCAGATAATTTTCCCATTAACCCTGTTACAGATCCTCTTTTATTTTCATCTAAATATCTTGGTAGTTTATATTCAATTACTTCTATAACAACATTGTCAATACTAAATCCTTATTCTAAATTGAAAGCAATAATAAAAATAGTAGAAGTCATTGATTTAGCTATAGATCGATCGGGTGTTCAACGTAAATATGGTGACAAAGCTATAGTTTATCTTTGAACTCATAAAGGAACAGGCCAAAGTTATGTAGGTTCATCACTTAATGTTAAAGGTCGATTTGGGAGCGCCTATAACTCGCCTTTATATTTAAAAAGGGCAGCTACTCCTTTTAATACAGCTCTTTTGCTTTATGGTCATGCGGAATTTTATATTACAATTTTGGCTGTTTTACCTCCCTATAAGTCAGTAGTATGGCCTCAAGAAACATTATGGCGAGCTATTTTAAAACCAACTTATAATAGAGCTATAATTTCAGGTACAACCGCTGGAATTTTTGCAACACCCGCAGACTTAGAAATAAGAAAGCAAAGACCTAATAATTTAGGTGAAAAACTAGGGGCCAAGTTAATTGGTGACTTAAATCCTTTTTATGGTAAGAATCATAGTCAAGCATCCAAAGATTCTATAAGTGCCACTAAAGGAGAAAAAATATATGTTTATCTTGTAAATAAAGATAAAAGTCTTACGCCAATTTTACCTCCTTTTCCTTCTGGGAATAGTGCAGCAAAGGCATTAGGTGTGTCCCGTATTACTATTAGAAAGTTTGCATTTTCAGGGCTCCCTTACACTATTAAAAAAGAAGGTGGTGGTGCCACTTATTTATTTTCTTTTTCTAATCTTTTAGATACTTAAATTCTTTATTTTCCTTTTGGGTTTAAAATAAAATTAGGGTTCCGCTACTGCTACAGTAGCAGTAGCGGAAACATTTCAGGTGGTTAAGGTTAAAATCACCTGGGCATAAAATTAACAATTAAAAGGCTTTGGGTTTTGGTAATTATTTCTTACCTATACATTGTGGTGCACCGGATATGGCATTCCCAAGATTAAATAACGTGTCATTCTGGCTTTTACCACCATCTTTATTGTTATTATTATTAAGTGCTTTAGTAGAAAATGGTCCCGGTACAGGATGAACAGTTTACCCTCCTTTAGCTGGGGTACAATCCCATTCTGGTGGGTCTGTGGATTTAGCGATCTTCTCACTCCACTTAGCTGGAATTTCTTCATTATTGGGTGAATTTGCAGCGCCCTATTCCTTATATGGTTTATAAGTTATTGTAACTATATACATACATTAATAATTATAATTATCATTTATCTTGACTTGCTTATATTTTCCTAAGCAAATCTTTCCTTATTTAATACGAGTGGCAACTGCTGTGAGATAAAATATAAATATAAATATAAAGGAGTCTTTCCATATGCTGGTAAGCTTTGTTTGTTTTTTTATACTGACTAAGTTAAATTAAAAAAAAAAAGTGATCAGCAGCTAATTTCTAAGCTCAGAGACTTTACGAAAGGATCATTAAAATTTTGCACTCTATCTGCCTTGAGTATGCCTCTCCCTTTATTATTAGCTTGCATAAAAATATAAGGTGAGCGGGTGGGAAAGAGCTATTAGGTATAAAAATATATTAATAGATTAAAGATAAAGTCCTCATTTGGCTGATAATTCCTTAATATTAAGTCCTATTTATTTATATATTTTACCTATTTACCCTTCTATAGCAGATTTACCAAGATGAATAAAAGTAAAAAATTCCATATTCCCTAATTCTAATTGTACATCTATAGTTACTTGAAATGAGCCTTATACTATAGGATCTACCTTAGGTTTACCTAAATTCACCAAATATATTAGGGATATTACGTATATTCCAAGTTATCATTTAAGTGTATTAGTAGGTCTATTATTAAGCGATGCAGGTTTAAGCAAGCAAAAAATTTCTAGAAATGCTAGATTAGGATTTAAACAATCAATGATTCATTTTCCTTTTTTTTGATCCACTTTTATGCTATTATCACATTACTGTAGTTCTATGCCTTATCCAGATAATGCTAAATTAAAAGGGAAAAAGTATTATGGAATAAGAATGGATTCTAGAGCTTATCCTTGTTTAACCGAATTATATGATATGTTTTACCAAGGGTCTAAAAAATTAGTACCTTTGGATATTTATAATCTATTAACTCCAATAGCCTTAGCCTATTGAATAATGGGTGATGGTCTAGGAAATTTTTGAAAAGGTTTATATTTATGTACTGATAGTTTTTCAAATTATGATATTGTTAGACTAATGAATGTTCTATTAATTCGTTATAACATAAACAGTAGTTTAGTAACAGTGTCGGGTAAATCTCGCATTTATATACCTTCTACTGAGTCTAATAAGATTAATAATTTAGTGATAGGTTACATTCATCCTAGTATGCTATATAAAATATTAGGTAATTATCCTTTAAATAAAAGGAAATAAATAAAATATCCCCTGCCTACACTGTGCGGGTTCTGGCTTACAGTTACAGAGTGGGGGCCAGGAGGATAAATAAGCCAAAGGCTATAAATTTTATATGTACAGCACTTAACATGAAAACAAACGGAATGTCTATGCATAAATTACCGTTATTTGTGTGAAGTATTTTTATCACAGCTATTCTATTATTATTGACATTACCTGTCTTAGCTGGTGGAATTACAATGCTATTAACTGACAGAAATTTCAATACTAGCTTTTACGACCCCGCCGGTGGTGGTGATCCTATACTTTATCAACATATTTTCTGATTTTTTGGTCATCCAGAAGTTTATATCTTAATTATACCCGCTTTTGGTATAGTTAGTCAAATTGTGTCAACATTCTCAGGTAAAACCATATTTGGATATCTAGGGATGGTTTACGCTATGTTAAGTATTGGAATTTTAGGAATGTTAGTTTGATCTCATCACATGTTCGCGGTAGGATTAGATGTCGATACACGTGCCTATTTTACCGCGGCAACTATGGTGATTGCGGTTCCCACAGGTATTAAAATCTTCAGTTGGCTAGCCACTCTTTACGGAGGAAGTTTAAAATTTAATACTCCATTAGTATTTACATTAGGATTTAATAAAACTAAGAGTCCTATAATATTAATTAATATGTCTACGCTACCTTATTAAAAGGAAGCTGCACAGCTTAGCTTAAATATAACTAAAAGAAAAGATACATTGCAAAAGCTGACCATTAATCAGGAGGTAAATTCTTATTATGCAAGGTAACGCTAACCTAGAAGAAAATACTATTAATATTTGAAGTAGGAGTGTGTGTAGTAAGATAAGGATAATTAATTAATAACAACTTTACTATATGGCTGGAACAATACTAAAGCTTTCTTATACTCTAATGCTTATTTTTATTTAAGTATAACCCAGTAAAAATTAAGAAAATTTAAATAAAATGGTAAACCAGCAAGAAATATAATTCTTCAGAGAATATATGTAGAGACCGTTAAATTTAACGATAAGAGATATTCCCTGATAATATGAAAATATTGTCACAATAAGGCTTAGTAATTAACTTATCTATTATTTTTAATTTCGGGTCGGAGAGCTTTAACTATTTATCAAATTTTTTTATTCCTTCACTTTTTGGTCCGGAAGTTAGGGCAGAACATATATTTACGGAAGATCATTTTAATGCATATTTTTTAATGGCTAATACTTTTATAGTAGCCAATAAAGCTGTAAAACATTATGCAAATGCTAAAATTGACCGTGATTTCATTTTAGGGGATAATAAAGGTAAAAGCGGAATATATTTATGATATAATCGAAAAAACTTAAAATCTTATATTGGCCAGTCAAAGGATTTAGGTGATCCCAAAAAAGGTAGATTACTTAGATATTATCATAATAGTTACTTGAATGCCAAAAATCGAGATGGAAGTAAAATACGCGCTGCCTTACTAAAATATGGGCATGATAATTTCTCAGTCTTTATTTTAGAATATTGTTCTGTTGAATTATTAGATAAACGTGAACAATACTGATTAGATTTATTATCCCCAGAATACAATATATTAACAAGTGTTAAAAGTAGTCGAGGTTATAAACATACTACTGAAAGTTTAACGAAAATGAGAGGAAAAAGACCCAATTTTATACCTAATCCTGAACATTTAAAAAAATTAGTTTTCTTAGCTAAAACTCGGGAATATGATCAATCTTTTAGAGATGCTATCTCCGCAAGAAATGGTAAAACTGTTTATGTTTATGACACAGAATTTAAACTTGTAAATACTTATACTAGTTTAATTAAACTTAAAAAAGCATATGGCATTCAAATGCACCATAAAACCTTGTATAAACATATTGCTGCTGGAAAATTGTTTAATGGTCATATATTTTCATTTTCAATAATAGAAAATAAAGATCAAGTTCCTACTTTCACTCCGTTAAATAAAGCTAATAAAGCTAAAAAAATTCAATTGATTAATATCTTAAATCCTAATTTATCTAAAACTTTAGATTCTCTTAATTCTGCAGCAGCTTATATAAAAGAAATAGATGGTTCAAGTGATAAAGCTACAATAAGAAAGCATATGCTTTCTGAACCTGAAACAAAATTATATAAAAAAAAATGAAAAATAATAGAAATAAAGTAAATTACTAAAGGCCTTATAAGGTCTTATTTTTATTCACTATAGGTGGAGTTATATAATTAATCTGTGCTTCACTTTAATGAACTCTTTATGGCTGGGACTTTATAATAACTAAGATACTGTATCTAAGATATATGTTAAAATTCATTAGTTTGTAACAATCAATAATCAGCAGGAGAAATACAAATGTTATATATTTAAAATTTTCCTCAGAGACTACACGAGTTCTTCAATTTTATTTTTATTTAAAATAAATAGATAAGATATAGTCCAATTAATTAAAAATTAAAGCATTAATTAATTATGATAACAATTTAATTTATTTTGAAAGTAATACTTTAACAATGTGCAATATATATTTAGGTAAAGCAATAGAAAAATATAATCCTATTAAAGTATATAATAAATTTAAAAATGATAGATTAAATATATTTAAAGATAATAAAAAAAAATCGGGCATATATTTATTAATTAATCTTAAAAATGGGCATAGCTATGTTGGTAGCTCGATAAATCTTCTTTTAAGAATGCGAAGTTATTTAAATAATTCTTATTTAAAATCATCCAAGAATAATAATATGCCAATAGTTAAAGCTTTAATAAAGTATGGACAAGATGAATTTGCTTTATTAATTTTGGAATATGCAGAAGTAAAAATGTTGGCTATAAGAGAAACGTATTGGATAAATTCAATTTTACCTTATTATAATGTTTTAAAACAGGGTTATTCTACCTTAGGCTATAAACATACTGAGGAAACAAAAGGGTTATTATCTGAGTTAAGAATTAATAAAACACATTCGATAGAAACTAAAGCTTTAATTACCAAAAGATTAACTGGTGAAAATAACCCTTTTTATGGAAAAGCTCACTCTAAGGAATCTAAGCTAAAAATTATTAAAGCTAAATCACGTCATCCTGTTTACATATATAATTCTTTCAAAATTTTACTCATGATTTACCCATCAGTTAGTACTTTAGCTAAGGATATAAAATCCAATTCTACATCTATAAAAAGTTTTATTAAGAATCAATCTCTATTCAGAGGTGAATGATATTTTACCACTTTACCTTATAATTTAACTGAAGTACCCTTATTTTTAGATTATTCTACATTAGAAGCTAAACATATTATATTAAATATTAAAAATAGTTCTTATATCAGAAAAGCTTTATTTTTGTTCAATGAAAATAAAGAATATATTCGCAAATACGAAAGTATAAAGGAAGCTTCAGAAGATTTAAAAATAGGGCATGATAATATAAAAAAATATGCCTTATTGAACAAACCTTATAAAGGTTGAATATTTAGATATCATAGATTAATTTAAATAGACTTGCTCTGCTGCAAGTCTCTGCCATTTTGCGATCCTTCTAGCCATCCGCCTATAGTAGGCTCATTAAAAACTATTTCGCTATTACTAGGGTCGGCTTTCAATGTAAGGGTTGGCAGCAAAAGGGGTGGGGAACTAATGCAAGGAGGCAGCACATTTGTCTTTTAAGAGGCTTATCTGCAGAGTCAAATTACTTTATTTTTATAAATTAAATTAGTAACAGGAGTAATGTTATCTAATGCTTCACTGGATATCGCGTTCCACGATACTTACTATGTTGTGGCCCATTTTCATTATGTACTTTCAATGGGAGCCGTATTTGGACTATTCGCAGGATTTTATTTCTGAACCCCAAAAATAGTAGGAAAAGTATTTAATGATTTCTACGGAAAAATTCATTTTTGAACTCTTTTCTTTGGGGTTAACCTTACATTCTTCCCTCAACACTTTTTAGGTATGGCGGGAATGCCGCGACGGGTCCCTGATTACCCTGACGCTTATAGTGGATGGAATGCTGTATCCAGTTTCGGGTCTTTAGTATCTTTAGTAGCTACAATAATGTTTATATACATTATATATAATATATTTGTAAACGATAATTATAGTTCTAAAAACCCATGACAAATTCTTGCTTATTTCTTTTCTGAAAATGAAGAAGAAGAAGAAAATACAAATTCTAATACAATAGAATGAACCTTAGCAAGTCCAATTCCATTACATGCTTTTGATAATTTAGCCGTACAATCTTAACTCCCTAAATTTAAACATAACATTAACCCTAAATTAAAAAATAATTTACTTCCTTCACATTAACTTATCACCATTAAAATTAAATGTGAAATTTTTTTGTTTAAAGGGTGGAAAATATCAGTAAATTTAAATTGTGTGGTTGGTTTAACTTTAGTGGACTCTTTGTACTTTGTAATACTAGTTATCTCCTGGCGAACGTGCTTCCCTTGCTACTTATTTTATTGTGGAATTACTAATCCAATTTAGAAATAATACTATCCTAATTAAAATAACTTTATTAAAAGAGTGGTAAATTTTATTTCATAACTGGAAATTTTTACCATGTTAGACACTATCCAAAATTTTACTTTTTGCAGACTTACTAATATCTCAAATATATTTAAAATATCTTAAAACTTTAATGTTAGCAGCAGCAAAATACATAGGAGCTGGAATCGCATGTTCAGGTTTAATTGGAGCTGGAGTTGGAATTGGTTTAATCTTCTCTTCTTTAATCGGTGCAACAGCTAGAAACCCTCAAGTAACTGGTCAAGTATTTACATACGCTATCCTAGGTTTCGCCTTGGCAGAAGCTACAGGTTTATTCGCTTTAATGATCGCTTTCTTATTATTATACTCTTAGTCAAATGAATAAAAACAATAATTTAACCCCTCACATTATAAATGAAAATACTCACAAAATTATTAATTAACGATTTAGAAATCCCTACGATTTTTACTCTTTACACACCTAAAATAGTGCAAGGAATTGTAGCTACTCTATTCGTCTTACTTTACAGCAGTTGAAGCTGTAATTTTCACCACAGGACTATATTCCTTTCCCTCTCTTTAAAAGCCAGGTTGCTTTAAGCCCACCTTTTTTACGGCCGGTTAGGCCAGCAAGGGTAAATGTAACACAAAAGTATATATTGCCCTCTAATTTAGAACTTTAATGTTAAAACTATCCCTCCCAAACCCTACCTAGTAACCCTAGGTTTTATATAAAAGTCAAATATGAGTATAAAACAAATTATTCAATTTAATTTTAATAAAGCACTTAAAAGAATCGATGACAATATTGTAATAACATCAAAGTT